GCCCCCATCGTCTAGAGGCCAAGGACATCTCCCTTTCACGGAGGTAACGGGGATTCGAATTCCCCTGGGGGTAAAGAAAAGGGGTTCCCCCTTGGTGGTCCTTGACCTTCACACTCCTTTCCCCTAAACGACTATTGGGATCTTAAAATTTTGTATGTTTTAAAAATTGAATGCCGGAGTAGAGAACCACTAGTAGCAAAGATTCTTGAAGATAGATAAAGGGTAAAGTGTATTTTCGTTTCTCAAAGCAAAGTTTTTTCAAACTCTATTTATTCTTCAAAGAATAACGTCTTATGTCAAAAGGTATAGAAAAATATTCCCTTCAGAACTTTTTGTATTCATTTATTATCTTCTTTAAAAAGTCCCCTGTTGGGACTAAGTTTTGTATGAAATGGACTTGGTCCATGCTTGAGAGTTAAACCTATTTTCTTTTTATTTCTAATAAAACAGTTTTCATACATAAATAAAATTTATGTATTATAAGACAAAAGGTTCAGTAGCTTAGTGGTAGAGCAGGGGACTCATAAGCCCAAGGTCGCAGGTTCAAATCCCGCCTGAGCCACCAGTGTTAATATCAGTTTGTTTTCATTTTTAAAAAATGATCGTCTATCTTCGTCCACTTGACGTTTAAAATTTTGTCGTTGTATCATATTTTTATGCTGAGATAGCTCAGTCGGTAGAGCAGAGGATTGAAAATCCTTGTGTCACCAGTTCGATTCTGGTTCTTGGCATATGGAAGGGTGTCCGAGTGGTTGATGGTCTTGGTCTTGAAAACCAACGTGGCGTAAGTTACCGTGGGTTCGAATCCCACCCCTTCCGAAAGGAAAGAAATGTTATAATAGTTTGTAACGCAGAGAAAAAAAATTATGGATCAAATCGAGAAGTTTTAATACACTTTCTACTTCGACCCTTTTCGTCTTTGGCAATGGAATGAAGACTTGGCCGAACAAGAAGAAGTATATTTCTGAAAATTTACAGGAAATAAGTGATATTATTTTTCTCGGTTTTTTGGTTAAATAGTGATTTTGTTTCCTCTTCCGAGAGGAAACAAAAAAGGTTCTACAAAGAATGATGTTCTGTGAACTGTGTTCTCTCCAAGCACCAAAATTCTCTTCCCTTCGGGCGGGAGATTTTCTGCATTCGAGTAGAAAGACTTCTGGTATTTAGTTAGACCGAAAAGGTCTTAAATCTAAGATTTACGAACCAGAATCTCAGCCATCCAAAGATTTTAAAAATGAGACTTATGAGTTTATTGTAACAATATTAAATTCTTATGCTTTTTTTAGGCTTTGGTTACTTTTTATCCGCAACTAAAGAGAAATACCGCTTTTGGTTTTTACTTAGCAATATGCTAGTAGTAAGTTCTTTAAAATTCCGGGTTGTTTACTTCCCGAAATTTTTTTGGCTATAGTACTTTAGTGCTTATTTGGTCTAAGGAGCTTCCTGAAATCCATTGAATACTTTGTACGTTACCAAAGTCGTAAATCTTTAGTTCTTCGGTCTTTTCATTTAAGAATAAATATGACAATTGCAATCGGTAAATCAGAAGAAAAACGTGGTTGGTTTGATGACGCGGATGACTGGTTAAAACGTGACCGTTTCGTTTTCGTGGGTTGGTCTGGTATTCTATTACTTCCTTGTGCGTATTTCGCATTAGGTGGTTGGTTTACTGGTACTACTTACGTAACTTCATGGTATACTCACGGTTTAGCAAGTTCTTACTTAGAAGGTTGTAACGTTTTAACTGCTGCTGTAAGTACTCCAGCAAACAGTATGGCTCACTCACTTCTATTCCTATGGGGTCCAGAAGCAGGTGGTGACTTTACTCGTTGGTGTCAATTAGGCGGTCTTTGGACTTTCGTTGCTCTTCACGGTGCTTTTGGCTTAATTGGCTTCATGCTACGCCAGTTTGAAATTGCTCGTGCTGTACAACTTCGTCCATACAACGCAATTGCTTTCTCAGCACCAATTGCTGTTTTCGTTTCTGTTTTCTTAATTTACCCATTAGGCCAATCAGGTTGGTTCTTCGCACCAAGTTTTGGTGTTGCTGGTATTTTCCGTTTCATTCTTTTCTTCCAAGGTTTCCACAACTGGACACTTAACCCATTCCACATGATGGGTGTAGCTGGTGTTCTTGGTGCAGCTCTTTTATGTGCGATCCACGGTGCAACTGTAGAAAACACTCTATTTGAAGATGGTGACGGTGCAAACACTTTCCGTGCTTTCAACCCAACTCAGTCAGAAGAGACATATTCAATGGTTACTGCTAACCGTTTCTGGTCACAAATTTTCGGTGTAGCTTTCTCTAACAAACGTTGGCTTCACTTCTTTATGCTATTCGTTCCAGTAACTGGTTTATGGATGAGTGCTATTGGTGTAGTAGGTTTAGCTCTAAACCTTCGTGCTTATGACTTCGTATCACAAGAGATTCGTGCTGCTGAAGACCCAGAATTCGAAACATTCTACACGAAAAACATTCTTCTAAACGAAGGTATCCGTGCTTGGATGGCAGCTCAAGACCAACCACACGAGAACCTTGTATTCCCTGAAGAAGTTCTTCCTCGTGGTAACGCTCTATAATCCAGTCTTTGGAAACAAAGTTGTTTAGAATATCCTCTTTCTTTTAGAATAAGGATGCTCCTTCTCCGCGGCCTTAGAATGATCTAAGGCCGCGGGGACAGTGCAAACGGCGCATAAAAATATTTACTTATATTTTTGGTATAAGAACAAAGGAACATGGTCGTACCCCTCTGGATGAGGACCAAAGAACCGGAGGTCTCAAGGGCCCCCCAGCTTTCAAGGGTTTGAGCTTAATATATACGAGCTGAAAGGACCGGGAGGACCAAAGGTCTCAAAGGGGTGAGCTTTTATTTATGACCTGAAAGGACCGGGAGGTCTGGTGTGCTTCAGCTTTATTTATGACCTGAAAGGACCGTAGGTCTGGTGTGATTGAGCTTAATATATGACCTGGTGTGCTTGAGCGCTTTGACCTTTCAGGTCAGATTTCAAGCTCAAGCACACCAGACCTCCGGTCCTCAAAGGTCAAAGCGCTCAATCACACCAGGTCAAAGCGCTGAAGCACACCAGGTCAAAGCGCTGAAGCACACCAGGTCAAAACGCTCAAGCCATTAAGGAATGCCAGATTTCAATTAATTATTTAATCTATTTCAAAGAATTATTTTGATACACTAAATTATATGGAAGCGTGCCTGAGAGGCTTATAGGACAGAATTGCTAATTCTGCGAGTGTTTTAAAACGCTCCGGGGGTTCGAATCCCCCCGCTTCCGAAAATAACATATAAAAGAGAAAAATGTCACTACACACACGTTGACTGCCCAGGACATGCAGATTATTGGCATCTAATCTATTTGAAATTTAAAACCTGTTAGTTGGGATCTGTTTATTTTCTTTGTAGATTGAAAAGAAAGTTATAACAAAATATTTTTTTGTTTTAGAAACTTTTCCATTTTTGTTTTTCTCGCGAAAGTTTTCTTTTTGCTATTGAAACTATCTATTTTTCTAACTTAGGGAATTTAGCCACTACCTTTTCTTAAGATTCTTTGTAGACTTTGACTTCTTGGGAGCCTGGAGGACCAAAGGTCTCAAGAGGTTGAGCTTTATATATGACCTGAAAGGACCGGGAGGACCAAAGGTCAAAGGTCTCCCCCCTTCGGGGGGAGACCTTCGGTCCTGTGGTCCTTGAGGTCGGAAGGTGCCCCTGCTCTCGTTTGCTCGAGCGCTTTGACCTGGTGTGATTGAGCGCTTTGACCTGGTGTGCTTCAGCGCTTTGACCTGGTGTGATTGAGCGCTTTGACCTTTGAGGACCGGAGGTCTGGTGTGCTTGAGCTTGAAATCTGACCTGAAAGGTCAAAGCGCTCAAGCACACCAGGTCATATATTAAGCTCAATCACACCAGACTACGGTCCTTTCAGGTCATAAATAAAGCTGAAGCACACCAGACTCCCGGTCCTTTCAGGTCATAAATAAAAGCTCACCCCTTTGAGACCTTTGGTCCTCCCGGTCCTTTGAGGTCAGATATTAAGCTCAAGCACACCAGACCTACGGTCCTTCTAGGTCAGAAATTAAGCTTTAGCAGACGAGGTTAAGAACCCCCAGAACTTTATTCCTCGCTTCTTTGGGAAGTAACAAAAAAGATTTAAGTTTGCTTCTTAGAAACGATAATTTGCAAAAGCTTTGTTTGCTTCAGCCATTTTATGAGTTTCTTCTCTTTTTCTTACTGCTCCACCTGCCTTATTTGAAGCATCTAAGAATTCTTGAGCAAGTTTTGTAGCCATCTCACGTCCAGGTCTTTGGCGTGCGGCTTGTACTAACCAACGTAAAGCAAGTGCCGTTCCACGTTCCGAATTTACTTCAAGAGGAACTTGATAGTTTGATCCACCCACTCGTCGTGATTTTACTTCAACTACAGGTGTTGCGTGAAGTACAGCTTGCTGAAATACTTTTAAGGCATCTGTTGCTGTTTGAGTAACTGCTGGAGCTTCTTTTGGGTTTTGAGCATTTGTATTTACCGCTCCTGAAGCAGGTTTTTTACCTAATCCTGAGGTAATTTGATCTAAAGATTCATAAAATAAACGTGATGCTACACTTTTTTTTCCATCTTGTAATAAACGACTAACCATCATACTTACTAAACGACTACGATAAATTGGGTCAGGTGTAATTGTTCTTTTTTTTGCTGTTTTTCTACGAGACATACTAATTTTTTTGATTTAAACCGAAAAAGAATAAAAAACTATTCACCAAAGCGCAATGGTTTTTTTGGTGACACTTTGTTCTCGGTTTTAAAAATATTATTCAAAGGAAAATTCGAAGCTTTGGATTCGAATTTGCTGCCAATAACAATTTTTGATAGGGGACTAGTACCCACGGACTTGAAATCCTTCTGTCAGGTTCATGGAGTGCCTTTCGAGCTTTGTGGTTTTAATAAGTTGATCGTTTAGATGCTTTTTTATAGATTCGATAACTGATGATCTAAGCGAAAAAATTTTATTTTTTTCTACGAATCCTCCATCACTTGAACAGAAACTTATTTTTTAGCTGCTGTGGTTGAGGCTTTAGTTGCTCCATATTTTGATCTTGAGTTTTTACGATCTTTAACCCCAGCGGCATCTAATGTTCCACGAATAATATGATAACGGACACCAGGTAAATCACGAACACGCCCACCACGTACTAAAACTACTGAGTGTTCTTGAAGGTTATGTCCAATACCAGGAATATAAGCGGTGATTTCAAAACCAGAAGTAAGTCTTACACGAGCAACTTTTCTTAAAGCAGAATTTGGTTTTTTTGGCGTCGTTGTATACACTCTTGTACATACCCCACGTCTTTGAGGACAAGTTTTTAATGCAGGTGCTTTTGTTTTTTTCTCTCGTTTTGTTCGTTCTGAACGAACTAATTGTTGAATAGTAGGCATACTTGGCAAAGAATAAATTTTTAAAGTAAATATCCCAAAGAGTAGTAAGGCCAAAGCCTATCTAAACATTAAAGGACCACAGGGCCAAAGGCCTCCCCCCGAAGGGGGGAGGACCACAAGGCCAAAGGCCTGAAGGGCCCCCTCAGCTTTCAAGGGGTGAACTTTATATAATAATGACCTGAAAGGACCGGAGGTCTGAAGGGACCCCCCAGCTCTCAAAGGGGTGAGCTTTTATTTATGACCTGAAAGGACCGGGAGGACCAAAGGTCTCAAGGACCAAAGGTCTTCCCCCTTCGGGGGAAGGGGGGTGAGCGCTTTGGTCCTTGAGACCTCTGGTCCTTTGGTCCTTGAGGCCTTTGGCCCTCCGGTCCTCAAAGGTCAAAGCGCTCAATTACACCAGGTCAAAGCGCTCAAACACAAAAGGGCAAATCGCCCGAGCGCACCAGGATGTTTTATTTAGAAATATTTTGACTTTTATTGTATCAATATAGTTCTAAATTTCAGGATACTAAAATTATAAAATGTTTAAATATAAACACAAATACTGTGTTTAACATAAAGTATTTGATAAAAAAACTATGGACAATTCATTTTTTAAATACTAAAATAAAAGTACGGGATCATAGTTCAATGGTTAGAGCACCGCCCTGTCACGGCGGAAGTTGCGGGTTCGAATCCCGTTGATCTCGTTTTTAACTTGCAAAAAAATTGTGAGCTTTCTTTTTCAACGAAAAATCTAATTTTCACAATAAAGTTCTCCCCCGAAGGGGGAGGACTGTCTTTTTTCTTCTTTCTAAACCCCGCAAATATAACTCAGATCCCTATTACGCTTTTAAAATTGGATAAACTTATTCAATGGAATGTTTTTTAAGTCTTCTTGTGGTCCCTACTCCTTTAGTGATTTTTTAATTATTATCTTAGATAATAGTCATATCTTGACAATGAAGTTAAAAACTTGTTCAGCACACTATACTTTCATTTTTTTGATTGTGTTCAATTTGTGTTTCAACAAGTTCTAGGATCGATTTTTCTTTTCATTAAAAATTTTTGAAGAATAAAGAAAATTTTCTTTATTCTTTTGTTATCGATTTTGTGATGTTATGACTTGGTATCTCTTCAAACAAGTTTTGTTTTTGGAAGAAACTAAGTTCGGCGGGACGAGTTAATGATTTGAAAAATCAGCCATCTTGGTCCCTCAGGAATGCAAATCAAAGGAGTTATGGCTAGTAAGCCAATTCCATCTATATGGGCAATTTGAGGCACAAAGTGCTGGTGATGCGAAGCTATAGAACTATCTAAAAGATCAATTGCTTTGGTATCACCTTATTTAGGACCAAAGGAACGAAGTTCTTCCCACGCGACCCTCCCCCCTTCGGGGGGAGGGTCGCGTGGGAAGGACCGAAGGGTTTGAGCACTTTGACCTCGTCTACTCGAGTGTTTTGAAATTTCAGGTCAGAAATAAAAGCTCGAACACAGAAGATCTCCCAATCCTTTCTCAAATTAATATTCCTCAATTTTCTAGGAGAATAAAAATGACAATCAGTCCTCCAAACACTACTAAGGTAAAAATCGTTGTAGATCGTAACCCCGTAGAAACTTCTTTTGAAAAATGGGCCAAACCGGGCCATTTCTCTCGTACGTTATCAAAAGGTCCTACAACTACAACTTGGATTTGGAATTTACATGCTGATGCGCATGATTTTGATAGCCACACAACTGATCTTGAAGATATTTCAAGAAAAGTTTTTAGTGCACACTTTGGTCAATTAGGTATTATCCTAATTTGGTTAAGTGGTATGTATTTCCATGGTGCTCGTTTCTCAAACTATGAAGCATGGTTAAGTGATCCAACACATATTAAACCAAGTGCTCAAGTTGTTTGGCCTATTGTAGGTCAAGAAATTCTAAACGGTGACGTTGGTGGTGGTTTCCAAGGTATTCAAATTACTTCTGGTTTCTTCCAACTATGGCGCGGAAGTGGTATTACAAGTGAACTTCAACTTTATAGTACTGCTATTGGTGGATTAATTCTTGCAGGACTTATGTTCTTTGCAGGTTGGTTCCACTACCACAAAGCAGCTCCAAAACTTGAATGGTTCCAAAACGTAGAATCAATGATGAACCACCACTTAGCTGGTTTACTTGGTTTAGGAAGTTTAGCTTGGGCTGGTCACCAGATTCACGTTTCTCTTCCAGTAAACGCACTTCTAGATGCTGGTGTTGATGCAAAAGAAATTCCTCTTCCGCACGAATTTATTTTAAATCGTGCTTTAATGGCAGAAATTTATCCAAGTTTTGCAAAAGGCTTAGCTCCATTCTTCACTCTACAGTGGAGTGAATACAGTGATTTCTTAACATTTAAAGGCGGTTTAAACCCAGTAACTGGTGGTTTATGGTTAACTGATACAGCACACCACCACTTAGCTATTGCGGTTCTATTTATTATCGCTGGTCACCAATACCGCACAAACTGGGGTATCGGTCACAGTATGAAAGAAATCCTTGAAGCGCACAAAGGTCCATTTACTGGCGAAGGTCACAAAGGTCTTTATGAGATTCTAACAACTTCATGGCATGCTCAATTAGGACTTAACTTAGCATTCTTTGGTTCACTTTCAATGATTGTAAGTCACCACATGTATGCAATGCCTCCATACCCATACTTAGCTACGGATTATGGTACACAACTGTCACTATTCACTCACCATATGTGGATTGGTGGTTTTTGTGTAACTGGTGCTGCTGCACACGCTGCTATTTTCATGGTTCGTGATTACGATCCTACAAATAACTACAACAACGTATTAGATCGTGTAATTCGTCACCGTGATGCAATTATTTCGCATTTAAACTGGGTATGTATTTTCTTAGGCTTCCACAGCTTTGGTTTATATATTCACAACGACACAATGAGTGCATTAGGCCGTCCTCAAGATATGTTCTCAGATACAGCAATTCAATTACAACCTGTATTTGCTCAGTGGATCCAAAATACCCACTCATTATCTAGTATTTCTGTAACTGCACCAAATGCTTTAGGCAGTACAAGTCAGAGCTGGGGTGGTGATATTGTTGCCGTAGGTGGTAAAATTGCTATGATGCCTATTTCATTAGGTACATCGGATTTCATGGTTCACCATATCCACGCTTTTACAATTCACGTAACAGTTTTAATCCTTTTAAAAGGTGTTTTATTTGCTCGTAGTTCACGTTTAATCCCAGATAAAGCAAACTTAGGTTTCAGATTCCCTTGTGACGGTCCAGGCCGTGGTGGTACTTGTCAAGTATCTGCTTGGGACCACGTTTTCTTAGGTCTTTTCTGGATGTACAACAGCTTATCTGTGACAATTTTCCACTTTAGTTGGAAAATGCAATCAGACGTTTGGGGTTCATTAGGTTCAACAGGAACTGTGTCTCACATTACTGGTGGTAACTTTGCTCAAAGCGCTAACACAATCAACGGTTGGTTACGTGACTTCTTATGGGCTCAATCATCACAAGTAATTCAATCATACGGTTCAGCTCTATCTGCATACGGTTTAATGTTCTTAGGAGCACACTTCGTATGGGCATTCAGTTTAATGTTCTTATTCAGTGGCCGTGGCTACTGGCAAGAACTTATTGAATCTATTGTTTGGGCACACAATAAATTACGTGTGGCTCCTTCAATCCAACCACGTGCTTTAAGTATTACTCAAGGTCGTGCTGTGGGTGTTGCACACTATTTGTTAGGTGGTATTGCAACAACATGGTCATTCTTCTTAGCTCGTATTATTGCGGTCGGCTAAGAACCTCCCCCCGAAGGAAGAAGGCCTTTGGCCCTTGGGTCTTCAAAAAACAAAAAGATCGAAAGGAAAACTTCTCTTCGGTCGCGTTTTTTTCTTAAAAAAAAGTCAGGAAAAAACTTAGGAACTAAGGTCTGAGGCTCCGCCCAGATCATTTGCCAACAATTTTTCCTGTGCCTTGATTGCTTTCCAATAATTTCAAAAATTCTTTTTTGTTTTTTTGTCATCATTGGTTTTTTATCTTGGTTTACATCTCAATAGGAGGATTAATGGCAACTAAATTCCCAAAATTTAGTCAGGGTTTAGCTCAAGACCCGACAACCCGCCGTATTTGGTTTGGTATTGCAACTGCGCATGACTTTGAAAGTCATGATGGTATGACTGAAGAGAAGCTATATCAAAAAATTTTTGCTTCTCACTTTGGTCAATTAGCTATTATTTTTCTTTGGACTTCTGGTAATTTATTCCACGTAGCATGGCAAGGTAACTTTGAACAATGGGGAGCAGACCCGCTTCACGTTCGTCCAATTGCACACGCAATTTGGGACCCACACTTCGGTCAACCAGCTGTTGAAGCATTCACACGTGGTGGTGCTTCAACTCCTGTAAATATTGCTTATTCAGGTGTTTATCAATGGTGGTATACCATTGGTATGCGTACAAATGTGGATTTATACAATGGTTCAGTATTCCTACTTTTAGGAGCTGCAGCATTCCTTTTTGCTGGTTGGTTACACTTACAACCACAATTTCAACCAAGTGTTTCTTGGTTTAAAAATGCTGAATCACGTTTAAATCACCACTTATCTGGACTTTTTGGTGTGAGTTCATTAGCATGGACTGGTCACTTAGTTCACGTAGCGATTCCCGAATCACGTGGTGTTCATGTACGTTGGAACAACCTTTTAACTACGCTACCTCACCCACAAGGTTTAACACCTTTCTTCACTGGAAATTGGGCTGCATACGCAGGTAGTCCTGATACTGCTACTCACCTTTTTGGCACATCAGAAGGTGCAGGTACAGCATTATTAACTTTCGTTGGTGGTTTCCACCCACAAACGCAAAGTTTATGGCTAAGTGATATTGCTCACCACCATTTAGCGATTGCAGTTTTATTCATTATTGCTGGTCACCAATACCGTACAAACTTTGGTATCGGCCACAGTATGAAAGAAATTCTTGAAGCTCACGTAGCACCAGCTGGAAAATTAGGGTCTGGACACAAAGGTCTTTTTGATACTGTAAACAACTCTTTACATTTCCAACTTGGTTTAGCTTTAGCGAGTGTTGGTGTAATTACTTCATTAGTAGCTCAACACATGTACTCGTTACCAGCTTACGCTTTCTTAGCGCAAGATTTTACAACACAAGCTGCTTTATACACGCACCACCAATATATTGCTGGTTTTATCATGTGTGGTGCTTTTGCACACGGTGCTATTTTCTTCATTCGTGATTACGACCCAGAATTAAATAAAGGAAACGTGCTTGCTCGAATGTTAGAACACAAAGAAGCTATTATTTCTCACTTAAGCTGGGCAAGTTTATTCTTAGGTTTCCACACTTTAGGTCTTTACGTTCACAATGACGTAATGCTTGCTTTTGGTACACCAGAGAAACAAATTCTTATTGAGCCAGTATTTGCACAATGGATTCAAGCTGCTCACGGGAAATCATTATACGGTTTTGATGTTCTTCTATCAAGCGCAGGTGGTGCAGCTTACGCAGCGGGTGAAGGCATTTGGCTTCCAGGTTGGTTAGATGCTATTAATAATGCTGGTGCAAACTCACTTTTCCTTACTATTGGGCCTGGTGACTTCTTAGTTCACCATGCGATTGCACTTGGACTTCATACAACAACTCTAATCCTTGTAAAAGGTGCTTTAGATGCACGTGGATCAAAATTAATGCCAGATAAAAAAGATTTCGGCTACAGTTTCCCATGTGACGGTCCAGGTCGTGGCGGTACTTGTGATATTTCAGCTTGGGATGCTTTCTATCTTGCTGTATTCTGGATGTTAAATACAATTGGTTGGGTTACGTTCTACTACCACTTCAAACACATTACATTATGGCAAGGAAACCCTGCTCAATTTGATGAGTCAAGTACTTACTTAATGGGTTGGTTACGTGACTACTTATGGTTAAACTCTTCACAGTTAATTAACGGTTACAACCCATTTGGTATGAACTCGTTATCTGTGTATGCTTGGTTATTCTTATTTGGTCACCTTGTATACGCAACTGGTTTCATGTTCTTAATTTCTTGGCGAGGCTATTGGCAAGAACTTATTGAAACATTAGCTTGGGCACACGAACGTACTCCACTAGCAAACTTAGTAAAATGGAAAGATAAACCAGTAGCACTAAGTATTGTTCAAGCACGTTTAGTTGGTTTAGTACACTTCTCGGCAGGTTATATTTTAACATACGCTGCATTCTTACTAGCATCAACTTCTGGTAAATTCGGTTAAACTTTTGTTTTTGAACCAAAGAACCGTGTTTGCTTAGCGCTTTGAACTTATGTGGAGCACACCAGCACTCTTCAGACCTCAAGGACCACAGGGCCGAAGGCCTGAAGGGGACCCCCCAGGGCCGAAGGCCTCCCCCCGAAGGGGGGAGGACCGAAGGTCTGAAGGGGACCCCTGCTCTTCCCACTTTGGGGGAAGGGGGTGAGCGCTTTGACCTGGTGTGCTTCAGCGCTTTGACCTTTTAGGACCGGAGGCCAACGGCCTCAAGGACCAGAGGTCTCAAGGGGGTGAGCTTTATTTATGACCTGAAAGGTCAAAGCGCTCACCCCCTTCCCCCGAAGGGGGAAGACCTTTGGTCCTTGAGGCCTTTGGCCCTCCGGTCCTTTCAAATTGTAAATCAAATTCAAGCACACAATGAGAAATCGGTCAGAGGTTTTTTCTAAAGAAAATATTGAAATTAACAGCATATGTAATCAGTGGGGTTTTACCCTTTATTTTCTAGTAAACAGAGTACTTCTTCTCGTTTCACTTTAATGAAGGATAGAAAATTTAAAAAACAAAAAATGAATGACAGAAAAAAGGTTTTATGAAAGCGTTCCCCAGTGTTTTCGGATCTGTTATATGAGTGTGTTTAATTAAATTTTTCTTCGTAATCAAAAGAATCAAAATTAAACTAGACCGAACTCCCCTAAATTGTTAAGAGCTAGAGGCCGATTCATAAATTGGTTTTTCCCCCAAAGGGGGGGATAGTGAACATCGTTCCCCCTCTCATAACTTAGGTCTTTTGGTACTCGTTTGCTCGAGCTTGATTTATGGCTTAAAAAAAAGGATTGGAGGATTAAAGGGCCACAGGGCCAAAGGCCTGAAGGGGCCACCCAGCTCTCAAGGGGGCCCCCAGCTCTTGTGTGCTTGAGCAACTCGAAAAGTCAAAGTTCGTTCCAGTTAAGTCATAAATCAAGCTCAAGCACACAAGAGCTGGAGCACAGTCAAACCTCTTAAGCACACGAAGCATTAGCCCTTTGGGGTGAGAACTTTGCTGCTTGGGGGAAAGAAAATTCACTGGTCTTTAGAGGTAAGAACTTTAAAAAAATGTATAGGACCGGAGGTCTCAAGGACCAAAGGTCTTCCCCCTTCGGGGGAGGTTTCTAACTTTTGCTTTAAAAAATCTTGTCTTATAGACCTTTTACAAAATTTTGAAATGATGTTGGATCGAGGATTGCTAATTGTGACAATACTTTACGGTTTAAAAGACTTTTCGCTTTTTTTAAATTATTAATGAAGCCACTATAACGAAAAACAACTGGGATTTTAGAATTCGTATTTGTGGCTGTATTTTGAATGCCAATATTTCTAAGAGCTGAGTTTAAACGACGAATCCATAAACGACGCATCGCACGTTTGAATTGTCTTCCATCTGTATAGCTTAATGATAAAGCGCGCATTGTTCGTTGTTGGGCTGTTCGAAATAAAACAGAATGAGAACCACGGAAACCTTTAGCTAATTTAAGCACTCTTTTTCTTCTTTTACGTGCTACAAAACCACGTTTTACTCTAGTCATAAGTATTATTTTATACGAACAAAAAAACTCAATCAAACTTTACTTTTAAAATTTTGATTGTGATTTTTGACGATTTTTAGTTCAAATGTTAATTATCTTTCTTACGCGACCCTCCCCCCGAAGGGGGGAGGCCTTTGGCCCTGAAGGACCAAAGGACCGAAGGTCTGAAGGGCCCCCCCAGCTCTTCCCCCATTCGGGGGAAGGGGGTGAGCACTTTGACCTGGTGTGCTTCAGCGCTTTGACCTTTGAGGTCATATATTAAGCTCAATCACACCAGACCTCCCCCCGAAGGGGTGAGGCCTTTGGCCTACGGTCCTTTCAGGTCGAAATAAAGCTCACCCCCTTCCCCCGAAGGGGGAAGAGCTGGGGGGCCCCTTCAGACCTTCGGTCCTCAAGGGGGTGAGCGCTTTGACCTTTCAGGTCATAAATAAAGCTCACCCCCTTGAGACCTCTGGTCCTTTGGTCCTTGAGACCTCCGGTCCTTTGGTCCTTTGTGATCCTTGTTTTTTTGACCTGGAGTACGAGAAGCACCCCAGGTCAAAAGATCAAAGTTAGCAAAATTGTTACAGTTTTCCGTAATAAAAGATTTTTCTTTTTCCGGTCCTTTAAGATGAAGTCTCTAACAATTTGTTAACTTAGCAGGATTTTTTATGCAAGAATTTGTGATACAACACCAGCACCTACAGTACGTCCGCCTTCACGAATAGCAAAACGCATACCATTTTCAATAGCAACTGGGTTAATTAATTCAACTGTCATTTTTACACGGTCGCCAGGCATTACCATAGATGATTCAGAACCGTCATCTGCTTTAAAGTTTTCAATTTTTCCTGTTACGTCTGTTGTTCTTACATAGAATTGTGGGCGGTAACCAGGGAAGAATGGAGTATGACGTCCACCTTCTTCTTTTGTTAGAATGTAAACTTGTGATTCAAATTTAGTATGAGGTGTAATACTGCCAGGTGCTGAAAGTACCATTCCACGTTCGATATCAGTTTTTTGAATACCACGAAGTAAAATCCCTACGTTATCACCAGCAACACTTTCATCAAGTGTTTTTTGGAACATTTCAAGGCCAGTTACTGTAGTTGTTTTTGTTGTTTTTAAACCTACTACTTCTACAGAATCACCTACTTTAACAACGCCACGTTCTACACGACCTGTTGCTACAGTCCCACGTCCAGTAATAGAGAAAACATCCTCAACAGCCATTAAGAATGGTTTATCTGTTTCTCGAGCAGGTGTTGGGATATATGTATCTACTGAATCCATAAGTTGGTAAATTTTATCTACCCATTTATTTTTACCACGAGTAATATTTGGACTTTCAACAACAGCTTCTAATGCTAATAGTGCTGATCCTGGAACAATAGGAATTTCATCACCAGGAAATTCATATGAATTTAAGGTCTCACGAACTTCCATATCAACAAGTTCTAGAAGCTCTGGGTCGTCAACTTGGTCTTCTTTGTTTAAGAATACAACTAAATTTGGTACACCAACTTGTTTTGCTAATAGAATGTGCTCACGTGTTTGTGGCATGGGGCCATCAGCAGCTGATACAACTAAAATAGCGCCATCCATTTGAGCGGCACCAGTAATCATATTTTTCACGTAATCTGCATGTCCTGGGCAGTCAACGTGTGCATAGTGACGTTTTTCTGTTTCATATTCCACGTGAGCTGTATTAATTGTGATACCACGTGCTTTTTCTTCAGGTGCTGAGTCAATATCATCGTATTTTTTACCTACAGAACCTCCGATAGCAGCAAGTGTCATTGTAATAGCAGCTGTTAATGTTGTTTTGCCGTGATCTACGTGTCCAATTGTACCAACGTTTACGTGAGGTTTTTTACGTTCGAATTTTGCGCGAGCCATTTTGTTTTTTTAAGTATGAAAAAGAGAACATAAAATAAAACTTTTTCTCATGATGACAACTAAGCATTTTTTTACTTCTATTTCTTGTTGTCTTTAAAACTTTATTCATTTGTTACCCCCCCCCCTGAGCTTCGTTTCTCTGGGTCTTAAGGGGACCACAGCTTTTTTGTGCTAGAGCTTGATTTATGACCTGAAAAGGCAAAGCGCTCGAGCACACAAGATTAAAGCGCTCAAGTACATAAGGGTTTTATTTTGAGTTTTTGTTTGTTCTCTTAAACGTTTGATTTTGGAAATAAATCTTGGAAGTTCTATATGGTGAAATACAACTGCTCTCGAGCTGCCTTGGGTTGAATTCTACGGCCCAAAGCAAAGGACCATAGGACCACAGGGCCAAAGGTCTTCCCCCTTCGGGGGAAGGGGGTGAGCGCTTTGACCTGGTGTGCTTCAGTGCTTTGACCTGGTGTGATTGAGCGCTTTGACCTTTGAGGTCAGATATTAAGCTCAATCACACCAGACCTACGGTCCTTTCAGGTCATATTTAAAGCTGAAGCACACCAGACCTCCCGGTCCTTTCAGGTCATAAATAAAAGCTCACCCCTTTGAGACCTTTGGTCCTCCCGGTCCTTTCAGGTTATAAATAAAGCTCACCCCCTTCCCCCGAAGGGGGAAGACCTTTGGTCCTTGAGGCCTTTGGCCCTCCGGTCCTCAACGGTCAAAGGGCTTCACCCCTTGAGAGCTGAAGGGCTCACCCTTTCTCAGAAAAAAGATATTATTAGGTGGCCTGAATGGGATAGTGAAAGAAGAATTTTGTTTCCAAGAAGTTCTTTTTCTTGAAATTAAGAAAATTTTAAAGGAGTTAATTTTTTGAGCTCACTAGGAATCGAACCTAGATTAGAAACTTAGAAGGTTTCTGTCCTATCCATTAAACGATAAGCCCTTTAAAAAAAAGATTTTTGGGCCTTTGATTGGGCCTTTTGGCAGTTGGGTCGAAAAGATCAGTGAAAACAACAATTATCCGTAACTGAAGATTTGATCCTCAGAATATCTGAGGAAGTTATTTTTTTTTTTATTGAAGATACTCAGTCTAAGCATTGTTAAAAATTTGTAGGAACGGATTTCAGTTTTAATAAATATATTCTTTAAGTATAACACATGGTGTTGCCTTTTTTCTTCATTTGCTTTGACTTCAATAAACGGAACGATAAGATCTCAGTAATAAATTCTTTGGAATATTTACAAGTTTTTATTTCAACTGAGGATCAAATTAGAAGTTTATGCTATATTAAGAATAAGCCCATGTGGCGGAATGGTAGACGCGCTTGATTTAGGATCAAGTACCTTTCGGTGTGGAGGTTCAAATCCTCTTATGGGCAATCACAAAATAAGTTTAAATAGCAAAAATTGCGTCAAAAAATAGAACTGAAGCTCTTCCAAATATTCAAAAATAGGGGAACAAAGGCCGCACATTTTGAGGGATTGATCTTAATAGATATGATTTTGTGTGCTTGAGCGCTTATGACTTTTCAGGTCATAAATCAAGCTCAAGCAAAAAAGAGCTGGGGAAAGGAACAAAATTCACTCTCCCCCTTCAAGGAATAAATTTTTTGTTTTGGTTCTGTTAATCCAGCGAAAGGTTGGCTAGAAGTAAGAAGGTTTTTTGCTTAAAATTTGGGAAAATGCTCGAGTGGTTAAAGAGGGTAGATTGTAAATCTATTAGCTTTGCTTACACTGGTTCGAATCCAGTTTTTCCCAAAGTTCTTATAGTAAGATCCATATAAATTCTTTTAGGTTGTGCTATATAATAGCAACATATCGGAGTGTAGCGCAGTTTGGTAGCGCATATCGTTTGGGACGATGGGGTCGCAGGTTCGAATCCTGTCACTCCGATAGGAGTGACAAAGTTTTTTTTAAAGGAAATCAAACTTTGCTCTTTTTTTGTTTTTGTTGACGAGAATCAAAGTCCAGCGAAGTTAGATTCCAGAGAAATAAAAAAAGGCTCAATGGATAATGCTTTTTTGGTGGTATGGCCAAGTGGTAAGGCAGAGGATTGCAAATCCTTTACCCCCAGTTCGAATCTGGGTACCGCCTTTAGCATAACAATGGCACCAGATCCGGTAAAAGCGCGTTCCAGATAATTACAAAACATCTCAGGAGGGCCAAAGGACCAAGAACTATTGGAGAGAGGTTTTTAAAAGAGCGGATGACGGGACTCGAACCCGTGGCTTCAGCTTGGAAGGCTGAGGTATTACCCTTATACGACATCCGCAAACACCTGATGTGATTGAGCACTTTGACCTTTCAGGTCATAAATAAAAGCTCACCCCTTTGAGACCTTTGGTCCTCCCGTTCCTTTGAGGTCAGATATTCAGCTCAATGACACCAGAGCTGGGGGGCCCCTTCAGGCCTTTGGCCCTACGGTCCTTTTAGGCCATAAATCAAGCTCAAGCACACCAGACCTCCCGGTCCTTTGAGGTCATAAATCAAGCTCAACCCACCGAGACCTTTAGTCCTACGGTCCTTTCCTTGAGGGCCAAAGGCCTCAAGGGTTTCCCCTTGAGGGCCAAAGGCCTCCCCCCTTCGGGGGGAGGGTCTCGTGGGAAGAACTCCGGTCCTCCCCCGAAGGGGGAGGCCTTTGGCCCTTTGGTTCTTAGGTCCTTAACCCCGAACAGGATGCAAGTTCTCCTCTTACAACTTTGATTTGCACGGGGAGAACTTCGTGGGTGTCGTACAAAATCAAGTTTTCACGCCCTATAGGAATTGAACCCATGACATCAGGTTTTGGAAACCTGCGTTCTACCAACTGAACTAAAGGCGCTTTAATCTATAACTAAATTATACTCCTTTTCAAAAAATCAAATGAATGCATTATTGTAATAGTTTGGAACTCTAAAAAGTTTAAAGTTTGACTCAGAAAGTAGTATTAAACTCTTCTGGGTATTATCCAATTGTTTTTCTCAGAAGTTTTCCCCTTCGTTCAATTCAAGATGAAGGTTTTTTTTCTTCTTTATTTAAAAGATATAAAAAGTTTTTCCTTCTAAGAAATGCTAAAATATCAAAAATGGGGTGCTAACTCAATGGTAGAGGTGCGATCTGTTATAAAGGTTCGGATTCCTTTTCAAACCTAACTTAAAATTGGAATATTCATTTTTTGAATACAAATTCTTTTCAAAGAAAGCGAAAGCAATTCGCTGTGGGAGACTCCACTACTACAGAAAAAAAAGATTATCTGCTCAGAAAACTTGTGAAATAAAACGATCATCTATAGAATCTAAAGAGTCTCTATCCTTTTTAGTTCAAGACGTAGTGTCTTAGAAAAACGTAAAACAAGAATCTATTTTTCAAAAACAATTTTAGGAACAGATAAAAATGAATTAGAGAAATTTTTATAAAATAAAAATTTGTCTTTTATTCACTAAAAGGATGTTTAAAAAAGCCAAAGCCGATAAGTAATTTATCTGGATATGCTAAATTTAAACTAAGAATTATATAAAACTTTCTTAAAGTAAGGAATATTATTCTTAAGGAGCCGTGTGAAATGTAAATTTCAAGCACGGTTTTGAAGTCAAAAAAGCAAAGCAATCAGGACCAAAAGTCTTTAATGTTTTTGTTTCTTTTAGATTAACTACTCGGCTTTTAACCGATTAGTTCTGGGTTCGAATCCCAGGCATCCCAAAATGAAATAGAAAAAATTACAACAAGGACCAAAGAAAAAAGGGTCTTACCCCTTTGGGGAAGAGGTTTATATTTGTTATCCTTCAGCTTGGGTTAATGTTTTTAATTGTTTGTCTTGACATGTCTAATCATCGGTAAATTAGACATGTCAAGACAACTTTTTTTGTTGTTATATAACAACTCCAATTTTAAATATTTAGAATGAATGAAAAAGGAACTAGCATTCGTGAAGCACAAAATCGTTCGATGAATTTTCAAGAACGTTTTAGTTTTCTTGTTTTTATTGGGAAATTTCTTGTATCGAAATTTGGACTTTTTTTTCTGTTTTTAATTTTACACCTTCTTTCAAGTTATCAAGCCAAAAATAATTTTATTAAGTTTGCTTCTCTGAAAGAGGAGGGAATCAAAAGCCTTGTGGTTTCTTCTACAGAATCATTTGTTACTAATGAAAATTCTTCGCAAGATCAAAACCACAATTTATTCCCAGGAAACAAAAATAAGGAAAAAACACAGATTTCGATGAAAGAAGGTAATAACAGTTTAATATTCCACTCCCCTCAAATTGAAAAAGCTCAATTGATAGGTTTTGAAAATCAAATATCATTAAAAGATATTGGTTGCTTTCAAAAAATTAAATATTATTGTATAATAGCTACAATAGTTACTTTATTCTTAAATCCACAACAAACAAAATATTTTGGAGGATTGGCTGTTGTTTTAAAACAAGCTGGTTTTTTTACGAAATATGGAAAATCGGAAAAAATGGTTTATATTTTTTCCTGGGTTTTTGTTATTCTGTTTTTCTATTCTTCAATTGATTTAAGCAAAATAGCTCGTTCTTTAACGTAATTTTCATAAAACTGAAGAAGATATATTGCTGCTTGACAGAAGTAGTGTTTTGCTTCTAAAATGAATATTAAAGAAATTACTTATTAAAATAAAACTTGGTTTTATCTAATCTTTCTTGCCTTGTGTCACTGAGATCTTTGACCTTTGAGGACAGGGAAGTCTGGTATGTTTCAGCTTTATTTATGACCTGAAAGGACCGTAGGGCCAAAGGCCTGAAGGGGCCCCCCAGCTCTGGTGTGATTGAGCTTAATATCTGACCTCAAAGGACCGGGAGGTCTGGTGTACTTCAGCTTTATTTATGACCTGAAAGGACCGTAGGTCTGGTGTGATTGAGCTTAATATATGACCTGGTGTGCTTGAGCGCTTTGACCTTTCAGGTCAGATTTCAAGCTCAAGCACACCAGACCTCCGGTCCTCAAAGGTCAAAGCGCTCAATCACACCAGGTCAAAGCGCTGAAGCACACCAGGTCAAAGCGCTCAATCACAAGACTTTCATTTCTTTTCATCGAGTAGACTAGATTATAGAGATAAAAAACAGTAAAGCATAGAAATTTGAGGAGGTTTAGTAGGCTTTAATTTATTTGTTGCCATCTAATTTTTGATTCAATAAAAATTCTTTTTTTAAAGAATCAACCTTGATTTTTTAGAATAAAAGCAAAATTTGCTTGCCGAAGGATTAAAATTTGCTGTGCCTTGCACACTAAGCCTAACGCTGTCTAAAAAAATTCATTTTTCTACTTTACATATAATGGAGAAATAAAATGTCACCACAAACAGAAACTAGAACAAGCGCTGGATTTAAAGCAGGTGTAAAAGATTACCGTCTTACTTACTACACTCCTGATTACCAAGTAGTAGATACTGATGTTCTTGCAGCATTCCGTATGACTCCTCAACCAGGCGTTCCACCAGAAGAAGCTGGTGCTGCTGTAGCTGCTGAATCATCAACAGGTACTTGGACAACTGTATGGACTGACGGTTTAACTAGCTTAGACCGTTACAAAGGCCGTTGTTACGATATCGAGCCAGTACCTGGCGAAGATAACCAATACATCGCTTACGTTGCTTACCCAATCGACTTATTCGAAGAAGGTTCAGTAACAAACTTATTTACGTCAATCGTTGGTAACGTATTCGGTTTCAAAGCTCTTCGTGCTCTACGTCTTGAAGACCTTCGTATTCCACAAGCATACGTAAAAACTTTCCAAGGTCCTCCACACGGTATCGTTGTTGAACGTGATAAACTAAACAAATACGGTCGTGGTTTCTTAGGTTGTACAATCAAACCAAAACTAGGTCTTTCAGCTAAAAACTACGGACGTGCAGTATACGAATGTCTTCGTGGTGGTTTAGACTTCACGAAAGATGACGAAAACGTAACATCACAACCATTCATGCGTTGGAGAGACCGTTTCTTATTCGTTGCTGAAGCAATTTACAAATCACAAGCTGAAACTGGTGAGATCAAAGGTCACTACTTAAACGTTACAGCAGGTACTGCTGAAGAAATGTTAAAACGTGCTCAATTTGCAAAAGATTTAGGTGTGCCAATCATCATGCACGACTACTTAACTGCAGGTTTCACTTCTAACACTTCATTATCTCACTACTGTCGTGATAACGGTCTTCTTCTTCACATTCACCGTGCTATGCACGCTGTAATTGACCGTCAACGTAACCACGGTATTCACTTCCGTGTTCTTGCTAAAGCTCTTCGTATGTCTGGTGGTGACCACCTTCACTCAGGTACTGTAGTAGGTAAACTAGAAGGTGAACGTGATATCACTTTAGGTTTCGTAGACTTAATGCGTGATGCTGTTGTTGAAAAAGACAGAAGCCGTGGTATTTACTTCACTCAAGACTGGTGTGGTCTAGCTGGTACTATGCCAGTAGCATCTGGTGGTATTCACGTATGGCACATGCCTGCTCTTGTTGAAATTTTCGGTGATGACGCTTGTTTACAATTCGGTGGTGGTACTTTAGGTCACCCTTGGGGTAACTGTCCAGGTGCCGTAGCTAACCGTGTAGCTCTAGAAGCTTGTACACAAGCTCGTAACGAAGGTCGTAACCTTGCTCGTGAAGGTGGCGATATTATTCGTGCTGCTTGCAAATGGAGCCCTGAACTAGCTGCTGCTTGTGAAGTTTGGAAAGAAATTAAATTCGAATTCCAAGCTATGGATACTCTATAATAACGAGTTTTACTTTAATAAAAAATTTATTTTTTTTATTTTAAGTTGGGGGGGGGAACCCCCCCCCCCCGAGTATAAAAACCCGAGCAGAAATACTTAAGATCCAGAACAAAACTACTTGGTATCAACTTTATGTGGATCTGAAATTACTCAAAGTTCACTCTCAGGTGCTTGAGCTTAATATATGACCTGAAAGGACCCTAGGGCCAAAGGCCTCCCCCCTTCGGGGGGAGGACCAAAGGTCGCAAGGCCCCCCCCCAAGTTCTGGTGTGCTTGAGCTTGATTTCTGACATAAAAAATCAAAGGGCTCAAGCACACAAAGTCGAAGCAAGCATCCGAAATGATGGCTATAAAAATTTTGTTCTGAAACTAAAGATAAATCCAGACTATTGGTAAGACCATTATTACTAATTTCTTTATTTGTATTCTGATCTTCTTTTATCTTGATTTAAGATTTTTCTCCCCAACCGCGCGCAAGCCAGTTTTGAGCTTCAATATAATTAGTTGGTGCTAAACGAATGGCTTCGCGCCAATAATCAGCCGCTTTTTCAAATAAAATTTCTGAGGCTTGCGTATCGCCAGCTTCAATAGCTTGTTCACCACGATAATGGTAAATGACAGCAATATTATTTAGTGCTTGTGGAAGTGATGGATTACTTTCTAATGCTTGATAGTAATATTCTAAAGCTTTTGTATGTTCTCCGTTACTTGTATGGATTAATCCAATATTATAAAGAATATAACTTCGGTCATATGCATCAACTTCCAAGCGCAAAGCTTCATAATAGTTTTGAAGAGCCTCAGCATATTCACCTTCTGCTTGGGCTGACATTCCATCGCGATAATATGTAAAAGCTTCTTTTTCTCTTTTTGTTGTGGGTAAAACTTGAAGTAGAATATCCGCAATTACTGTAAATGTTTTATCAATAAAATTGTCATTTCGTTGTGAACGAGGCATAGAATTTAATTTTTTAAATAGTTGAAAAAAGAGAGAAGAACGAAGTTCCTTTTGAAACCTCAAGGGGGTGGGGTTGAGCTCTTTGACCTGGTGTGATTGAGCGCTTTGACCTGGTGTGCTTCAGCGCTTTGACCTGGTGTGATTGAGCGCTTTGACCTTTGAGGACCGGAGGTCTGGTGTGCTTGAGCTTGAAATCTGACCTGAAAGGTCAAAGCGCTCAAGCACACCAGGTCATATATTAAGCTCAATCACACCAGACCTACGGTCCTTTCAGGTCATAAATAAAAGCTCACCCCTTTGGTCCTCCCGGTCCTTTGAGGTCATATATTAAGCTCAATCACACCAGACCTACGGTCCTTTCAGGTCAGAAATAAAGCTCACCCCCTTCCCCCAAAGGGGGAAGAGCTGGGGGGCCCCTTCAGACCTTCGGTCCTCCCCCCGAAGGGGGGAGGGTCGGGTGGGAAGAACTCCTCTCCTCCCACGAAGGGGGAGGCCTTTGGCCCTAGGGTCTTGAACTTCTTTGCTAGAGTGCTTCCCACCGCCCTTGAAGCTATTTTACCTTTTTTGAGTAAAGTTCTGCTTTCTTTTTTCTCTCTTTTGATGATGAACAACTGCTAGGTAGCAGAATCAAGATAAGAGTTGGCTTAAATATATTTAAGCCAACTCTTATCTTGCTACTCTTTATCTCCAAGTTTTTGAAGAATTTCATTTACTAAAACACGACCTGGTGTTGTTCGAATTGCTTTATTTCGTCGGTAGGCTTTTGTATCTTGGGTCCATTTATAAGAATGATATACTTGATTTGCAAAACCAGATGAAAAAATTCGAATATAAAGTGGTTCATTAAAATTGCCTTTGCCACCTTCAATTCCTACTGAACTATAATTCATTTTATCTTGGTGATTTTCACCAGGTACTGGCTCTATATTGAAAATTTTGTTTGCATTATTCTCACCAAAAATCTGGTTTTTTAAGTTTGCGTTTCCGTTCCACACTCCGGGAGCTTTGTTTAAAAGAAAAGCTTTTTGTTTTTCAAAAGTTTTTGAGGAACGGAGTTCTTCCTCCGCGACCCTCTCTTTTCTCCCGTTGTGAGGGCCAAAGGCCTCGAAGGGTTCCCCTCGAGGGTCGCGGGGGAAGGGGGTACCCCCGCTTTTGTTTTGATTTGCTATTTGTACGATGGATTGTTTTCCAGCCCAAAGATTTCTTTTTTCTCCAGGCCATAAATTTGTTTTTTGCAGCCAAAGAGGTTGATGTAAATCGAGTCCATTTCGTTGTGATGGGCCGTTTTCAACAATTTCTATAAAATGAAATAACAAAGAGTTTTTATCATCAACTTTTTTTTGTTTTTGTCTTCTCTCATTGTTTTGATCACCAATTTCATTTACTGCAGCAGGCCTTGATTTTTTCCAAGGAACGAAGTTCTGTGAACTTCTTTCCCCCTCTGGAATATTAACGCCTCCGCGTTCATTTAGAGACAAATTGAATTCAATTTGGGTCTTTGGTTGTAAAGTTGTTAAATAATAAAAACCTAAAACCATATCTTGGCTCGGTAAAACACTTGGTTGACCAGTAGCTGCTGATAACCAATTTGTTGTAGCCAACATAAGTAATCGAGCTTCAACTCTTGCTTTAGGTGATAAAGGCACATGAACAGCCATTTGATCCCCGTCAAAGTCTGCATTAAAAGCTGAACAAACTAATGGGTGAAGTTGAATCGCACGCCCATAAATTAATTTTGGTTGAAAGGCTTGAATCCCTAAACGGTGTAATGTTGGTGCTCTATTTAATAAAATAGGGTGAGATTGTACTACATTTTGTAATATTTGTCTTGCAAAGGGCTTATTTAATTTTAAAAGATTTTTAGCGCCACGAATCGTTTTAGCAAGTTGTAATTCTAAAATATGGCGAATCACAAAAGCTTGGAAAAGTTCCAATGCCATTTCATAAGGTAAACCGCATTCATGAAGTTTTAGACGTGGACCGACAACAATAACAGAACGACCAGAATAATCTACTCGTTTTCCTAACAAATTTTGACGAAAACGGCCTTGTTTTCCACCAATTCTATCCGATAAGGATTTATAGACTGGAAGATTGGACCCTTTTGTTAATGGTTTATTCCCACCTCCACTCCCAGAATTTGACATACGTCTTAAACTTCCAATTTCAGAGGCAGCACTTGAGCCATCTAACAAGGAATCCACAGCAACTTGTACAAGATGTTGTTCACTTCGTACTAAAAATTCAACTAAGTGAGGTCCACAAGCTGTAAAATAATATTTTAATCGATTATTTCTACTGATTAGACGACGATATAAATCGTTTACATCGGAACTTGCAAATTGTCCTGCACTTAATTGAACAATTGGCCTTAATTCTGGTGGGAGAACTGGAAGAGTTGTAAAAATAAAACCATCAAAACTTTGTGCGCCCCCAGCTGTTCTTAAAAGATTAAGAAGCTTTAAAGTACGTACGCGTTTTTTTCTTCTTTTTAATAAATTTTCATACATTGAAAAACTTGGTGTAAGAGACCAAATATTTTCGTTTGAAAAACTTTCTGTACCGGAGACATGATAACTTCCTTCTTCTGCAAACTCCGTCTTTGTTTCTTTTATACTTTCACTAAAAAAGACAGGTGTTCTGCGTAAATCATCTTGTAATTTTTCAAATTCTTTTTTCCAATTTCTTGTTTTAAAGTGTTCTTTAAAAGCTCTTGCTCCAGTATTTTCTAGCCAAGAAGGATTTATTGGTACAATATTTTGGTCTTTTTGCGCAATTGAATCCAATGCTTGTTTTTCTGAAAACCAACTCACATTTTTTACAGATTTTTGAAGCTTTGAGGAAGAAAGTTCTGTGAACTTCGTTCCCCCCCTTAAAGTCTTTTTTTCTGATTTAAAGTTTAATTCTAAAGTATCAGTGGTATTTGCACCTAACTTATGATTTTGCAAAATCAAACCTGACTCAAAACTTGTAGGACCAAAGGGCCAAAGGCCTTCCCCTTCGAGGCCTTTGGCCCTCTCTTTTTTCGCGTTGTGAGGGCCAAAGGCCTCCCCCCGAATGGGGGGAGACCTTCGGTCCTCAAGGGGGTCGCGTGGGAAGGTCTGCCCCTTCGGGAGAGGTTTTGACGAACGCGGAAGACTAAACCATACATGTAAAAATTCCCATTCATTATCGAAAAAATCTCCTCCTGGACCTACACAGGGATTTCCTACTCCAAAAACAAAAAGCTCTTTTTGTAATTTGGTTTCTAATCGGTGTGGAAACTTTTCCGTATATGTTGAAGGCTTGTTCCTCCCCATTTTGGATAGCAAAGGGAGATCTTGCTCTTCTCTTTCTTGAGAAAGTTCGAATTCTTTTTGTGCTGGACTATACCCACGGTAATATGTAATTTTTTTAACATATTTTGTTGGTATTTTTAGCAAAACTGAAAAAATATTTGGACGACTATTTAAATACCAAATATGAGTTACAGGACAACCTAATTCAATATAACCCATTCTATAACGTCGTACTCTTGATAAAGTAACTTCCACTTGACAATTTGGACAAATATAAGGTCCAAGTCCTACACTTTGAAATTTTTCTCGATTTGAAAATTGGGGTGAACTATTTGGATTTTCGTCAGATTTCTTTGTGGATTCTTTTGTTGCTCCTTCAATAAATAATCCTCCCACTTGAGGCCTTTGGGCCTCCTGTCCAGTAGGGCTTTGAGGAGCCCAATTCGATTTATCAACTGAAAGATTGGGTAGACCTGAATTAAGGAGTGAATTTTCTGACTGCCTAAACCCAAAAGGTGAAATAAGTTCTCCTTCCCCCGCGACCCTCGAGGGGAACCCTTCGAGGCCTTTTGCCCTCACAACGGGAGAAAAGAGAGGGTCGCGGGGGAAGAACTCCGTTCCTGTATTTTTAGATAAATTTGCAGTTGCGCGAGGATTTTGGCCTTTCCCCACTTTAAGTTTGGATTGACCACATGCGCAAACCCAATCTTTTACTGGACCAAAAATTCTTTCACAAAACAAACCGTCTTTTTCAGGCTTAAAACTACGATAATTAATTGTATCAGCTTTCTTAACTTCACCAATTTTAATTTCATTACCATCTAACCATAATGAGCGTTCAGCCCAACTTTGAATTTCTTCTGAACTGGCCAATCCAATTTGCATAAAAGTCTTCATTTTTTTTGCATCAAAGATCTAGTGTGATTAACAAGTTCACGCGGGGAGGGCCGAAGGACAGAAAAGGGAGAACAAAAGTTCACTGGCTTTCGATCCTCCCCCGAAGGCGAGAGGTCTCGGTGGCTTGAGACTTTTGGTACTCCGGTCCCTTCAGGTCCTATATAAAGCCCAAACCCACGAGAACTTCGTTTCTTATCAATCCTTGTCGATTAATGGCTTTTGGTTTAAAGAGGCTTGAACTCAAAGACTTCTGGTCTTTTCACACTAGAAACGAAAATAAGGCATCTTCTCTCAGGGAAAGAGAAAGATGGTTGACCGACTTGATTTTTAATCTATAAGGTCAAGTGCTCAAGCATACGAGGACCAAAGGGCCATGTGGTCCTTTCAGGTCAGATATCAAGAAGGGGGGGGTTCCCCCTCCTTTAGAAGGATTTTGTTAGACACAGTGAAGAGATTTTGTGCTTATTTTAGCAATCTAAGGACCGGCGGTCTCAAGGACCAAAGGACCAGAGGTCTCAAGGGGGTGAGCTTTATTTATGAACTGAAAGGTCAAAGCGCTCACCCCCTTGAGGACCGAAGGTCTCCCCCCATTCGGGGGGAGGTCTTCCCCCTTCGGGGGAAGGGGGTGAGCTTTATTTATGAACTGAAAGGACCGGAGTTCTTCCCCCGCGACCCTCCCCCGAAGGGGGGAGGGTCCCGGGGGAAGGACAGACTAGTTGGCATCTTTGGTTTTCAGCTCTAACCAAAAAAAGAGTTTGGAGGGAGGTTCCTTCTGTCCCCCTTTGAAATAACCTATTTTTATGATGTATACCCTGTTCCTGCAGGAATCATACGACCTACAATAACGTTTTCTTTTAAACCTTCAAAAAAATCAACACGACTTTGAAGTGCAGCAGTCATTAATACTCTTTTTGTTTCTTGAAAACTTGCGGCTGAAATATAACTTTCGGTTGTAGATAAAAGGGCTACTTTTGTAATTCCTAATAAAATCCATTCATATGAGAACCCTGAATTCTCATCACTCAATACATTTGGACTTTTTTGAATTTCTTTTGATAATAGTGTGTTTGAACCAAAAGCTTCAATAATATCATCTGGATAAAATGGGGTGTTTCCTTTTTCTAAAATTCGTACGCGTGAAGTCATTTGACGAACAATAATTTCTAAATGTTTATCTGCAATTTCTACACCTTGGGAATTATATACTGATTGAATTTCTTGAATTAAGCGTTTTTGTAATTCACGAAGTTCAGTTTTTTTAACTAAAGTACGAAGTTCTTCCCCTGTGACTCCTTCTATCGAGTTGTGAGGGCCATTTGAAGTTTTTTCTTCTAGCCCTTTAACATTCGAATTAAAGACTGATGTTTGTTCTTGTGGTTTTTTTTGTTCTAAATTTTTAAATTTTTCTTTTTGCTTTGAAAGTTTATTGATGTCACTTTTTTTTTCAGTTTTGTTTGCTAAAAGTTTTGTATTTTGAACTGAACTTTCATTTGCAGAGCGTGCTTCAAACAATTGTTCAATTTTTGGTAAACCTTGCACAATATCTCCAGAACTTGCAGAATCGGCAATTGGAAGAACTAATTGAAATAATAAATCACGTTCTTTGATATATCGTGTACGTTGTTTTTCGCTCGTATTCGGATTTGATCCAGACATTCGTGATACTCCGTTTTTTCCTTGGAATTGCCCTCCTAAAGAGGTTTGAACACGACGAAGAATGAGTTTATTTAAACGTTTTCGAATAATTTGCGTTGGAACATTAATTGCTGGTGGTAAACCTACAAAAAAAGTATAAGGTTGAAGAATTTTTCCTAAATGACTTAAACTAAAAGTATTCTCAAGCATGCTATAAAGTGGGGAAGTCAATGAAAGATTTGGTTTCGCTCTATTTGTGGTCCTTCCCACGAGACCCTCCCCCCAATTGGGGGGAGGCCTTTGGCCCTCAAGGGTTTCCCCTTGAGGCCTGTGGCCCTCCCCCCAATTGCGGGGAGGCCTTTGGCCCTCACAATTCGAGGAAAGAGAGGGCCAAAGGCCTCGAAGGGTTCCCCTCGAGGGTCGCGTGGGAAGAACTCCGTTCCTTTGTTCTTTTTGTTGACTAAATTCTAAAACAAGGCCTGAAAAAGAAAGATTTTCATGAATAAATTTTTTTTGTAAATTTGTTTTACGAATTTCAAAACTTGGATTTACAAAATGTACTGAATTTGTTTTAGTGAGTGAAGTGTAAGATTCCTCATTAAGCCAAGGTTTAGTTTTCGTCTCTTTTCCTTCCCCGAAGGCAGAGAGTGAACTTTGTTCCCCCCCTTGATTAAAATCTTTTTTCTGTAAAAGAGTCAGAATACCTGAGGAGTTTTCTGTTCCCTTTTTATTTTTCAAAATATTAACGGAAGTTTGTAACCAAGAGCCAAAGGCCTCCCCCTTCAGGGGAGTACCTGAGTTTTCACCCTGTTTTCCAATTCTCAAACTATTTGGTCCTTTGTCATTTTCATTCATTGGAAAATGTTTGCCATTGACAATTTCATCCTTGCTATTTGATTCGGAACTGAGTGTATTCAAAAAAAGGGCTTTTGTTAATTTATTATCCGGAGACTTTTGGTCCTTGGCCAATATAAAGTGTTTTGAAGATAATTTTCGTTTTCCTTTCCAAAAAACAATATCTCCACTTCGAAAGGGTAATTGAGAAAGTTTGGCTTTAGAAGGTCTTTGACTTTTATTTCCTGCTTGTATTTCTTCTGCAAATGCGCTTTTTGTTCGTTTAAACGAAAAAGGTTCACCTGCTAAAACAAGACGAGCTTTTGAAGTTTTTGTTCCTATTTCAGGTTTGTACCCTTCTCCTTTTGGTTGTGGATTCGCTTTTGGACTTGTGGCCTTTAATCCTTTCTCGAAAAGCGGGTTAAGAACTTCGTTTCCCCCCCCAAGCTTTGGTTTAGTAAACTTTTTAAGATCAAAATAATCTGTTTCAACAACTTCTCCTTGAATTTCTGAGAAAACTTTTTTTTGAGCTAAACCACTACCATCAGAATTTTCACCATCATTTTCAAGGGGGCTACCCCCCCTCTGAGTAGTTGCTTTTCCTCCTTTTTGTATTGAAAGACCTAAAGTTGGAATGTCACTCGTCAATTCTTCATTTTTTTCAGCTGGTTGTTTAATTTTTGAAATTTCGGCACAAAGCGTATTTTTAGCAATTGTTTTTCCAGGTGTAATAAATAAAATACTTTGAGCTGGAAGTTGAAGAATAGAAATTGTATTGTTATTTTGGTTATTGATATCTTGGAGGGTTCCCCCTTTTTCTTCTTCAATTTTTAATTGAATAGCTTCAAAGAAAAAAAATGCCGTTTGTCCATGAACACTACGAATTTTACAACCAACTGAAGCAAGAGAGAAATGGGTGGACCCAAAAAATGATTGATGGTTTTTATCCTGGCTTTGAGACTCTGACAATATTGCTGTTTTGGGGGGTCCCCCCATTTGTAGCCAAATTGTTCCTCCAGCCGGTGCGTAAATTTTATCTTCTACTTCTGTTGAGAAAATTCCACCGGTATGAAATGTTCGCATTGTTAATTGTGTTCCGGGTTCACCAATCGACTGAGCTGCCAGAATTCCAACAGCATCTCCGAGTGCAACTAATCGACCTTGGGCTAAATTCCAGCCATAACACAATTGACAAACTGATTGACTTAAACATGTTAATGGAGAACGAACTTGAATTGAAGCTTTTGAACCTTTTAAAGTTTTTAATTCTAAAGCTAAATTTGGAGAAATTTCTTGATTTTTCCAAATAGTCGGAGTTCGTTCTTTAATACTCTCAGCAAGAACTCTCCCAATGATATTTTTCTTATCAGAGATTTTCATTAAAATAGATTCCGAAGTGCCACAATCAATTTCACGAATGATAATTCCATGTGCTACGTCAACGAGTCGGCGTGTTAAATACCCAGAGTCAGCTGTTCTTAAAGCAGTATCAATTAAACCTTTTCTTGCACCATAACATGAAATAACATATTCTGTTACACTTAAACCTTCTCTAAAATTGCTTCGAATTGGAAAGTCAATAATGCCACCACCTGAATCAGACATTAAGCCACGCATTCCCACAAGTTGTCGAACTTGAGAAATATTACCTCGGGCTCCAGAAAAAGCCATCATATAAAGTGGAGATGCTAAGGGCCCACCTTGAATTTTTTGAAAGTTTTGAATTACTTCATCTTTTAATTTTTCACTTGTTGTTGTCCAAATATCAATCAGTTTTTGATAACGTTCAAAAGCTGTAATTCTTCCCATTAGATAGGTTTTTTCACATTCTTGAACTTGTTTTTGAGCTCCAGTTAAAAGAAGTTTTTTTGCAGCGGGAATTCTTAAATCATCAAAACCTAATGAAAGACCTGCTTTTCCTGCATAATGAAAACCTATATATTTAAAGTCATCCAAAAGGAGACTTGTACGCGTTGGCCCATAGTTTTCAATAAACCAGGAAACAATACGTTTCAGTCCTTTTTTATCAAGTACTTGATTATAAAAATTCATTGCTTATATTGGTATAAAAAAATTGAAATCGTAAATTTGAATTCCGTTGGAGGCTCCCCTGAACTTTGTTCTTGGGGGAAGAACTACCTGGTGTGATTGAGCGCTTTGACCTGGTGTGCTTCAGCGCTTTGACCTGGTGTGATTGAGCGCTTTGACCTTTGAGGACCGGAGGTCTGGTGTGCTTGAGCTTGAAATCTGACCTGAAAGGTCAAAGCGCTCAAGCACACCAGGTCATATATTAAGCTCAATCACACCAGACCTACGGTCCTTTCAGGTCATAAATAAAGCTCAAGCACACCAGAGCTGGGGGGCCCCTTCAGGCCTTCGGCCCTCAAAGGGGTGAGCGCTTTGACCTGGTGTGCTTCAGCGCTTTGACCTTTCAGGTCATATTTAAAGCTGAAGCACACCAGACCTCCCGGTCCTTTCAGGTCCTAAATAAAGCTCACCCCCTTGAGACCTCTGGTCCTTTGGTCCTTGAGACCTCTGGTCCTACGGTCCTTCCTTTTTCAAAGAATCAAACTTAAACAACATAGAGTAAGCTCAAGCCCTTGAGAGCTGAAGGGAACGAAGCTCACTGGATGTTCTCACTTCGAAGGAAGATACTGAACTTCCTTTTCTTGGCTTATTACTTACGAGGTCATAAATCTAAATGTATCAAATTTATAAAAACTTTAACTCGGTAAATTTGAATAAACACTTAAACATAAGGCATGAAGTTCGTTAATTAAAACTCTAAACGATTCAGGAACTTTTGAAAAATTGGATGTTTCAGGTAAAACTTTTAGATTTTGTTCTGGACCTTCCATATTTGAAAATCTATCGAATCCTGGAACCAAATCAACTAAATGAATGTCCCCATTTTGTTTATTCATTCTTGGCTCAGTGGTATTTCCAAAAACCTGAAGGGGGTGAGCACGTTGACCTTTCAGGTCGAAATAAAGCTCACCCCCTTCAGGCCTTTGGCCCTTTGGTCCTCCCCCGAAGGGGGAGGTCTTTGGCTCTTGGTTTTCAGAAAACTTCGTTAAGGAACGGAGTTCTTCGCCAGCAACCCTTGCTTTTATCGCGTCGCGGGCGAAGGATTCATTCTCATTTTTTTCTAAAGATTCCCAATTTCTGCGCATTAAATGAAATAAGAAATTATTTCGGGAATAAATTTCATCTGATTTTACAGTTAAAAATTCTTGTAAAATTGAAGCCGTTCCGAAGCCTTCTAAAGCCCAAACTTCCATTTCTCCTAATCTTTGACCACCTTTTTTTGAACGTCCTCCTAAGGGTTGTTGTGTAACAAGTGAATAAGGACCAGTCGATCGAGCATGAATTTTGTCATCAACTAAGTGAATCAATTTAAACATATAGGAATAACCAACAAGAGCTGGTTGATAGAATATTTCTCCTGTTCGCCCATCAAATAAATGCGTTTTCCCTGGGTTATTAGGGTCAAATAACCAATTAAGTTGTGAACCTTTTTTAATACTCTTCAAAGTGCGGGGGTACCCCCCCTTTTGAAGCCCAAGTTCGGAAATTTCTGCTCTTTTAGGGGGTACCCCCGCTTTTGTTTTTAATTTTCGTAAATGCCCATAAACTAAACTTCGTGATGTTTCTGGTCGAGACAGAGACAAACTTGCATTTTCTTGAAGCGTATTTTTTTCAATACTTTGACTCGGAGCAATACGTTCATCAAAAGGCATAATTCGATACACTTTGTGTGAGTAAAAAGCAGATAAACCAAATAAAGTTTCAAGAACTTGACCAACATTCATTCGTGATGGCACCCCTAATGGGTTTAAAACCACATCTACAGGTTTGCCATCTTGTAAATACGGCATATCTTGTGGAGGGAGAATAAGGGAGACGATCCCTTTATTTCCGTGTCGACCTGACATTTTATCACCTAATTGAATTCTTTTTTTGTGAGCTAAAAAAATTGATACTGAAGTTGCTGCTGATTGAATAAAACCTTCCCCTATGAGCGTTTTGTGTTTTTCTAGGAACGGAGTTCTTCCTCCGCGGCCCTCTCTTTCCTCGCGTTGTGAGGGCCAAAGGCCTGGAGGGGTTTCCCTCGAGCCTCGCGGGGGAAGGTTTTGATTTGCTTTTTGTCGTCCATCAAAAATGCTAATACGCCCGTCAACAACATAGTCTAAAACTCGACCTTTTACACCAATACCAACTTTAAAAGATGTATTTTTAATTTGATGGGCAAAAAGTCCTGAATTTGAACTTTTTTCAGCCGCTAACAAATTCAAAGTATCTTGACCCGAAGTAAGTTCAGAACCAAAGTTTTGGGAAGGAAGAGTATTTTTGTAAGCTGAAAGGTCAGAAAGTGGACTTCGTTCTCCCTCTTCAGAACTTAGGCTCTTCTCTCCAATAATTTGTTCTTTTTTATCCTGGCTACTTGGAAGAGTACTTTCCTTTTCAGACAATTTTTCTCCGAATGTTGTAGGCCAAAGCTTTCCTCCTTCTAGATTTGAAGTTTGAGTTGGAAGAGTTTTGTCGGGTGTTCTATTTTGAAGATCAAAAATAGCTAATAAAAGTCTATACTCAGGAAATGGAAGTGTTTGAATTTTCTGAGCAAAAGGAGTATTTTGTGCTTTTATGTCAAAATTATTTAAATTATCTTTTGGTCCAATTTGAAGTTTTCCAAGCAGAATATCACCTTCTTGAACCCATGTTCCCGGTTTGATAATTCCATTAGCATCCAAATGACGAAGTTTAGGTGGAAGTTTAGGTGGAAGATTGATCGATTCTAAAGCTTCTAAAGAATCTTTCGTTGAGGTTTTCAAAGTCGAATTCTCATTCCCAGAGTTTCTTGAAGTTTTATTTGTAACAATGTCTAGATCACGTGTTAAATATTCTCCAGGAACTAAGGAGCGAAAAATATTCAAAATACTGTTTTCGGGAAGAGTATCTTCTAATTGAAACGAATTTTCCGGGTTTCGTACTTGAATAATTTTTGTATTTCGTACGTCAACATCAAAACGTTCAACGTGTACAGAGGTATAAATATCTTCAAAAACCAGACGTTCATTAATAACAATGGCATCTTCAAAATTATAGCCTTCCCATGGCATATAAGCTAACAAGACGTTTTTCCCTAATGCAACTTCTCCATCTCGAGTTCCTGAACCATCTGCGAGAAGACTACCTTTTTCAACCCATTCACCAATTTCAACAGCTGGTCGTTGTTTTAAACAAGTACTTTGATTCGAAGGAGTGAAATCCGTTAATTCATAAGATGAAATCTCTTTTGAAAATCCTCCCCTTTCAGGGGAGAACTCAATGGGGTGAGCACTTTGATCTTTCAGGTCTAAAGAAAGCTTACCCCATTGAGGCCTTTGGCCCTTCGTTCCAGGGGGGGAACGAAGTTCAGAGAACGTCCTTCCATGTTTTTCTGTTTTTAGCTTAATTGATTGAGAATCAACAAAAAGAATTTGTCCACTTTCATCAGCTAAAACTAAAGTACTTGAATCGCGTGCTGCTTGCAATTCCAGTCCTGTCCCAACAAAAGCTTTTTCTGGTGTCATAAATGGAACTGCCTGGCGTTGCATGTTTGATCCCATTAAAGCTCGGTTTGCATCGTCATGTTCTAAAAAAGGAATTAAAGAGGTTGCGATAGAAATTAATTGAATTGGGCAGATACCTGTAAAAAGTTTTGTTGGTGCTTGAATAAATTGAAGCGCATCTGTGGAATTAATAGTTAAAAATTCTTGTTTGTGACGAACGGGAAAAACAGGAGGAAATAAAGAAGTGTTTGCTACAATTTTCGAAGTATTCAGTAAACACGGATTTAAAGTATCACCTGTACATACATAAATTTCATCTTCTAGTTCTGAAGAAAATAAAGAAATATTTTGTCGAACTGCAAAAGAATCATCGGCCTTCAGGAGAGAACTTTGTTCAAGGGAGTAAAGTTTTTCACTTCCACCCCCATTCTTTCTTGGATTTGCTTTATTCATTTGAAAACTTGAAAGACCAATCTCTTTGCCCGGTCCATTTTGTAAAATATATTTACTGTATTTACGAGAAGCTGAATTGAATCCTAACCAATCACCCTCAAAATTATTGTTATTGAAGGGAAATCTACTTTTTTGATTTTCAATTGGAAGAGCTGGACTTTGTAAGAAACCATCATCATTAATTCGGGCATAACTTGCTAAAGAACCAACTAACCCAGCATTTTGACCTTCTGGTGTTTCAATTGGACAAATTCGACCAAAGTGGCTTGGGTGAATTTCACGTACAGCAAAACCAGCTTGATCTCTGCCTACACCTCCGGGTCCTAATGAACTTAAACGGCGTTTATGTGTAATTTCTGCTAATGGATTGGTTTGATCCATATATTGGGAAAGTTGCCCTGTATTAAATAATTCTCTTAAAGTACTTTGAAAGGCTGGAATTCCAGGGGGGACAGAATCTTCACTGCGGGAGCTTGAGACTGAATCGAAATTTTTACGAATCGAATTTTGATTTTGTTCAACCTTTTTTGCCTCCCCCGAAGGGGGAGACCTTCCCACGCGACCCTCAAGGGGAACCCCTTGAGGCCTTTGGACCTTCTCCCTTTGCTGCAAAACTTCGTTTCTTATGTTTGTTTTATTGTCTTGCAAACGAATTGCTGAATAGGGAATTCGACTTAAAGCTAAACGAAATTGATTTTGCAGAATTTCACCCGGTAAACGTACACGTCTATTTTTTAAGTGATCAATGTCGTCTAATTCAAGACTAAAAGTATTTTCCTTGGCGTCAGCTATTTTTAATTCAGTCAAATAATGAAATGCCAAAAGAACATCTTCTGGTGTTAAAGTCGGGATTTTACACTCAGGATTTCTACGTAAACGTTTATTTAAACGAATTCGACCAACACGCCCAATAGAATATCGTTTTGGGTTTAAAAATTTGTTGTAAAAAAATGAATAACAACCTAAAGCTGAAGTCCAACGTCCAGGGTTACATTTTTTCCAAAGTGCTTGTAATGCTGTTGCTGTATTGATTGTAATGCCGGATTTTGACCCAGCATTTGTTCTTCTAGGCGTTCGAGTATTGTCATTCTCGACGGTATTTTTAAAGACAAAGTTTTTTGTTGAAGAGAATTTTTTTCCAATAGAGCCAGAAAGGACTGGGCGAGGAGATTGAATGGAAGAAATTTTAGGCTCTGCAAGCCTTGCCGACACCGAACTCCAAAGGTAATTTTGTTCTTTCGAGATTTTTTTGTTTTCTACTTTATTAAGTAACTTTGCAAATTGCTTTTCGCCTGCTGTGCTTTGTAGACCTTTACTTAATCCTTTGCCAATCCAATCAAGGAACGGAGTTCTCCCCACGCTACCCTCCCCCCCATTGCGGGGAGGCCTTTGGACCTCTCTTTCATCGTGTTGTCGAGTGGGAAGGTTATTATTCTCTTGGTATACTTGAATATATTTTGCTGTTAAATATTTTTTTAAGCTAGTAAAGGGAGATGCAGGAAAAGTAGAATTTAAAGTTGAAGCTGTCTCAAAAATGGAATTCTTAACAATGTTTTTATTTATTACAACTTTATTTTCTTTTCCAAAAGATAGAGTCTGCGCGTTTAATTTAAATTCATTTTTGGACAATCCATACTTTACAGAATTTAAGTTCTCAGAATCTAAAACGTATCCTAATCCCATTAATAAAATATCAGCTGGAAATCTTGGGGATTTATCAATTCTTGCCCATAAACGATTACTTAAACGATCAGTTTCTAAACGAAGCCACGATCCATATTCAGATAAAAAACTTGCTGTGTAACTTCGTCTATTTTTTTGATCAAGTTTTACTTTAAAGTAAACACTTGGGCAACGAATAATTTGATTCACTAAAACTCGTGGTGCTCCATTAATAATAAAACTGCCACGTTCTGTCATAAGAGGAATATCACCAAAATAAAACCAAAAAATTTGTTTTTTTTGACGAGTTGATCTTTCAACAAAATGATTTGTCATTAAATTCTTATTGTTGCTATCAAAGACACCAAAAATAGAACTTGAAGAAGAATTATCCACTGACTTCAATTGAGTTTTACGGATTGACAATTGAATATTACTTTTTGCGAAACTTTCTAATGATCGATTTTCGGAACGGAAATCAGAGAGTGAGGCAGTATTTCTCACTTGATTTAAAACAGTCATGTCCTCAAACTTATTTTGCGTTTGATTTATTTTCTCAATCGGTAAGAAAAAACCAACGCTATAGGTTTTTTGATAACGAATTGCATCAATTTGAGAATATTGTGGTGATTTAATGAGAAATTTAGAACCATGAAGAACTAAATAATCAAGATCGTTTTTTTTTGAAGAGAATGGAATGGTACCAGGAACAAAGTTCTGCAAATTTTGAGTTTTTCGATTTCTTAAATCGTTTATTAAGCTTGAACTTCCAGAACCTTGTCTTTGTTCTTTACTTAGGGAAAACTTTGCTCCTGAGAATTCAAGGAAAGACTCAAGTTTATTGTTTTCACTATTGTTTTGTGTTTTAAAACTTTTCTGACGATAAGCCATCGATTTTCGTGGAATTAAGCTACTGCTAAAACAAATGCTTTCCTGATTAAAAAACCAATGGACCGAAGGACCGGAGGTCTCAAGGGGAGGGCCAAAGGCCTGAAGGTGGTGAGCTTTATTTCGACCTGAAAGGTCAAAGGGCTCGCCTCCTTCCCCCGAATGGGGGAAGAGCTGGGGGGCCCCTTCAGACCTTCGGTCCTTTGGTCCTTCAAAGTTCCCAACGGAACCTCCATTTAGCTTGGGAGTGAAGCCTTGATTCATAGAACCTTCTCCAGAAAAAGCTTGTACTGATGAAGATTTTTCAAGTATTTCTGATGAAATAGTTGCAGTTCGATTTGTTTTTGAAGTATTTTTGTCTTGTTGATAACCAATAATTGTAGAAAAAAGTTGTAATTCATCAAGAATTCCTTTTTCCCAAAAAGATCGAACACTTCGACGTTGGTTTTCTAATAAATCTGGAAAAAGGGGATATTTATGAAATGAGTCAATCATTATTTTTATTACGTTAAAAAAAACTAAGGAACAAAATTCTTCCCCGTCGAACTCCGCCCCGAAAGCTCTTTGACCTGGTGTGATTGAGCTCTTTGACCTGGTGTGATTGAGCTCTTTGACCTGGTGTGCTTCAGCGCTTTGACCTGGTGTGATTGAGCGCTTTGACCTTTGAGGACCGGAGGTCTGGTGTGCTTGAGCTTGAAATCTGACCTGAAAGGTCAAAGCGCTCAAGCACACCAGGTCATATATTAAGCTCAATCACACCAGACCTACGGTCCTTTCAGGTCATAAATAAAGCTGAAGCACACCAGACCTCCCGGTCCTTTGAGGTCAGATATTAAGCTCAATCACACCAGACCTCAAAGGGGTGAGCGCTTTGACCTTTCAGGTCATAAATAAAAGCTCACCCCTTTGAGACCTTTGGTCCTACGGTCCTTTCAGGTCATATTTAAAGCTGAAGCACACCAGAGCTGGGGGGCCCCTTCAGGCCTTCGGCCCTCAAAGGGGTGAGCGCTTTGACCTGGTGTGCTTCAGCGCTTTGACCTGGTGTGATTGAGCGCTTTGACCTTTGAGGTCATATATTAAGCTCAATCACACCAGACCTACGGTCCTTTCAGGTCATAAATAAAGCTGAAGCACACCAGACCTCCCGGTCCTTTGAGGTCATAAATAAAAGCTCACCCCTTTGAGACCTTTGGTCCTCCCGGTCCTTTCAGGTCATACATAAAGCTCACCCCCTTCCCCCGAAGGGGGAAGAGCTGGGGGGCCCCTTCAGACCTTCGGTCCTCAAGGGGGTGAGCGCTTTGACCTTTCAGGTCATACATAAAGCTCACCCCCTTCCCCCGAAGGGGGAAGACCTTTGGTCCTTGAGACCTCTGGTCCTTTGGTCCTTGAGACCTCCGGTCCTTTGGTCCTGGAGGCCTTTGGCCCTCTGGTCCTTTCAGGTCAGATAGAAAACTTAAGCACACCAGGTCAAAGCGCTCAATCACAGAAGGGTTGTGAAAGAAGGATTTATTTTTTATAAATTAAATTTAGTTTTTTTGGTCTCATTTTAAAGCCTTCTCTGGATTTTAGTCCTGATTGGAGAATAAGCTTCAGTAGGTAATCTTCTCAAAATCTTGTATTTTCAATTTTTTTTTTAATATCGCGTTGGCAAAATAGCCACAAAAGAAAACTTTTTTTTATTATTTGAGAGAATAATATTTGTTTTCATTCTTTTTTCTTTTCTAACAAATCAAACAATGCTATATGAGAGTTGAAATGTAATAAGAATTTGACTGATTTTGTAGGAAGCAACGAAGTTCTCGGGGGCTTTGATATCTGGCCTGAAAGGACCCTAGGGCCAAAGGTCCTCCCCCCGAAGGGGGGAGGACCAAAGGACCGGAGGGCTAAAGGCCTTAAGAGGGGGGTGCTGAGTTTAAAAGTTCACTCAGCACTGCAGTATATTTAGAATAAACAAAGGGGGATACCCCCTTTGTTTTTCGCATTTTTGGATAGCTGGAGCCCTACAAATATTGACGTTGAGCCCGATATTGTCCAACATTATGAGCCTTGTTTTTGTTTATGTTTTGGATTTTGACAAATAATCATTACTTTTCTATCACGACGAATTACACGACAATTTTCACAAATTTTGCGAACTGAGCTTCTAATTTTCATATTTAATTTGAATAGATTTTTGTTTTTAAAATTCTTGAATCCTTGAAATCTGTTACGGATATATAAATATATCGACTTAATTAAAAGGAGAATTTTTAAAAATCATAGGCTAGCTGCCTGTTTTATCAACCAGATTTTTCATTCTCGGTATTTGGATTTGGGGATTTATTTATGACTTAAGAAGTTGAAGGACTCAGTCTTTTTGTAGGACTAAAGGAGGAAAGTTCTCACCCTTTTCAGTCGAATAAGTTCTTCTAAACTTTCTTTCTTTGATCCTAAAAATTGTAAATTTTCTTGCCCTGTTACATTATAAAAAAAAGCAATATAAGGAGCAAATAAGTATGTTATACAGATCCGGAAAAATTGTGGGCCCATCCTATTTCTTTCCCGAAAGAAATGAAGTGCTGCTCCTTTTCAGGCCTGACACAGTTGGAGATAAATCTCTAAACTTACGAAAAGAAATTAAAATGGGGTAACTTTAATATAACATATGTTTTTTAAAAATACAAATTTGAAAACAAAATATTTTTAAAAAATTTATAGTTTTAAGTTTTGAAGTATTTTAATGCATATAGCAGGATTCGAACCTGCGATGTCGATAAATTATCGAAGAGGCTTATGAGGCCTATGCGTTCTGCCACTCCGCCATATATACGGGCTAAAAATTAAATGTTTATTTAACAAAAAAGAATTCTTTGCAGCTTAAGTCTGAATTGTTGCAAAGAGAACCCGAAAGAAATTTTTTGGCTGCACTGCTGTTTTGCCTCGCTCGTTCTAGGATTGAGGTCTTGTTTGCTCGAACGCTTCGACCTTTGCGGACTAAAAGACCACAGGGCCAAAGGCCTGAAGGGGCCCCCCAGCTCTGGTGTGATTGAGCTTTATTTATGACCTGAAAGGACCGGAGGGCCAAAGGCCTCCCCCCTTCGGGTGGAGGTCTGGTGTGATTGAGCTTAATATATATGACCTGAAAGGTCAAAGCGCTCAATCACAGCAGGTCAAAGCGCTCCATGCATTTAGGTCTGAAGGGGCACCAGCTCTTGTGTGCTTAAGCTTGATTTACGACCTGAAAGGACCGTAGGACCAAAGGTCGTAAATCAAGCTTAAGACACATAGATTTTCAATCCTCTGATGCTTCGACTCATCTGTCTTTAGGTTGAAAAATGTCCTTCCTAATTATTTTTTAGCTTGTCTGTTTAAAAGTTTAATATACTAATCTTTTGTCCCTCTTTCCAGTTTTCCCAGAAAATTGTGAATCATTTAATGATTCATAAAAGCTCTTAAACACGGTTTTCACTTCCGCTAGAAGCAACTTGGTCAACTAAACCAAATTCTTTAGCTTCTTTTGCTGACATAAATCGATCACGGTCCATACTTTTGGCAATTGTCGCTAAACTTTGTCCAGTTCTTTCAGCATAAATTCTACCAATTTGGCGTCTAATTCTCATTACTTCTTCTGCTTCTGCTGTAACATCAGATGCTTGTCCTTGGCTTCCACCTTGAGGTTGGTGAATCATTACACGAGAATGTGGTAAAGCAATTCTATGTCCACGTTCGCCTCCAGCGAGAACAAATGAAGCCATAGATGCTGCAATTCCAATACATAGAGTAGTTACACGAGCTTGGATATGATGCATAGCATCATAAACAGCTAAGCCACAAGTAACTGAACCACCTGGGGAATTAATATAAATAAAAATTCGCTTTGATTCATCTTCAGCACTTAGATAAATCATAATACCAACGAGTTGGTTTGCTAACTCATCATCCAAATCAGAACCTAAAAATAATACGCGTTCTCTATACAATCTATTATATAAGTCAATCCATTGTGGAGTTGGTTCTCCCGGTAAACGAAAAGCAACTTTTGGAACACCAATTGGCATAAAATTCCTCGTATTGTTATTTAGTTAAAAATATAAATTTTTTACTGACTACTATCTCCTAAATAAGTGTAAACAAATTTTTGATTCGGAAATACCTCCCTTTGGGGAGAAAATTTTCGTATCTGGGGGGACGAAGTTCGCTGGCCTTTGGTCCCTTAACCCTTATAGGCTTTGCTGTCAGGTTTGGCACACGTGAGTAGGATTCTTGGCTCTAGGTTGGAAGACTTTAGTTCGTTGGAGTCAAGCAATATTCAAATCATTGAATAATTGGTTATGGCTTCTGTGCTTGAGCGCTTTGACCTGGTGTGATTGAGCGCTTTGACCTTTGGTCCTTGCGGCCTTTGGCCCTACGGTCCTCAAAGGTCAGAAATAAAGCTCAATCACACCAGAGCTGGGGGGGGCCTTCAGGCCTTTGGCCCTCTGGTCCTTTGGTTCTCCGGTCGTTCGAGGTCATATAATAAATTAACCTCAAACCCATGAAATGCTCCTTCGGTCCGTCCTATTAAAATCTTCTCATCCCAAAACTTTGTTCATTGTAAGCTGGGTTTTGTTAAAAGAAAGATTTCAGGCCATAGTTTGTTGTGTTTTAATGGAAAGATTTCTTTTTTTGTTTATTTTTTAAACGAGATCGATGAAATGAGCTCTTTTAAACATTAGGATTTTCCACTGTATCAAAAATTTTGGACCTTAGTCTATACTTTCAGTGATTATTTATCTTGAAGAAAAATTTCTTTTTCTTTCTAGCACTTTTTCTTTGCGTCTTAACTTAGAATTAGATATTGTCAGACGTTAAAGAGTTTACTCCTGAGAAGGGTATACTTTATTTGCAAAAAAATATTTCTGTGGCACTCTCCTTCCAATTTTTAACTTGGATTGGATATTCACCAATTCTCATTTATGGGAGCCCAGACTTTCCTCAAAAAAGAATTCTTTTTTGTAATCACTTGTAGATGAACATAGAATTATTATATAGAGGTTAAATAAAGAAACAAAATTGTATATATATTTATGGATCTTATTTATATCTTAAAACATAAGTAAAAGAACAGTAATGAACAAAGAGCTGGTGTGCTTGAGCTTTATTTATGACCTCAAAGCACCTAGAAGTCTGGTCCGCTTGAGCTTTATTTATGACCTGGTGTGCTTGAGCGCTTTGACCTTTCAGGTCATACATACAGCTCACCCCCTTCCCCCGAAGGGGGAAGAGCTGGGGGGCCCCTTCAGACCTTCGGTCCTCAAGGGGGTGAGCGCTTTGACCTTTCAGGTCATACATACAGCTCACCCCCTTCCCCCGAAGGGGGAAGACCTTTGGTCCTTGAGACCTCTGGTCCTTTGGTCCTTGAGGCCTTTGGCCCTCCGGTCCTCAAAGGTCAAAACGCTCAAGCAGACCGGGTCAACGCATTCAAGCACACCAGGGCGTGCGCATTGAAATTTCAATGCGCACGCCCTTTGGCTTTACAGGTTTAACTGATCACCACGACGATATTGAAGATACGCCGTTACAAATAATCCAGCAATAGTTACTGGAATAAATCCTAAAACAATACCTGATAAAAGTGGTTCAACCATGGGATTTGATTATGATTATGAATAGACTTTATCTTATTGTAACTCGAAGTGACAACAAACAAGGAGAAGCTGACCAAATAAATATTCTTTATTTGGTCAGCTTCTCAAGTTTCTTATTATTTACGAGCGCTTGATAAGAAAATTTGTGTGTATTCTGCAATAGCTTCTTTTAACAGAGTTTCAGCATCTGGTCCAAAAGCTTTTGTTGTACGAATCGTTTCGTAAAGTTTTGTTTTATTAGTTGCAATGTATTCGCGAAGACCTACTAAGAAGTCACGAACTTGATCTACAGCTAATTTATCAAGATACCCTTTAATACCTGTATAAATAGTAACAACTTGTTCTTCAACGCGTAGAGGAGCTGATTGTGATTGTTTTAATAATTCACGAAGTCTTACACCTCGAGCTAATTGGTTTTGAGTTGCTTGATCTAGGTCTGACGCGAATTGGGAGAATGCCTCAAGTTCTGCAAATTGAGCAAGTTCTAGTTTTAAAGTACCAGCTACTTGTTTCATTGCTTTAATTTGAGCAGCAGAACCTACACGTGATACAGAAATACCAACGTTAATTGCTGGTCTAATACCTGAGTTAAATAAGTCAGCTGATAAGAAAATTTGACCGTCTGTAATTGAAATTACGTTTGTCGGAATGTACGCTGATACGTCACCCCCTTGCGTTTCAATTACTGGAAGTGCTGTCATACTTCCTTCACCTAAAGCATTACTTAATTTTGCTGCACGCTCAAGAAGACGAGAGTGTAAATAGAAAACATCGCCTGGGTAAGCTTCACGACCTGGTGGACGTTTTAGCAGAAGTGACATTTGTCGGTAAGCTTGTGCTTGTTTTGATAAATCGTCATAGATTACTAAAGTATGACGACCAGTATACATGAAATATTCAGCTAATGCTGCACCTGTGTAAGGAGCTAAGTATTGTAATGTTGCTGGCGCATCTGCGTTTTCAGCTACAATAATAGTATATTTCATAGCACCACGTTCTTGTAAAGTTGTTACAATTTGTGCAACTGAAGATGCTTTTTGTCCGATAGCAACGTAAACACAAACTACGTTTTCACCGTTTTGGTTTAAAATTGTATCTGTTGCTACTGCAGTTTTACCTGTTTGGCGGTCACCAATGATAAGTTCACGTTGGCCACGACCAATTGGAATCATAGCATCAATAGCTACAAGACCAGTTTGTAATGGTTCATATACAGAACGGCGTGAAATAATACCAGGAGCTGGTGATTCAATTAAACGAGTCGCGTCAGCTTTAATTGCCCCTTTACCATCAATTGGACGCGCTAAAGCATCAACCACACGACCTAAGAAAGCTTCACCTACTGGAATTTGAGCAATTTTACCTGTTGCTTTTACAGAATCACCTTCTTGAATTTTTAAACCATCACCCATTAATACTGCACCAACGTTATCAGTTTCAAGGTTTAATGCAATACCTACAGTTCCGTCTTGGAATTCTAATAATTCTCCGGCCATTACTTTTTCAAGACCGTAAATACGAGCAATACCGTCACCTACGTTAAGTACAGTACCAACGTTGCTAATTTTTACTTCTTGATTATAACTTTCGATTTGTTGGCGAATGATACTTGAAATTTCATCAGGTCTAATCTTTACCATAGATTTATAGAGATTTGAGGTGTCTTCTTAAAGAACACCCATAATTATAGATTTATTTTAATATACTGAAATACTAGTAACTAAAATAAGGAAAATTCCTTTGGTCTGAGAAGTCTGCTCCTAATCTTTGGTTCTCCCTTCTTAAAGGGGAGGAGTCTCGGGGAGGAGATCTTTGATCCGTGGGGGTTTTAACTTTGTCTATTAAGGATTCATTTTTCCTAATAAAGCAATATTAAAATCAATAATACGTTTTTGTGAACTTGCCGCTTCTGTTTTTGTGCGTAAAAGCGTAAAAGCTCTTTCAATTGAAAGTTTTACAACTTGTTGACGAACTTGTTGGAAAGCTTTGCCTTCTTCAATGCGTAGTGTTGACTGTGGTCCGGAAATAGAAGTTTCTTCAAGACGACGAATTTCTTCTTCTGTTCTTTCAAACAAAGTTTTTGTAGCTTGAGCTGCATTAAGATTTCCTTGTTGACGAATTTCAATAGCTTTTGTTTTCGCAATCTCAACTTTTTGTTTCGCTTGTTCTAACTTTTGCTGAGCTTCCAGATATCGTTCTTCAGCGCTTTGAATTGTCGAAAGAATTTTTTGTTTTCTATCTCTTAATAAGGATGTTAGAACATCACCACCAAGATACAGAACTACAGCAATAACTACTGCTAAGTTAATAATATTAGTTTCAATAATATCAAAATTGAAACCAAACGATTCAGCAGCCATAGATAAATTTAAAACTGACACAAGAATTCTCCTGGGGAATCCCCTCCTTATACAGTTGCTTTTTACACCAACTTTTTTGAATGACTAAATGTTATCAAAATTCTGTAGGGGCTTTGAAAAACTTATTTGAATATTTTTTGGGTACCCCCAAAAAAATAGGCTTATTGGTAAATAAACATACTGCTCATAGGTTCGAAGACTTCTTGTTAAAAAGTTTATTTTTTAACAAGAAGTTCAAAAGCCTCCCCCCAAGAGAGAGAGAGCTGAGGGGCTCCTTCAGACCTTCGGTCCTCCCCCCTTCGGGGGAAGGATTTTAGCGCTTTGGACTTTCAGTTCATAAATAAAGCTAACCTGCTTGAGAGCTGGGGGGCCCCTTCAGACCTCCGGTCCTTTGATCCTCCCCACGAAGGGGGGAGGCCTTTGGCCCTGTGGTATTTTTAGCTCATAAATTATACAGAAAGTTTTTTTTATTCCTATGATTCAAGACAAGTTTATCAATTTTTTTAATGAAAAAAGATTTGATCTTTTTTTTGGCGGGAAAGATTTCCCACTCCCCTCGGGGATAATAAAGTTCTAGAAATCCCAGAATAGGCCCAGAGAACAAATCTAACTGGTCTTCGTCGATTTCTAAGCTTATCCATCTACGAATGGGAGAAAAGAGAAAAACAAGGGCGTAAAAAATGTCAAAAAAAAAGGGAAGGGGTATTAATCTAAAGTTTTTAAGAAACTTTAGATTAATACCCACTTCCCAAGAATTAAGAACTAAAAATCAAAATATTACGTTTAGAACGAGTTCTAAAAGATTAAAAACTCGAAGAATGAGATTTCTTATTTTGATTGCTCCAAGGCAAACTTAGTTCCCTTTTTTAACTATTAGCCAGCAAATGGGTTTGCGAAAAGTAGAGCTAATGCTACAACTAGACCGTAAATAGTTAAAGCTTCCATGAAAGCTAATGAAAGTAATAATGTACCACGAATTTTACCTTCAGCTTCTGGTTGACGTGCAATACCTTCTACTGCTTGACCAGCAGCAGTACCTTGACCAATACCAGGACCAATTGCACCTAGACCAATTGCTAAACCAGCACCTACAACTGAAGCTGCACCAATTAATGGGTTCATGAGTATCTCCTATTATGAATAATAATAAAGTTTTGGTTAATTTTGACCAAAAAGTAAATTGAGATTAAGAAAGTTTATCTTATTGTTGGTATGAAGTTTGAAAGCTTGATATACGTATGTGCTAAAACCCTTTGACCTGGTGTGCTTGAGCGCTTTGACCTGGTGTGCTTCAGCCATTTGACCTGGTGTGATTGAGCGCTTTGACCTTTTAGGTCATATATTAAGCTCAATCACACCAGACCTACGGTCCTTTCAGGTCATAAATAAAGCTGAAGCACACCAGACCTCAAAGGGGTGAGCGCTTTGACCTTTCAGGTCATAAATAAAAGCTCACCCCTTTGAGACCTTTGGTCCTCCCGGTCCTTTTAGGTCATAAATAAAAGCTCACCTCTTTGAGACCTTTGGTCCTTCCGGTCTTTTCAGGTCATACATAAAGCTCTAGCACAAAAGACTTCCCCCCGAAGGGGGAGATCTTCGATCCTTCGGTTCTTTGAATGAGAAAAGTTTATAATCTTCAATAAAAAAGCTGATTTTAAAAATAAATTGAAATAGTAATGTTTTGAATCCAAGTTTAGTTTTGGAAAAATAAAAGCTTTATTTTCTGTATTTATTTTATTATTTAGTTATCTGCTTAATAACAGTATACCAGAAATATTATTTTTTCTATACGGATTTCAATTCTTAAAATTTAAAAGAAGTTTTTCGTTCTGCAAGAACTTTTTTTAACGTTCATTTTCCTAGAATTAAAAGAATGGTTAAATTCGAAGAAGTCAGGGTTTAGAGATTATCTTGAGAGCCGACTTTCTAAACCCCAGCTCTGTTAATCTTAGGAACAAAGTTCTCCCCCTTCGGGGGAGGATTGTTTTTTTATTTTTTTAATGATGATCTTCAAGAGCTTCACCAATATAAGCACCAGCTAAAGTTGCAAAAATTAATGCCTGAATTGCACTTGTGAATAAACCTAAGAAAATTAATGGAATAGGAATCACAAGAGGTACTAAAGTAATAAGTACAGCTACTACTAATTCATCAGCTAGAATATTACCGAATAAACGGAAACTTAAAGATAATGGTTTTGTAAAATCTTCAAGAACGTTAATAGGGAATAAAATTGGTGTTGGTTTTACATAACGACCAAAATAATTTAAACCTTTTTTTGTTAAACCAGCATAAAAATATGCTACTGATGTTAATAGTGCAAGTGCTACTGTTGTATTAATATCATTTGTTGGCGCACCTAATTCACCATTTGGAATTTCAAAAATTCGCCATGGAACTAAAGCACCTGACCAGTTGGAAACAAAAATGAATAAAAATAATGTTGAAAGGTATGGAACCCAACGTTTTGAATCAGCTCCATGGATTTGCGTAGATGCTAAATCACGCATATATTCCATAAAAAATTCAATAAAGTTTTGTCCACCACTTAAATTTGCAACTTGAAGTGTTAATTGGCGAGTTGTTGTAAAACCTACAATTAAAATAATTGCAAATACAATCCAAGTATTAACTAAAACTTGTCCGTGAACTTGAAATCCACCAACTGACCAATACCAATGTTGGCCAATTTCTACAGCGGCGATGTCATATAACATAGGATAAATTCAATAAAACAGAAAAGTTACATAACTTTTCTTATGGGTGATGCTTCGAGGTAAAGCACAAAATTTGATTTTTCCCCAAACATATGCTCCCCCTTCGGGGGAGAACTTTGTTCCTGAAAGGCTCCCTCAAGGACCACAGGGCCGAAGGGGGGAGACCTTCGGTCCTCAAGGGGGTGAGCGCTTTGACCTGGTGTGCTTCAGCGCTTTGACCTTTGAGGTCAGATATTAAGCTCAATCACACCAGACCTCTCGGTCCTTTCAGGTCATACATAAAGCTCACCCCCTTCCCCCGAAGGGGGAAGACCTTTGGTCCTTGAGACCTCTGGTCCTTTGGTCCTTGAGACCTCTGGTCCTTTGGTCCTTGAGGCCTTTGGCCCTCAGAACTTCGTTCCTCCCCAAAGACTACGGTTCTCAGAAACTCAAACTTTCAACTGTAAGGACCAAAGCTTCCACCGGAGAGAATTTCCTCCGTTTGAAGGGTGATCGGGGGAAGGAAGGGAGACTACAAAGTGAGGAAAGAACCGAAGGAACGGAGTCCTCTGTGGCTTGAGCTTAATATATGCCCTGAAAGCACCGAGAAGACCACCGATCTCAAGGGTCCCCCCACCTCTTGTGTGCTCGAGCTTTTATTTATGACCTGAAAGATCAAAGGGCTTGAGCACACAAGGAGTGTGAGAAGAAGAAGTTCTTAAATGATCTGACAAATAAAGATATTTTTTTTAAAAAAATAGGGGCTTGATTTACACAGACTATCAAAAAACTAAATTGTTGCTCTACAATTATCGGTTTTGACCTAAAACTTGCATACGAGCACGAGCACGTTTAAAAGCTAAACTTGCTTCAATTTTTTCTTTTCTTCCAGCATTTTGAGCTTTTTCAAGAGCGCTTTGCGCTTCTGTAAAAGCTGCTTCAGCTTCAGTTGGATTAATTGATGAACCTAATTCTGCTTCGTTCACTAAAATAGTTACAGTATTTTCTTGAATAAGAGCAAAACCACCCATTAAAGCCATTGCCAGTGGGGCTGTGTTTTTATCAGGACGAACCATCATAACACCGATATCTAAACCAGTAATAAGAGGAGTATGGTTAGTTAATACTCCCATTTGACCTGTGTTTGTAGGAAGGATAATTTCCTCTGCTGAAGCGTTCCAAAAAACGCGATCAGGGGCCATAATACACACTTTTAAAGTCATAATTTTTAAATTGAAATTTTTATACTTAATAGTGGAAGCTTAAAAAGAAAGCACCCAAAATCGGTATGCTGAACGTTTTGACCTGGTATGAAGGACCGGAGAACCAGAGGCCCGGAGGTCTGAAGGGGCCCCCAGCTCTCAAGGCGGTAGACCCTCCCCTCAAAGAGGGGAGGGTCTTTTAAGGGCCTGCACGTTGTTCAGGAATCCTTAAGGACCAAAGGACCGGAGGTCTGAAGGGCCCCCCCAGCTCTTCCACCTTCGAGGGAAGGGGGTGAGCTTTATTTCGACCTTTCAGGTCGAAATAAAGCTCACCCCCTTGAGGCCTTTGGCCCCCACAATCTTTCTTTTCCTTTTACCTATTAAGAAGCTAATTTGTTTGCTTTTTCTACGGCTTCTTCGATGTTTCCTACTAAGTAGAAAGCTTGTTCCGGTAATGAATCTAATTCACCTGTCAGAATTAGTTTAAAACCTTGAATTGCTTCAGATAAGCTTACGTATTTTCCTGGAGAACCAGTGAAAACTTCAGCAACGAAGAATGGCTGTGATAAGAAACGTTCCACTTTTCTTGCACGTGCTACTGTTAAACGGTCATCTTCTGAAAGTTCATCAAGACCTAAAATGGCAATGATATCTTGAAGTTCTTTATAACGTTGAAGAGTACGTTTTACAGATTGTGCTGCTTTGTAGTGATCATCACCAACAATCCATGGTTGTAACATTGTTGATGTTGAATCTAATGGATCCACTGCTGGATAAATACCTTTTGCAGCTAAATTTCGAGAAAGTACTGTTGTGGCATCAAGGTGAGCAAAAGTTGTTGCAGGAGCTGGGTCAGTTAAGTCATCAGCAGGTACATAAACAGCTTGAATAGAGGTAATTGAACCATCTTTTGTTGATGTAATACGCTCTTGAAGTGAACCCATTTCAGTACTTAAAGTTGGTTGGTAACCTACCGCAGATGGCATACGACCAAGTAGGGCTGATACTTCAGAACCAGCTTGTACGAAACGGAAAATGTTATCGATGAATAATAATACGTCTTGGTTATTTACATCTCTAAAGTATTCAGCCATTGTTAAAGCTGTTAGACCCACACGCATACGAGCACCAGGTGGCTCATTCATTTGACCGTATACTAAGGCTACTTTAGATTCACTCATTTTATCTGTATTGATAACTTTTGATTCTTTCATTTCCATGTATAAGTCGTTCCCTTCACGTGTACGTTCTCCTACACCACCAAACACTGAAACACCACCGTGTGCTTTTGCAATGTTGTTAATAAGTTCCATAATTAAAACTGTTTTTCCAACACCAGCACCACCAAATAAACCAATTTTACCGCCACGACGGTATGGCGCTAATAAGTCAACAACTTTAATACCTGTTTCAAAAATAGAAAGTTTAGTATCTAAATCAACAAAAGCTGGAGCTGTTCTGTGAATTGGAAGCGTTTTCACTTTTCCAGTACTTACTGGGCCTAATTCATCTACTGGTTCACCTAATACGTTGAAAATACGCCCTAAAGTTACTTCACCAACTGGAACACTTAAAGGTGCACCTGTGTCAATAACTTTCATACCACGCATACTACCATCTGTAGCACTTAAAGCAACCGCACGTACTTTATTGTCACCTAAAAGTTGTTGAACTTCAGCAGTAATTTTTAAATCATCACCTGCTTCATTTTTCCCTTCAACAACTAAAGCGTTATAGATGTTTGGAATATTTCCTGATGAGAAAACTACGTCCATAACTGGTCCAATAATTTGTGTAATGCGCCCTTCGTTTTTAACTTGTACGTTCATATTTAAACTTTATGAGAATAGAATTGAAAGCAATTTCTTAAAATGATTTCCCCAAGATTTTTTTTGTGGAAGTAAAACCAAAACATGGTTTTCTACTGTCTAAAAAGCATTCTTGATATTTGGAAAAGAACAAAGACTCAGTTTGAAATTTATTTTTTATATTAAAATTGACAATATTTCAAAGATCATAAGCTTTGTGATTTCCATTGAGCTTGTCCAACGGACAAAAGGACCAGAGGACCGGAGGGCCAAAGGCCTCAAGGACCAAAGGACCAGAGGTCTCAAGGACCAAAGGTCTTCCCCCTTCGGGGGAAGGGGGTGAGCTTTATGTATGACCTGAAAGGTCAAAGCGCTCACCCCCTTGAGGACCGAAGGTCTGAAGGGGCCCCCCAGCTCTTCCCCCTTCGGGGGAAGGGGGTGAGCTTTTATTTATAAAGGACCGTAGGTCTGGTGTGATTGAGCTTAATATATGACCTGAAAGGTCAAAGCTCTCAATCACAGCAGGTCAAAGCGATCATCCCTTTGAGGAACAATAGCATCAGCATCTTAAGTCACTGTCTTTCAAGTTTTAATAATTAATTCACTTTCGTGAATGCAAAACTCTTAGTTTTTAATCAATCGATAGATTGTGGGAAGAAACCACTTTTTCATTCTTCAAATGTCATTTATCAAAACTTATTAGTCAAGATTTCGTAATATTTTTCTTTGTATCTGTTTTAACGAATCTTTCTTTGAACAAATAGGATTGACACATTTTAACCTTAAGACCAAGGGGCGGAGGGAAGGAGAGAAAAACTTTGAAAATAATATAAAAGCTTCAAATAGCTCCTCCTTTAGACCTTATAGTCAAAACCGCCCCTTAGAAAAAGAACACAGGTTTTCAATATTATAATATTAAGCTCTATAATTCTTTTTTGATAATTCACTGGCTACTACGAAATTTGGTCTTTTTCAATGTAGACAAAAAGACTTGCCATAGCAATTGCCGGAAAAACAAGTCCAACAAGAGGAACTAAAATTGATGGAAGGTATAAACTCAGCATAGTTTTATTCAAAATCTTTAGATTTAGGGTTTCTGCCTGGGTCATTTGATAAGAAACCAAAAACGAAAAGTGATACAAAGAAAATAACTACTGTATAAACGAAAATCTTTAATGTTAACATAGTAAAAAGGGTCAAGGGTTCAGGGGGGGCCCCTTTTAAATAAGAAATTTTTTTATTGAAAGAGAAAGCACTCAAACAGGTTCCAGAGGAAAGATTACCAATACTATTGGTAAGACTTTTTTCACTAGGTTTTAAAATTTTTTTTTTTTTCCAAACAGGAACCAAAGACCTGAGGGCCAAAGGACCAAAGATCTCGGTAGCTTGAGCTTGATATCTGACCTGTCAAATAGGTTGGTGCTCTTTCGGGCGTTCGAGCTTTAACTAGAGCGAAGCACCTCTTCCCTCGAACCCTGATTAAATAAGCTTTCCTAAATTTTTGAATTCTTTTGTCCAAGTAGGAAAAGTTATAAGATGTTTTAGTTCTATTTTTAACTTTCCATGCCAAACCTGAAGGGGGTGAGCACTTTGACCTTTCAGGTCGAAATAAAGCTCACCCCCTTCAGGCCTTTGGCCCTTCTTTCGTGACTTTTTCTAGCACCTTTGGCAATGAAATTAAGACTTAGTGCTATTTTTCTTATTTACGCGTTTAAATAATGGGGGCCTGAATTTCAGACCCTCTTATTCTTAACAATCCAAATGAGTTACGACCGAAGATTTTTTGGTTCTTTAGGATCGAGAGGACAAGTCTTCAAGAATTTAATTTTTTAAAAGTTGAAATTTTTCCCTAAAAAAATTATTTCCTTAGAAAACCAAAACAAGAAGTCGAAAAGACGTACGGGTGAAATCCCTTACAAACAAAATAAAAATTAAAAAATTGTTTTTTAGACCTTTTTTTTGGGTCCCCCTCACAGAGCCGTTTTTTGATTCTCAAGAAGTGGAAAAACTTTCTTTTTTCGTTTGGACAGTGAATTACAAATATAAACTTTTAAGAATCTTAAATATTCCTCAAGTTTTCAATTTAACTTTGATTATCCGCAGTATTCTTGTTATCCTATGGCTTCTGGAAAACAAAGGTTTGGAATATCTTCTTTCTTCTTATTGTACACTAGATTCCTTTCCAAGGGTGAAAATTCTTTTTTCAAAATCTTCGAATTTTCAAGTAAAGTAAAAAATAAAGTCTTATTCTAGAACAGTTATCACCTGTTTTTATTTAAATTTTAAAAGCGGAAAGAAGCAAATTTTTAGCAAAATCTTTATTTGATCAGCAAATAAAGATTCATAAAAGAACAAATACCCCAGCACAAATTTCTCACTCGATACCTGTTTGGAGGAACAAAGTTCATCGAACTTCGTTCCCTCCAAACAACAAAATCCTTTGGAAACCCCTATTGATGAATTGAGCGCCCTGACCTAGTGTGCTTGAGCCCTTTGACCATTGAGGGCCGGGAGAACCAAATGAACGGAGACCTCGGTGGCTTGTTTATGACCTGAAAGGACCGGAGGGCCAAAGGTCTCCCCAAAAAATGGGGGGAGGGCCAAAGGCCTCGAAGGGTTCCCCTCGAGGGCCAAAGGCCTCCCCGCAAATGGGGGGAGGGTGGCGTGGGAAGAACTCCGTTCCTCCCCCGAAGGGGGAGCCTTTGGCCCTTTGGTGCTTCCCCGCAATAAAGTTAACTCATAGAGAGTGCCCCCAATGGCTCACCCAGGTCATTGTTAACGTGGAATACGAATAGCTTCACCTAATTTTTTTAAGATTAATTCTACAGACTTTGTAGAATCATCATTGGCAGGAATAAATAAATCAGCTAAAGATGGATCACAATTTGTATCTAAAATTGTGATAGTTCTTGGAAGAGCATTTCCCCCTTTAGTCGAATTTGTATCACTTCGCCAACTTGAAGCTAATTTTTGACACTCTTTAACTGCATTCATTTCACAATCTTGGCCAACAATAATAACAATATCAGGAATATCACTCATATTTTCAATCCCTGAAAAAAATTTTTTTAATTTTTCATATTGTTTTTTTAGAAGAGCTTTTTCTTTTTTAGTTGTTACCAGGCTCGTTTTTGTTGAGTTATTCACTGAAGAAATCTCTGTATTTTCAAAAAGACCACTTGCACGTAAGGTTTTAAGTTTAGCAATGCAAAGCTTAATTGTTGACCAATTCGTTAATAAACCACCGAGCCAACGATGATTTACGTAATTTGCATGAGAATTTTCAGCTTCTGCTTGAACAATAGAAGCTACTTGTTTTTTAGTTCCAACAAATAAGACTTTTTGTCCAATACCTTCTCCAAAAGTTTTGGGATTAGAAGGTGAACTAGAATTTCTAAGAGCTCCTTTAACCGTATATTTGCTTAAAAATAAGTAAGATTCTTCTAGATACCCTAAAGTTTGGATAATATCGATAATATGAACCCCATTTCGCTCCCCAAAAATATATGGTGCCATTTTGGGATTCCATTTATTTACACGATGCCCGAAATGCACGCCAGCTTCTAACAATTCTTCAATTGGAATCATAAAATATGCTATAAGAATCTTTTTTCGAATAAAAGCATTTGCTTATTTTGTCTCTAAAATATCTTCCCTCGCTACCCGTGTGCTTAAGTAATCTGATCTTTCAGGTCAGCGATTCAGCTTTAAGCACACCATAGTCAAGTTTCTCCCTTTAGACCCATGGTCCTGTTGTCCTTGGGTTTTCATAACTTGAAGAAAGAAACTATCACGAGAGAAGAACTTTGTTGTCTGGAAAGCTTTTTAGGGCCAAAGGCCTCAAGGACCAAAGGACCAGAGGTCTCAAGGACCAAAGGACCAGAGGTCTCAAGGACCAAAGGTCTTCCCCCTTCGGGGGAAGGGGGTGAGCTTTATTTATGACCTGAAAGGTCAAAGCGCTCACCCCCTTGAGGTCTTTCCCCTTCGGGGAAAGGGGGTGAGCTTTATTTATGACCTGAAAGGACCGAGAGGTCTGGTGTGCTTCAGCTTTATTTATGACCTGAAAGGACCGTAGGTCTGGTGTGATTGAGCTTAATATCTGACCTCAAAGGTCAAAGCGCTCAATCACACCAGGTCAAAGCGTTGAAGCACACGAGGTCAAAGCGCTCACCCCCTTGAGGACCGAAGGTCTCCCCCCATTCGGGGGGAGGTCTTCCCCCTTCGGGGGAAGAGCTGGGGGGCCCTTCAGATCTTCGGTCCTCCCCCCGAAGGGGGGAGGCCTTCGGCCCTGTGGTCCTTGAGGATTGCTCTATTCGAAAAATAAAAAGGTAATTTTTCTTGGGAAAATTCAATTTTGAGTTATAAAATAATTAAAATCTTCAGCTTAGGACCAAAGAACCGAAGTGTAGAGAGTATTCTTTTTGACTCAAAATTAAAATAGAAATTATGTTTCTTTTCAAAATATAAATAAGTTGTGTTCTATCTCCCAAATTAGAGAATTAGATTTAGTTTTGAGAACAAAAAAACAAAGTTGACTAAACCTTGTTCCAAATCGTAAGATGTAAAACTTCTGGAAATTCATTTTCTTTTGAAAAGAAACACAAAGCCCCCTGTCGGAATCGAACCGACGACCGTCGCATTACAAATACGATGCTCTAGCCCCTGAGCTAAGGAGGCAATAAAAAGAGATTTAAATATATTATGTAATTAATACTACAAATTACAAAAAATTTTAAGTACAAAACTCTCTTTTTAAAGAATTTAAATGACAAATCTATTTTAAGAGTTGTCTGGGACGGAAGGATTCGAACCTCCGAATGGTGGTGCCAAAAACCACTGCCTTACCACTTGGCCACGTCCCATATTGTCTTCAAGTATAACAAAACCAACCGGTAAACTGAGTTCTAAAAAAAAGGAACTATACAAAAGCCAAAGAGAATTTACTCGGAAACCTCAAAGGAGCTTTGGTCCTAGAGTCCTCCCCTAAAGCGAGAAAGCTAGAACTGAAGAATAATAAAATGAAAAGATTTAATAACGAAACTGAAAAACAAAGACTTTGCTATCACTCGTTTTGGTATTATCAGAGTACTACTTTTCCTCAGTAGCTCAGTGGTAGAGCGTTCGACTGTTAATCGAGTGGTCATAGGTTCGAATCCTATCTGGGGAGATAAGAAAACTTTTAGACTTCTTTTGTTAAAAAGATATAAAGTATAACCATCGTTAAAAACACAATTTGCTCTGAACAATCTGGAAGTCTTAAAACATTAAACCAGTTTTCTGGATCTTTTCAACAAACCCCAAAATCTTTAAGAGGACCACAGGGCCAAAGGCCTGAAGGGGCCCCCAGTTCTCAAGGGGCTTCCAGCTCTCGTGTGCTTGAGCTTATTTATCACTTGAAAGGACCGGAGCGGAGGACCAAAGGACCGGGGGTCTCGATGGCTTGAGCTTGATATATGACCTGAAAGGACCGAAGAGCCAAAGGTCTGAAGGGGGCCCCCAGCTCTCAAAGGTGTGAGCTTTTATTTATGACCTGAAAGGACCGCAGGGCCAAAGGCCTGAAGGGGGCCCCCTGCTCTGGTGTGCTTGAGCTTGAAATCTGACCTCAAAGGACCGGGAGGTCTGGTGTGCTTCAGCTTTATTTATGACCTGAAAGGTCAAAGCGCTGAAGCACACCAGGTCAAAGCGCTCAATCAGACCAGGTCAAGGGCTCAAGCATACCAGGTCAAAACGCTCAATCAGACCAGGTCAAGGGCTCAAGCATACCAGGTCAAAACGCTCAAGCCACCAAGGGGGAAGAAGATTATCTTCCCAAGACCGCGAAGAAAAGACAAGGGGTTATGGGTCTAAAGTTAAGTTTTATAAAATAACTTTCAATGTATTAACTGATTTCAGCCCCTTTGAAAGTTGTTTCTCTGTGAATATTCATTTTTTCCAAACCATGAAGTAAACTTTCAAACGAATGTAAAGAATCTTTCTTTATTTTTGTTTGTTGTCGTTTTTCTTGAGCTGAAATTGCAAAAAGTAAAGATTCATTAACCATTCTCGCTAAATGAGCTTGACTAAACCCATCTGTTGAATAAGCAAAGTAGTTTAAACCTAAGGCAGACCCTAAAAAAATATCTACTTTGGAATATCCTTCCCCCGCCACCCTCCCCCCACCTTTGGCCCTCACAGCAGGAGAAAAGAGAGGGCCAAAGGCCTCGAAGGGTTCCCCTCGAGGGCCAAAGGCCTCCCCCCAATTGGGGGGAGGGTCGCGTGGGAAGAACTCCGTTCCTTCAAAATTTTTTACTTGTTGAATAAGCTTATTGGATTTTGAACCTGCAACTATTTTAGGTTCTTGTAATAAAGAATTAGATAAAACTGCATTTACAGAAGATGTTTTTGTTATGTAAAATTTTAAAATATCAAAACGAATTTTTTTAGAAGGATAACTTAAAGCCAAAATTCTATCAAAACGTCCTGAGCGGACAAAAGCTGAGTCAAGCTTAGAAAGATAGTTCGTTGTTCCTAATAATACAGCTTGTGAATTTATTTTAAAATCTTTCCCTTTTCCTGAACCCCATGAATCCATTTGAACTAAAAACTCAGTAAAAAGTTTACTATCATGCTGAGGTTGTTGTCTTTGTGCAATTGCATCAATTTCATCAAAAAATAAAATGCATGGAGTTAAGGCTCGCGCTTGTTCAAATAATTTTCGTAAACGTAAAGCTCCAATTCTTGTCCCAATTTCAATTTGTTTTTGAATTTCACTTGCGGAAACACAAATAAAAGGAACTTTTGCTATTTGTGCAATTTCTTGTGCTAAAAGAGTTTTGCCTGTTCCAGGTGGTCCAACAAATAAATAACCTTTTGGAGCAAAAGAAGTTGTTTTCAGTTGCTTCGTATTTTGCAAACTTTCAATTAAAACTTGAATAAGAGGAGAAAGTTCTTGAATACCAGGTAAATTAGGAAGTTTATTTGTATTTCCTGATTTGAACGGCCAAAAAGAAAATTTGTTTTTTGGCCATAAAATTCTAGCTTGATTTGTTTTTTGATCTTTTTGTCGTAACGGGTTATTTCGTCCAAAATTATTGTCAGAAATAATTTTTTGAACAACAGAAAAAACAAAAAGTTGTGTAAAAACATGAGTTAATCGAAGCAAATGTTTATTTGAATCAAGATTTAATTCACTCAATTTTACTAAATATTTTGAAGAACAAAAATTTGTCCCAACAGTTTGTATGTATTGCACCTCTGTTCTTTCATTCTGGAAGGCAAGAGAGTTCACAGAATTTTGGTGCTTATTTTCGATTACAATTGGTGAATAGGTTGAAAGACGATTAGATAATTTTGTTAGAAAGAATAAGCTTGAAGACTCTCGAGAATCTTCCCCCGAAGGGGGAGACCTTCCCACGCGACCCTCAAGGGGGTGAGCACTTTGACCTTTCAGGTCAGCAATATGCTCACCCCCTTGAGGCCTTTGGCCCTCACAATCTCGCGTGGGAAGAACTTCGTTCCTTCGGTCCTTTAAACAATTTTTGCCAAGCACTAAAGGGCCAGGAAGATTTTTGGTAAGTAAAAGGCGTTGTTCATGGGATAAAAATCTTGTTGCTGAACCTTCTAAACCAATAAAAAAAACATAAAAAAGAATTAAGAACGAAAATGATGGCACTTTTGATTGGGATCCCTGTAAACCTAAAAAACTAAGAAGAAAATGAGATGAACTTGCAAAATTAGGGTTAAGAGACCCTCTTCCAGAAGTATTCAAGGCGTGAAATCTTTTCCCTGAAAGACTATCTTCTCTAGAGAAAAGGGTTTTTATCTTTACTAACAAAGATTTTTTTTTAGAATAAGATTCTTTTGTTAAAGTTTTTTGAGCAAGTTGTGAACTAAAAATTGAACCGGAAGAATTAGAAACAAAAAGAGAAAATAATAATGTTAAAATATTTCTTGATTTTGCACTAATTGGAACTTCCATTGGATTTAAAGAAACTCCCAAAAGTGAAACTTTAGTTTCAAAATTTTTTGCAAATAAAGTTTGCGATTTGTTAATTATTTGGATTTTAGCTTCTTTTTGATTAGTAACCTCGCAGTTAAGAGTATCAGTAACTAAATCAGGCAACGATATCAATTCGTCGAAAGAATTTAATTTTTTGTGGTCAACATGAATGAAAAAAGATGATGATAAGGATAAATCAGTTAATTTGTTTAAATTTTTAGTCACAAAATAATTTGTGGTAGAAGGATCAAAGGGCCAAAGGACCAGAGGTCTCAAGGACCAAAGGTCTTCCCCCTTCGGGGGAAGGGGGTGAGCTTTATTTATGACCTGAAAGGACCGGGAGGTCTGGTGTGCTTCAGCTTTATTTATGACCTGAAAGGACCGTAGGTCTGGTGTGATTGAGCGCTTTGACCTTTGAGGTCAAAGCGCTGAAGCACACCAGGTCAAAGCGCTCACCCCCTTGAGGACCGAAGGTCTCCCCCCATTCGGGGGGAGGTCTCCCCCCATTTTTTTGGGGAGGCCTTTGGCCCTCAAAGGGGTGAGCTTTATTTAGACCTGGTGTGCTTGAGCTTAATACTTAATATATGACCTGAAAGGGCAGTAGGTTTGGTGTGCTTGAGCTTTCTGTATAACCTGAAAAACCTGAAAGGACCGGAGGGCCAAAGACCTCAAGCACACCAGGTCAAAGCGCTCAAACACACCAGGTCAAAGCGCTCAAGCATACCAGGTCAAATCCCTTTAGTACAGAAAGCTCTCAAACACACAAGGGTTACAGGGAAAAATTTTGAGTTTGGAGGAATGATGACTTCGTTACTTGGGAGAAAGAAGTTTACTGTTCTTTGGTCCTTGTTCTTCCCCTTCTTTTGATTTTCGATGGGCTTTTTTCTTCAATATCAAAAAGTTAACTCCCTACTTTAAAAGCATCTACAAAAATACCAAATAAAAAACCAGTTTTAAATACATTGAGGAATGAACTCAATTGAAACATAGAATTTTTTTTTGTTTTAAGAGAACTCTGCGGAATATTTTTGTTAAAATCAAAGTTTTCAATTTTAAAATTCTTGAAAACTTTAAAAAAAGGATCCAACTCTTTTGAAATAAGTGAAGGAGGGAAAACCGAAGTATTTAACTTTTTTTGTTTAAGTTGTTCCAATGAAAAAAAACAATTAGTACATTCAAGGAAAAGAAAAGTTATAAAAAGAGTAAATGAATTAAATTCATTTAAAAAATTTAAAAAAACATTTCTGCTTGGAAAGGATAAATTCGAACGTTCAGTTAAATTTAAAGAAGAATTTCCTTCTTGGATTTGGAGTGTTGGCAGATTTAAATCCAAGATGTGAATCCCTAAAGGAGAATTTTGAAAGTTTAGAGCTATACAAAGCGTTTTGGTAATAGAAATCAAAATTTCATAAAAACTTATAAAAGTTTGAATTAAATCACTTTTGACAACCCCCCCATTCCCAATAAAAAAACCAAAAAAGAAAAGAAATAAGATTGTAATAAAAGAAGTAGGTTGAGAGAACATAAGAAAAGCAAATTTTTGTGAATGGCGGATTAGCAGTTACTGCTCAGCCGCCCTTTCGATCTTAAAATCTAAGACTTTGCAAAAAGTGCTCCATAGACCTGTAATTCATCATGCAAAATATCTCGGATACCTAATTCTTTTCCTTGATTAAGAGTGTCAGATTGAATATACGAAAATTTCGGTTTTCCTTTTGTATTATTTTCTAAAGGACGTGCTACGAAACGTGTCGAATTATCAGGTGAAACAAAAAAACCTAAAGAACGGCCTTGAGATTTTAATGAGAGAAGAAAATCTGTAATGTCCGCCTTATTTCCTGACGAAAAAGAAGAAGTATTAGATACTGAACGATATTTTAAAAGTTGATTTTCAATTTTTTCTTCCAAAGTATTTAAGAAAAATGATTGAAATTTTAAAGAAGCATCAGCTTTTTGTTGTTCACTCAGTGGTGGACGTCCACTTAAAACACGGCGTGAATTCATTTTATCCACAGGTAAATGTCGATCTAAGGGTAAATTTTTGTCACGGTGTTGAATATTTGAATCAAAACTTGGAAATTCACGAACCCATGCACTTTGACCTTCTCGATCCACAAAAGAAGCAGGATATTGTGTGAATAATCGCCAACTATATTGAAACCCACCACTCATCAAACAACCAACTAAAAGAAAACTTATCAAAATTCTTGCCTCAGGAACAGGTTGAAAAGCTCGACCTGGACCAAAAGACTCAGCTGGAATATTTACAAAACGTAAAAGTTTTTCGGTAGGCCCTCCTTTTGTAACAAATAAAGTAATTATTAAAGGCCACAAAAATAAGACAAAACCTAAAAATGTGACACCAAAAACTAAAATATAAGGGATTGTTAAAAAAGACGAATTTTCAAAAAAACTTCCGGTAGTTAATAAGATTCGACTTGAAGTTGAACCCATTGGTGGATTTAAAAACATTAAAACAAATGAAGCTAAAAAAGGCGTTAAACTTTTTTCTGCTAAAGTATTTGAGTTAGATCGATTTGTTCTTGTTCCACTCATAAAGTCTGAAGCTAATTTAAATGCGAAGATAAAACCAATAAAAGCTAAGAAAGGTTCAAAAGTATACCAAACATGAATTAAGCTACGACTTGCACCAGTTCCGTTCACAATAAAAAAGAAAAAAACAAATTGTCCTAAAACTGTTCCCAAACTAGCAAATAAACCAGGAAAAAAACCTTCGAGTAAAAAACGTGAAATACAAATTAAAATAGGAACAGAAAAAGGAATACTAAAAACTAAACCATGATAAAAGCCTTCAAAGACACTTAAAGCTTGTGTTTCCATAACATTATTCTCCTTCAGAAAATTTATTTTAAAACCTGTAGATTAATGAGCCTCACTTTTTATCTAGAGCCTATGATTTTTGGACTTTGAGTTCTTATAGAGGAAGAAGCTTCTCCAATTAGCTCAGTGGCTTGAGCTTGATATCTTTGAAAGAACCGGAGGGCCAAAGGCCTCCCCCTTCGGGGGAGGACCGGAGTTTTTCCCACGCGACCCTCCCCCCGAAGGGGGGAGGCCTTCGGCCCTCAAGGACCAAAGGTCATAAATAAAGCTGAAGCACACCAGACCTCCCGGTCCTTTCAGGTCATAAATAAAAGCTCACCCCTTTGAGACCTTTGGTCCTCCCTGTCCTTTCAGGTCGAAATAAAGCTCACCCCCTTCAGGCCTTTGGCCCTAAATATACTTTCAAATTTGAAAATCAAATATAAAATAAACTGAAGCAGCTTTCTTTTTTAAAGTTCTTCAAGTTATCAATTCTTCAAGGTTCAAAATTTTTAAAATTACCTTTTTTTTAAAAAAAAACGTTGTTCTTCCATTGAAGAAGGAGAACAAGGTTCTAATTAAACTTCGTCCCCCCAGCATCAAAAGTATTAAGCTCAAAAAGGGTTAACCTAATGGGTCTCGAAAGAGCCTATTGAAAGTAGGCCTAATAGTAGAATTAGGCTCGTACCCTTATAGTATAACTCTCTAAAAAAAAGCAGTCTAATAATAACTGTGTTGGCAAAATAACAAAATATAAATCAGATACAAAATGGAATTCTCCCCCCCAAAAAAAATTGAGAGCTGAAAACAATGAAGTTCTTTGAACTTCATTGTTGAGGGGGACCAACGTTCACAGTCCTTTGAGTTTGAGCTTGATTTATGACCTGAAAGGAGCGTGGGACCAGAGGACCTGAGATCTCGGTAGCTTGAGCTTGAAATCTGACCTTTCGATCGATCACACCAGGTCAAAGCGCTCAAGCACACCAGGTCTCTGCACAAGAATTCTCTTCTCCCCTATGTGCAGAAAACATAGTATAATAATTCATAAGCAGAAGATATGAAGATCGATCTTTTTCTTACGATCTTATTTTTATTTGATCTCATTTCAAATAAAATAATGAATAAGAAAGGGTTCAAGCTTTCAACTTATTTAAATGTTTCATCTTTAAAAATGAAAAGTTATTTAACTGAAGTTTAAGCTTTGTACTATAGATAAATAAACACTTCTTAATTTTAATAATAAAACTTTTTAAGAACAACGAACTGTCTGAATTGGAACCAATGAGTATTTACCGGCTCAAACATAGTCACCTCTGACAAACGAACTAAAGAGCTCAAAGGGTTAAAACAAAATCCAATATCTATAGGACAACACTTAATTCTAAGTTCTAAAACTTTTCAAGATTACTCAACCAGAATAGAAATTTTTAGAGTCAGCTCTTTCACAATGATAAAGCTGCAATTTTATACTAATGAATCTTGCACATTTAAGCACTAAAGTATTTTAAGGTTCTCGTTATACTTTAACTAGACTAAAGTAGAATCTTTCATGTGATTAGCAAACTGAATAAAAGATTCATATTCTTTTATTTATGTATTTATGTTAAGACTTTGGGTGTGAGGACTAAAAAACGGAAGCTTTCGTATGATAGAGTGCCTTAGCCCGGTGTGATTGAGCGCTTTGACCTTTGAGGTCATACATACAGCTCACCCCCTTCCCCCGAAGGGGGAAGAGTTGGGGGGCCCCTTCAGACCTTCGGTCCTCAAGGGGGTGAGCGCTTTGACCTTTCAGGTCATAAATAAAGCTCACCCCCTTGAGACCTCTGGTCCTTTGGTCCTTGAGGCCTTTGGCCCTCTGGTCCTTTGAGGTCATATATCAAGCTCTACGACAGCGAGGTTTTACCCCTTTAAACTAAGGTCTCCTAAAGGTAGACTAGAACATTGTTCTTTTGTAACCTTTAGACCTTTCGCCCTGATAAAAAAGCGTTTTTGCTTTTTAACTTAGTCAATAAACAAATTTTATTAGATTTCTTTTTTCGGATCATTAACTGAGTAAATACCCTTTTTTAGTCTTTCAAACTCTAAAAAAAAGAACACTTTTTGCTATGATTTGAAAGACCCAACAACCCGTTAATGGGAACAGAAAAAGAATAAAAACCGAATCTTTAATATAAAAATTTTCTTGGTGGCTTGAGCGCTTTGACCTTTCAGGTCATATATTAAGCTCAATCACACCAGAGCTGGGGGGGGGGGCCTTCAGGCCTTTGGCCCTACGGTCCTTTGAGGTCATAACAAAAGCTCACCTCCTTCCCCCGAAGGGGGAAGACCTTTGGTCCTTGAGAGCTGGGGCCCCTTGAGGCCTTTGGCCCTCTGGTCCTCCGATCCTTTGAGGTGAGAGATTAAACTTAAACCCCTGTTTTGATTCTTAATTCTTTTAAAGCAAAGACATGTCTTTGCTAACTTATAAGATATTATGAATCAAAGAAAGTATTTTTATACAGTCGGTATTTTCACTTTTTAAAATATTAAAAGCTTGTACTAACAAGCTTTTCTGTTGATTCTTATTTCACAGAAACAGGAGAGAAAAATGAGCGGAACTACGGGAGAACGTCCTTTCTCAGATATTATTACTTCGATTCGCTATTGGGTTATTCACTCAATCACAATTCCTTCATTATTTATCGCAGGTTGGCTATTTGTAAGTACTGGTTTAGCTTATGACGTGTTTGGTACACCTAGACCAAACGAATATTTTACTGAAACACGTCAAGATATTCCATTAATTACTGACCGTTTCAACGCATTAGAACAATTAGATCAATTAGTTCCATAATATTTAAAATATTACGTAAGTTTTGATCAGTAAGATAGTAAATTTTTGCTATTCTTACAATCTTTCTTTCCAAGATTTTTAAAATCAGAAACTCTAGATTATTTCGACCGTCTGGAAGAGGGTCAGGGGTTGAAAGGAGGAGACCGCCGGTCTGAGGGTACTAAGCTTAAACCTAAAAAGTTAAACGCAAGGAAAGCCCTTTGGACAATGAAAAATGAATTCAACTTCTCTTATCCAATAAGAGAAAGATATCTTTTTTCGATTTCGAACCATCTATAAAAACAAAAGAAAAGATTTGGTTCTACTGAAAGAGATGTTTAAGACATTCTAGTAAAAGCGAATCATTTCTTTAGTTGTAGTGGTCATTAATGTTTTATTTTTTATGTCAACTAATAAGCCTCTTACTTATCCAATTTTCACTGTTCGTTGGCTATCAGTTCATGCGTTAGCTGTTCCTACAGTATTTTTCTTAGGTTCAATTACTGCAATGCAATTTATTCAACGTTAGAAAAGTCAAAGCCTTGAACGATATTCAATCTCACTTAAAGGCCAGTCAAATCATTTCTTTTTTCAAAGGAAAAATAGAAAGTCGCATCAAACCGATATTTCTTAAAAAATGTGAAAAAAGAAATGATTTGACTGAATAAACATACAAAAAACTGACTTTTGTTATTTTATACTGAGAATCAATCTTCTATTAGAAGAAAAAAATAGCTAATCTTTAAACGCAAAATATTAAAATAAAGTGTGAGAATTATTCAAGCTTTTAGCTAGAACACTATTCTGGATTGAGTGCTTTGACCCTTTAAATCAGATATATTGAGCTCAATCCACTTGGCCTTCCCCCCCCCAAAAAAACCGAGAACTGTCGGGTCCATCCAGAGGTGGGCGCCCCTTCTTGGGGTCTTCATGCCTTTGGCCCTGTGGTCTTTTGGTATTGGGGATTTGGTCCTCCTTAAAAAAAATTTAATAAACAAAGTATTTAGAAGTTATTTTAATTCTGAGTATTTTAGTCCGTAGATAGAAAAAAATTCAAAAACTCTTCTAAGTTTTTTAAATCACGAATATTACATTCAAATTAATGCTCTATAGGACCAAAGGTCTCCCCCTTCGGGGGAGGAACAAAGTTCTTAGTGGTTTTCAAACAGGTTTTTGAATAATTATCTTTTTCTCTATGGGTACTTCATACTGATAAAAAAAATGAGCAACCCAAATCCAAATAAGCAATCAGTAGAATTAAACCGTACAAGTTTATACTGGGGCTTACTTCTTATTTTTGTACTTGCTGTATTATTTTCAAGCTATATTTTTAACTAAAATTTTTTCAAATTTTAACATGTAAAAATAAAGGACTTTTAGGTTCAAAACCCTTTTTGAAATCCACTTTATATTTTGAAAATAAATAAAGTAAAAACAGTTTTTTCGAAAGGAAAAACACAAGTGATTACAAATAAGAATATTTAATAAAACTAAGAAAGTTGAATATTTAAAAAAGCTTTTGCTATAAAAAAAATATATTTAACAATTTTAGAATTTACTAGTTCTGACATTTTAATCATAAAATGTCAGATTTGGACACACAAATAAAGAATTATGTCTAATACAGGAACAACAGGCCGTATTCCATTATGGCTAGTAGGTTTAGTAGTTGGAATTGCAGCTTTAGGTCTTCTTGCAATTCTTTTCTATGGTTCATACGTTGGCTTAGGTTCATCTCTATAAAAATGTAAAGTGGGGGGGGTACCCCCCCCACTTTCTGTGATTGAGAGCTTTCACCTGTGAAGTCATATCTTGAGCAAAACTTAGTTTATATTATTTTCAACAATTGCAGAGCGAGTCTGTTTATGGATCTGGTTTTAGTGTGGATATCAGAACCCAGAATTTTTTAGAAAAAGTTTGAGTCATTGATAAATTCTTTTCGGTGTTGGATACTTCATATATGAAGTATCCAACACCGGAAAAGAATTACTTTAGCTTTTTAAAAAAGCGTTTTTTATCAAGTGGAAAACTTGGATTTGTTCTTTAAGAATTTACCAACTTGCTTTTGTAACACCAGGTAATAAACCTTGATATGCCATTTCGCGAAGCACATGACGAGATAAACCAAAATCACGTGAATAACCTTTTGATCTACCTGTAACAAAACAACGGTTTCTTAAGCGAGTTGGAGCGCTATTGCGTGGAAAATTAGACATTTTTGCAGCTAAAACAAATTGTTGTGCTGGTGAACTTTTTTTACTAAGAGTTTTAATTTCAATACGCTTGTTTTTATATTTTGAAACTAAATTTTGACGCTTTTTTTCACGTTCAATCATTCCTTTTTTTGCCATTTGACTCTCCAAAATAAAACTTAATGAAATTGGGACCAAAGGAACTGAGTTCTCGGTGACTTGAGCTTTTTTTTGACCTGCAAAGAACCAGAACAGGTTTCCCATTTTCAGGGAGAATTTTTGTTTGCTAGAACTTAATTTATGACCCAAAAGGACCGCAGGGCCAAAGGTCTGAAGGGGCCCCCAGCTCTGGTGTGCTTGAGCTTGATCTCTAGATTAGATTGATTAAGCATACCAGGTCAAATCCCTTAATCACACTAGGTGGAAGCGCTCCAGTACACAAGGTCAAATCGAGCAAGTCACCGAGGACCTAAGGACCAAAGGTCTCAAAGGGCCCCACAACACCAAAGGTAAAGTGAAATCCATTTTTAACTCAAAAAGTTACAGACTATTTGATACAAATTTTTTATGTACTTAAACTTTACGTGAATAATATTCAATAATTAGTAATTCATTAACAGAACAACTAACCTCTGAACGAGGAATTAATTGTTTTACTTGATATGATTTTGAAGCATTATCAAAATGAATATGTGCAGGAAGTGAAGTTGACGAACGAGCTTCACCTGTTGGAAGATTAATTAAACGAACATTATCACCTGGACGACATTGGTAACTTGGAATATTAACTGGAAGAAATGAATTTTCTGTCTTGTTTTGACTTGTTTTTGTTTCAATAGCAATATGCCCATGGCTTACCAATTGACGTGCAGCTCTTAATGTTGGTGCTAAACCGCTTCTAAAAACAATACTATCAAGACGCATTTCTAACAATTGAAGAACAAGTTCACCAGTTGAACCTTTCATGTTACGTGCTTTTTTTACATAGCGAACTAATTGACTTTCATTGACACCGTAATTAAAACGTAATTTTTGTTTTTCTTTTAGACGAATACTATACTGTGAAGCTTTTTGAGGTCGAGAACCTCCATGTTGACCTGGTAAAGTCGTTTTTCCTGATGATTTGGCAGTATTAACAAGACCTGGTAAATCTCCTAAACGTCTTGTAATACGTAAACGTGGACCGCGATATCGTGACATAATATAACTCCTGTAAAAATTAAAGCTAAACGAAACTTATTTAAACAACAAAGTTCTCATGGATTTATAGTTTTAACCACAGAAAGAAAGTTTCTGTAGGAGGAAAAGCATCAAAAAGCTTATTCTCTCGATCTTAGTTTCTCAAGCTTGAACTTTGTTGTAAACACACAGAGGCCCAAAGGGCCAAAGGCCTCCCCCTTGGGAGGACCGGAGTTCTTCCCCCTTGAGGGCCAAAGGCCTCCCCTTTCGGGGGGAGGTCTCGGTGACTTGAGCTTGTTTATGACCTGAAAGGACCGGAGGGCCGAAGGCCTCAAGGACCAAAGGACCAGAGGTCTCAAAGGGGTGAGCTTTATTCATGACCTGAAAGGTCAAAGCGCTCACTCCCTTGAGGACCGAAGGTCTGAAGGGGCCCCCCAGCTCTTCCCCCTTCGGGGGAAGGGGGTGAGCTTTATGTATGACCTGAAAGGACCGGGAGGACCAAAGGTCTCAAAGGGGTGAGCTTTTATTTATGACCTGAAAGGACCGGGAGGTCTGGTGTGCTTCAGCTTTATTTATGACCTAAAAGGTCAAAGCGCTGAAGCACACCAGGTCAAAGCTCTCAATCACACCAGGTCAAAACTCTCAATCATACCAGGTCAAAGCCTTCGAGCACACAAGAGAACAAATTTCCGTAAACTTCGTTCCGGTTGGAGCCTCCATTACCTTGGTTTCTTTTACACTGAAATTTCGATTATAAAAATATGAAAACCAAAGTTGTTAGACTAACCTGTTTTGTTAACTGATTAAGACAACTATGGATAGAGAAAGCTCTTCCTCTATGCACTCAAGTACACAAGGGTCACGAGGTCACAACTTTTAATCTTTTTGTTGAAAAAAGTCTAATAAAATATCAAAAGCTTGAGAAAGTGCTTTTTCTGGATGAAGTGAACCGTCCGTCCAGATTTCAAAAAACACACATTCAGAAAAACCACGTTCCCATAAAAAATTATTTGTTGAATTTTTAATATCTTCAACAGTATAATTCACTTTTTTAACTGGAAAAAATGGCCCCGAATTTAAAAGAAATTCTTCATTGTTAGATTGTAAATCAAGGTTTTCAAAAAGATTTCCCTTTCCAATTTTATATTCAATTTCAAATTCCGGAAATTTGCTAAGTCCAGTTGCCGTTTTTTGAATAGGTAAAATTGTGGCTAAGTATTGTTCTGGATTAATAAGTTGAGCAAAGTTGGGATTTTGATTTGTCCTTTGATCAGCACTTATTAAATGTTTTCCGCGTAATACAAAAACCGAAGATTGATTATTTTTGTTCTTTTCTGAAAGCCAATCTTTACTTTTGAAATATTCTGGTAAAGAAAACTGCCCCAAATAACTTGTTAACGAGGGTGAGGATGAAATGTCTAATTCTTCGTGAACCAACAGAGGGTCAGAAGAACTATCCCCGGAGACCTTTTGATTCGAGTCAAGGGGGCTTGTTGTCCAAACAAGTAAACGCAAATTCATTAAAAGTTCCAAAATTGATTCTCGAATACCTGAAATTGTTGAAAACTCGTGGAGTTTTTGCGAACTTAAATTTTCGTTATTTTTTGAATTAAATTTCACTTTTGTGATCCCAAGGCCCATGATATCATACAATAAAACACGTCGTAAAGCGTTAGCAACGGTAATTCCTTGACCTTTTTTTAATCCAGACAAATAAAACTTGCCATAATGAAGACTAGAATTCTCAAAAGTATTTTTTCCTAAAACTTGTTGTATTTTTTTTGCTTCAAGACTATCCTCAGGAGAAAAAGGAAGTTTTTCAATCCGATATTCTAACAATTCTGTATCCATTTTTTTATAAAACCTAATAAGAACTAAAAAATTATTGTTTTAAACGCATGAAAGAAATTGTTTTATAAACAAGTTTTTTATAGATTCTTTTTTCTAAGGGAAAGACCACAATTTTGTCTGTCTAAGAATGTCTTTATAGAAAATTTCAAAATTCTCATTTGAAGACTTCTAAGTTTTTGTTTGTTCAAAACAACAAAAAAATGAGAAAAAAACCGAAATCAAATAGAAAAGACTGCAAATATTAGACACGTCTTTTCTTAGGTGCACGACAACCATTATGAGGAATTGGAGTAATATCACGAATTAAACGGATACCAACCCCAGCAGCTTGAATTGCTCTTAAAGCTGTCTCACGACCCGAACCTGGACCACTTACTTGCACTTCAACTTTTCGAAGGCCTTGTTCAATAGATTGTCGAATAGCTGCTGTGGCAGCTTCTTGTGCAGCAAAAGGTGTACTTTTTCGAGCACCTTTAAATCCACAAGACCCAGCTGAAGACCATGAAATGACATTTCCGTTTGGATCCGTTACTGTTACTAATGTATTATTAAAAGTTGCTCGAATATGAACAATACCGGTTTGAACTTTCTTTTTTAAAACTTTACGTGCTTTTGCCATAATAAAATGATTATTTTCTTAATACTCCTGAAAGTATTAATTTTCTTCCATTTCTAAGGATCGCTAAACCTTCGGTGAAACCAAGAGGATTTTTAGCCAATACTCGAAAGGCAAGATACAAGGGGCATTCAAAATCTAATCTGTGATCCGCAAGGGTTTAAGCGATTTGACCTTGTATGCTTGAGCTTTATTTATAACCTGAAAGCACCGTAGGACCATAGGATTAGAGGACCAGAGGGCCAAAGGCCTGAAGGGGCCCCCCAGCTCTCGGTGGCTTTATATATGACCTGACAGGGCCGGGAGGACCAAAGATCTCGCTTTTAAATATGACCTGAAAGGACCGTAGGTCTGGTGTGATTGAGCTTAATATATGACCTGAAAGGACCGGGAGGACCAAAGGTCTCAAAGGGGTGAGCTTTTATTTATGACCTGAAAGGACCGGGAGGTCTGGTGTGCTTCAGCTTTATTTATGACCTGAAAGGTCAAAGCGCTGAAGCACACCAGGTCAAAGCGCTCACCCCTTTGAGGGCCGAAGGCCTGAAGGGGCCCCCCAGCTCTGGTGTGCTTCAGCTTTATTTAATTTATGACCTGAAAGGTCAAAGCGCTGAAGCACACCAGGTCAAAGCGCTGAAGCACACCAGGTCAAGGCGCTCAATCACACCAGGGTTAACCAACAAACTTGCTTTAGGAATCTTAAGAAAAAGAAGTTCAAAATGTAAAAAATATATGTACTTGTGTACAAAAAATTCTTAGAAATTCATTTCTGAAAGCTGAACTTTTTCGAATTGTTTTTTCTTTAATACTAAGAAAATTTGAGCTAAAATTACTGTTGTAAAGAAAACAATTAGACCTTGAATACGAGCTGGGTTTTGTAATACAATTTCTGTTTCAGCTTGGCCAAAACCACCAACGTTTGGATTATTAGTAATTGGTTGATCAGCGACTACAGATTGACCCTCAGCAACTAAAAGAGTTGGGCCTGCAGGAATTGTATCAGATACTGATGAACCGTCAGCTTTTTTCACAGTTACGGTTCTTGCGCCATCCGCACCTGTAGTGATTGATGCAATTACACCAGCAGCTGGTGAGTTGTAAACAGTATTGTTACTTTTCTTACCATCTGGATATACTTGACCACGACCACGGTTACCACCTAAATAAATTGGGTAATTTAAGTAGTGAGCTTTTGGATTTGTTTGTGGATCCGGTGATAAAATAGGGAATACCATTTCACTATATTTTTTACCTGGAACAGGGCCAACAACTAAAATGTTTGAACGGCTTTCACTGTATGGTGAGAAGTAAAGTTTTCCAACTTTTGTTTTCATTTCTTCTGGAATTCGATCAGCAGGTGCTAATTGGAAACCTTCTGGAAGAACTAAAACAGCACCAACGTTTAAAGGACCTTTTTTACCGTTACCTAAAACCTGTTGTACTTGTTGATCGTAAGGAATTTTTACAACTGCTTCAAATACTGTATTTGGAAGAACTGATTGAGGAACTTCAATATCAACTGGTTTTTCTGCTAAATGGCAGTTTGCACATACGATACGGCCTGTGGCTTCACGAGGGTTTTCGTAACCTTGTTGAGCATATACAGGATACGCTGAACTTGAATGAGAGAAACCTAAAACAATAAAAGCAGAAAGACAAACAACTGAAATTGATAATGAAACACGTTCAAAAAAAGAACTTTGCACCATAACTAAAATAAATTACAATAAAACGAAACTTTTTAGGGTTATACGTTTGACTGCTAAAACAAATATTTCCTTTTATAACTAAATAATAAAGCAAAACTTAAAAAAAAACAAAACTTAAATACGTTGGATCTCCTTAAAAAACAGTGGCGAACGACGGGGTTCGAACCCGCGAATCATGGAGCCACAATCCAATGCCTTACCGCTTGGCTACGCCCGCCGTTTTGTTTATTTTTACCACTTTGTAAATCAAATGTAACACTAGGTACAGAGAGGTAGCTCATCAGCATTGTGAGCTTAAGTTTTAATCAAAATGTTATGTCTTTAATATAAGTAGTATCCAAGGACAGGTAAAAAATATCTGGGGCTAATAGGACTCGAACCTATGACATCCACTTTGTAAGAGTGGCGCTCTACCAACTGAGCTATAACCCCATCAACTGAATTATAGCATGAAAAATAAAATGCTTTCTTTGCCTTTGAATTCGTTAAAGTTTTATCGTAATGAAAACCGTCTTTCAAGGCTTGATCTCTTTGACCTGGTGTGCTTCAGCGCTTTGACCTGGTGTGATTGAGCGCTTTGACCTTTGAGGACCGGAGGTCTGGTGTGCTTGAGCTTGAAATCTGACCTGAAAGGTCAAAGCGCTCAAGCACACCAGGTCATATATTAAGCTCAATCACACCAGACCTACGGTCCTTTCAGGTCATAAATAAAGCTCAAGCACACCAGAGCTAGGGGGCCCCTTCAGGCCTTCGGCCCTCAAGGGGGTGAGCGCTTTGACCTTTCAGGTCATAAATAAAGCTCACCCCCTTGAGACCTCTGGTCCTTTGGTCCTTGAGGCCTTTGGCCCTCCCTGTCCTTTGGTTCTCCCGGTCCTTTCTGGGCAAAGCGCTCAAGCCCCTAATAACAATCTTCTAATTTTGACCTTCTCTCGAACGATAACAAAGGCCAGTTATTTACCCCAAACAACAAAGTTCTTTAAAGCTCACCTTTTTGAGGGTTATGAATTCCACCAACCATAACTATGTAAGCCTTTTCCTAATAAATTCACACCTAAATAACAAACCCAGACAACAAAAAAACCAAAAGCAGCAACTAAAGCTGCTTTTTCTCCCTCCCATGATTTTTGAATACGTAAATGTAAATAAATAGAAAAGGTGAACCAGGTAATTAAAGCCCATGTTTCTTTTGGATCCCAACTCCAGTATGAACCCCAGGCTTCGTTTGCCCAAACTGCGCCTGAAATAATACCTAAAGTTAACAGTGGAAAAGCAAAAGCTAGACTTCGATAACTTAAAGAATCCAAATCTGTTAAAAAACGCTGTTTTGAAAATTGCTTTAATTGTGGAAAAGAAATGTTTCCGTTTAATTGAGGGATTTCGGAAACAGATTTTTGATCTGAGGACTTTGTAGTTAATTTTGTTGGTTCTGTTTTATTTTTATTAAAATAAAACAGAACCAAATAAAGAATTGAAAATAAAGAACCCGCAAGTAAAGCCGAATAACTTAATAGCATAATACTAACATGCATTAATAACCAATTTGATTTTAAGGCGGGAACTAAAGGTTTAATTTCTCTCATTTCTGCAGGGAGCACCCATGTTGCAAAAGTATAAATAAATAAAGCTGCAGAGACTAAAACAATACCGGCTAAAGACGAAACTTCAGGAGGTAAACTTTCTTTTTGCCTCACCGATTTTAATGAGGTTGATATACGTAATGAAGGATTTCCTGTTGGAACTATAGCCATCGGAAGAACTGTTTTATGAATCTCATTCGATTTACCAAACTCTGCTTTTTTCAATACTTCTGTGTTTGTGAACTCTTGTAATTTGGAAGAGTTTTTTGTTTTCGATAAATCTTTTCCCCAAAATCCTACTGTAGGAAAATATAGAAATAATAAAGACCAGGTTAAAAAAAGTAAGGATTCATATAAATTGCTAAAAGGTGGATGGCCAGAGTCAATCCAACGCATTAATAACAAGAAACTTAATAAAAAATTAGCCCCAAATACAAAAACTGAAGATAATAAAATTCCAAAATTTTGATTTTCAACAATAAAAAACTCTTCAAATTTTATCTGAAATAAAGTCTTTGAATTCTTACTGAGATTTCCTCCAGTTGATTCTTGAACTAAAAAAGGTTGGTTAGGCTTTACACTTGTCCAACTCCAAAGACTCAATACTACGCTAAAAAATAAAGTTAAAAAAATTAAATTCTCGCTATCCATATTAAAAACTAGTGTAAAATAGAGGTAAATTCTTCTCAAAACCGCAGGTCTAGAGTGTGAAGGAAAACATTTGAACAAAAGCTCAAGTATTCCCAGCATTTCTGGAACGAGGTCCACAAGGGAAAGACCAGAGATTTGAAGTATTCAACTTAGTTGTTGATCTAAAAAAGCAGCCTGTTGGCTAAAACAATCTCAAAGCTTTCATCCAACTAAAGATTTATTTTATCCAATGGCAAAAAACCGGAGAGCTAAAACATCCTCCGAAATAAGACTTCTACAAATCCAATAGAAACCCAAGGACCAAAGGCCTCCCCCTTCGGGGGAGGACCGGAGTTCTTCCCCCGCAACCCTGAAGGGGGAAGGATCGAAGATCTCAGTAACTTGAGCGCTTTGACCTGATCCGCTTGAGAACTTTGACCGTTGAGGTCATAAGCTCAAGCGGACAAGACCCCCTCCCTTCGGGGGGGGGACCTCCGGTCCTTTGGTCCTTTCAGGTGATAAATAAAAGCTCACCTCTTGAAGACCTCCACCCTTCGTGGGTAGACCTTTGGTACTCGGTGGCTTTAGCGCTTTGACCTTTCAGGTCATATATTAAGCTGAAGCTACTGAGACCTCCGGTCCTTTGGTCCTCTCGGTCTTTTGAGGTCAGAAATTAAACTCAAGCAGACCAGACACCCCAAAAGAGAACGACCTTTAGGCCTTAGTTTTTCAAGGTTTAAATCGGTTTATCACTCGACAAAAGCCTCCAACCACTAGATTTTAAGACCCAAATTATTTAAAAGCTTGATAAATAAACAAACCGTAAAAGTGAAAGCTTCCCAGGAGCAGCCATACTGATCTCTCAATGCTATTCTGAAAATAAGACAGAATCTAGGAGGGGGATACTCTCGGTGATATGATCTTTATTTAATTAAAATAATAACTTTTCCGGTCTTTTTCACAAAACAATTATGTTATCTGATAGCCAAGTGTTTACTGCTTTATTTCTTGCTCTTGTTACTGGTATTTTTGCTGTCAGATTAGGTACACAACTATATAAATAAAATTCAAGTGCGAAACACAATCATAAGATAAAATTATCTTTACCTTGAGGACCAAAGGACCACAGGGCCAAAGGCCGAAAGAGGCAGCTCTCTTTGGCTTGAGCTTTATTTACGATCTCAAAAGACCGGGAGGTCTGGTCCGCTTAGCTTTATCTATGACCTGAAAGGACCGGGAGGACCAAAGGTCTGAAGGGGCACCCCAGCTCTGGTGTGATTGAGCTTTATTTCTGACCTGAAAGGACCGTAGGACCAAAGGTCTCAAAGGGGTGAGCTTTTATTTATGACCTGAAAGGTCAAAGCGCTCACCCCTTTGAGGTCTGGTGTGATTGAGCTTAATATATGACCTAAAAGGACCGGGAGGTCTGGTGTGCTTCAGCTTTATTTCTGACCTGAAAGGACCGTAGGTCTGGTGTGATTGAGCTTAATATATGACCTCAAAGGTCAAAGCGCTCAATCACACCAGGTCAAACCGCTTAAGCACACCAGGTCAAACCGCTCAATCACACCAGGTCAAACCGCTCAAGCCACCGGGGTTTCAACTCAGTTTCCCACCAAAAAATTTTTATACAGTTTTGATAAACTCTTACCCCGTGATCCTGTATTAATAAAGACAGGATCACGGGGTAAGAACTTTTTTCCTAATTTATTCCAATTTTTTGTTTATTAAAGTCTTTGAAAAACTTTTGAATAGTTTTCAATTCTTTTAATTATTTAGTTATGAAAAATTTTACAACATACTTGTCTACTGTTCCTGTATTATCGTTTTTATATTTCGGTTTTTTAGCAGGATTACTTATTGAAATTAATCGTTTTTATCCAGATGCTCTAGTTTTTCCATTTTTAGGCTAACACAAGCATTTTTTGGGGGTATATAGACAAATAAAAGCCTTTATAAGGTTTTCATGCCCATAGCTTTTGATTGGGGGGACTTTAACTGTCCCCCAAAACGCGAATTCAGATCCTGTACTAGAGGATTGTCATAAAAAAGTGTAACCCTTTCAAAGAAAGGACTAAAAACAATGTGCCTGCTTTTATTCTATCACTATAAAACTTCTTCCATAATTTATGGTCGATCTATTACAAGATCGACCATAAGTAAGAACCAAAAAGAAAAACAATATCAAAATTGGTTCTTGGTAGCTGAGCGCTTTGACCTTTCAGGTCATATTTAAAGCTCAAGCACGCCAGAGCTGGGGGGCCCTTTTAGACCTTTGGTCCTCAAAGGGTTGAGCGCTTTGACCTTTCAGGACCGGAGGCCAAAGGCCTCAAGGACCAAAGGACCAGAGGTCTTAAGGGGGTGAGCTTTATGTATGACCTGAAAGGTCAAAGCGCTCACCCCCTTGCGGTCTGGTGTGCTTGAACTTTATTTCTGACCTGAAAGGACCGGGAGGTCTGGTGTGCTTGAACTTTATTTCTGACCTGAAAGGTCAAAACGCTGAAGCACACCAGGTCAAAGCGCTCAAGCACACCAGGTCATAAATAAAAGCTCACCCCTCGGAGACCTTTGGTCCTCCTGGTCCTTTGAGGCCAGCGATTACCCTTAAATCATAGAGACCTAGTGCTAGTCCTTTAAAAAATTAAGAAGCTAAACTTGCCCAGCTTACACCTACACCTTCAAGAACAACTGAAGAGTTGTAAATCTCTAATAAGATTACAAGGAAAACTGCAAATAAAGCCATAAAAACACCCATGATTACAGTTGTACCCCAACCTGGAGCTACTTTACCGTACTCAGAGTTTAATGGTTTTAAAGCTGTTCCTAAAGCTGTTACTTTTCCAGTCGAAGAACTTGCTGAAATTTTTGTTTTTGCTGTAGTACCTGTTGCCATATAGAATGAATTGGTTATTGTCTAATATTGAAAATAAAAAATATCAAAAATGAAAGCTGGGGAGCCTTTTCAGAACTTCGTTCTTCCCTCGAAGGAGGGTCCTTCCCACGCGAACCTCCCCCAATTGCGGGGAGGCCTTCGGCCCTCTCTTTCGTCGCGTTGTGAGGGCCAAAGGCCTCGAGTGGTTCCCCTCGAGGTTCGCGTGGGAAGAACTCCGTTCCTTCGGTTCTGCGGTCCTTTTGAAGTATGACAGCTTTAAAGAATTGTCTTTAAAAACTTCCAGACTTCAAAAAACAAAGTCCTCCAAACTTGGTACACTTCTGTTTTGTCAAAAAAAGACTATCTTTGTTTAACACATTTTTTTTCAAGACAATTTTAAAAATATTTTTTACTTTCTTTTTGAAATAGGAAAACGAATATTTTTTACACTAGAAATAGAGTATTCAAGAAACTTACTTCTTTAGCATTATTTTCTAGTGAATAAAGTCATTAGTCCTGTTTTGTACTTTCTGTTTTTACATAAAGAATAAGTAAAAATGAAGTTGGAATAATGATAAAAAGTGCAGTTGCAATTAACCCAAGAATGTTTACTTCCATTTTTTATTTGTTTTAAAAGAGGGTCAAAGTTTTAGTATACTAAACGAGTCGATCTTTCAGATTACTTTTTTAATAATAAATACTAGAACTTTGTATTTAAAACTGAACAAAGTTCAGTTTAACTATTTAGATAATATTTTATTTCATAATTTTTGTTCACTTGAAACATTTTTATTTAACAAAATATTTGTTTTTGCTACTAGCAAAAATTTCTATAATAAAAACTCAATTAGACAACAAATGAGTTTAAAACTCCTACTACGAATACTAGGAAGAACCAAAGTGATGTTCCTGAAAAAACAACTTGTTTAGAAGAAGACCAACCATCTGGAGATGCTAATAAAACTGGAACACCAACAACTAATGCAAACGATAAAGCAATGAAGGCAAAAAGTGAAATTTGGAATAAAAAAAGCATAACAGAATGTTTTTAAATTTCCCGCAAAAGAAGTATTTAACCTTGGGGACTTGAACGCTTTGACCTATCAGGTCATATATCAAGCTCAAGCCCAACGAGACCTCCCCCCGAAGGGGGGGAGAGCTCCCCCCGAATGGGGGGAGACCTCCGGTCCTTTGGTCCTCAGTTCTTTCGGTCCTTTTGTCCTCTGGCCCTTTAATTCTTGAATCTTTAGTACACTTCTAAAGTTTTCAAAAAGCCATTGATAAAGACTAGAAGAATAAAAGTTCTCAAAGGTTAAATCATTTCAAATTTCAGGTCATACTAAAGCCTAGTGGGGCCTATTTGATAGTATGAATAAAGTATTTACGGGTAGCCGAAAAAAAGACTATTGTTCTTTTAAAAAACTTGAATTTCAAACCCAAAGTTTTTTAAAAAGAACAAGCCATTTTCGCACACAGATAAAGCTTTCAAGTGATCTCATTCTCTCAACCACTACTCGAATTGAGTAAGATTAAAGGAGCAAAGGACCGGAAGTCTCGGTGACTTGATCTTTATTTACGACCTGAAAGGACCCTAGGACCAAAGGTCTCCAAGGGGTGATCTTTATTTATGACCTGACAGGACCGGGAGGTCTGGTGTGATTGAGCTTTAGTTATGACCTGAAAGGTCAAAGCGATCAATCACACCAGGTCAAAGCGATCAAGCCACGGAGGTTTCGATGGGGGAAGCTTTATTCACGACCTGAAAAGTCAAAGTGCTCCACCCCTTGAAAACCATAAGTCTTCCCCCTTTGGGGGAAGGGTTTTGAAAAAAATTAACCAATTCTAGAATTCTGGTTTTTGTTCATTTCGAAGTTTTCTTGCCACTAAAAGAGCAAAATTCAAAACCAAAGTTCTGAATGAAATTGATTTTTTTCCAATAGGCGCTCAACGGAAAAAAGACAAATAAACCTAAACCCGAAGATTTTTTTTATCTAAAACTTACAGAAGCTTGCCATACAAAAGCAAGTAAGAAGAAAAGAAGTGGAATAATTGGAAGTACGTCAACAAGTGGATCAAATGGTGCGTAAGCTTCTGGTAAACGAGCAAGAAGGAAAACTGAAGTGTTCAGCATAGCAGGAGTTAAAATAAAAGAATAGAATACCTGACATTTGGTTTTTACTCTAAAAATTGCCCGGTACAAAAGGCAAAGTAAAATTTGCCTATTTTAGGAGACCAGAAATTTCAAAAATAAATAGCCAAAATATTTTAAAATGATTGGTTTTAAAAGGTCTGAAAGTTAAAACAAGAAGGTCTATTCTTTAAGTAAAGAAAAGTAGGTTTGGAGAAAATTGTTAAAAGACTGCTTGAAAGAAGACCTTGTGTGCAAGAGCTTGAGTTATGACCTGGTGTGCTTGAGCCATTTGACTTTTCAGGTCATAAATAAAAGCTCACCTCTTTGAGAGCTGGGGGGTCCCCTTCAGGCCTTCGGCCCTCAAGGACCACAGGGCCGAAGGCCTGAAGGGGACCCCCCAGGGCCGAAGGCCTCCCCCCGAAGGGGGGAGGACCGAAGGTCTGAAGGGGCCCCCCAGCTCTTCCCCCTTCGGGGGAAGGGGGTAAGCGCTTTGATCTTTCAAATCAGATAGCTCAGCCCCTTGAGACCTCCGGTCCTCTGGTCCTTTGATCCTTCATTTTCTCGGTTTCCATTAAAAACTCAAGTTAATGTCTAACAATTATAGATTGCCGCCACGAGCAAATAAAAGTACAACTACAATTGGACCGGCGCCTAAAATAAGAAATAATGATACAAGTTGTGCTACAAGTTCAAGATTCATGGTAATAATTGAAGAGTGGTTTGCTAAGAACTTCGTGCCCCCAACGGGTGATTGGTTTCCCACCAAAGGGAAAAGGAAAGCCAGGCCTGAGATGGAGAAACTTAGTGTTTTAATAATTGCTTTTTTTTTCAAAGTTCTAGAAACTCCTCAGGAATAACTTCTATAAAAGTTTTTAGTTTCTATTAAGGGCCAAAAGGCCAGAATGAAGTTTCAAGAAACCAAAGGGCCGAAGGCCTCCCCCCGAAGGGGGGAGGACCGAAGGACCAAAGGGTCTCAAGGGGCTGATCTTTTTTTATGACCGGAACGGTCAAAGTGCTCAACCCCTTTCGGACCAAAGGTCTGAAGGGGTCCCCAGCTATCGCTGGCTTGAGCTTGATATTTGACCTGAAAGGACCGGAGGGCCAAAGGCCTGAAGGGGCCCCCCAGCTCTGGTGTGCTTCAGCTTTATTTCTGACCTGAAAGGACAGTAGGTCTGGTGTGATTGAGCTTAATATATGACCTCAAAGGTCAAAGCGCTCAATCACACCAGGTCAAATGGCTGAAGCACACCAGGGCAAAACGCTCAGCACTCCAAGAAGCATCAATGGAACAAAGTTATAGGGTGCAAGTTTTTGATTAATAATCTGAAAGCTTCAATCAAACAACTTTGTCCACAACTTTTTCCAAATAAATTTAGGGGTCTTGAAATATATCGAATATTTTAAAAACTATTAAAACAGCAAATTTTAAACAGAATTTCATTTTATCGAATGATTATTTGTCAGTACTTTTTTTCATTTGATAGTTTTTATAATTAATATATTTTTACAAGCCAGCCACTCATTATTTTTAGTATCTTAAACACACTTTGAAGTAATAAACAATGATTTTTTGTTTATTACTTCAAAGTGTGAAATCATGATTAAAAATGCATTAAGATCAGTATTTTTAAATTAAAAACAATGAACCAAATTTTTGGAAAACTTTGTTGAAAAAGAAAAGCGCAGTGATTTCAAAATTATTGCAAACCTCTGAGTTATTTTTATTATACCGCAAGGAGTGATTTAGCGATTAAGTCATAACCAAAAAATACTAGGATTTAGACCTTTCACTTTAGGAATAAAGCTCTTAAAGTTTGCAATATTTTGATCGATCAATAGCTAAAGGAAGAAAGCTCAGAGAGAAACGGTTCAAAGGAGCAAAGGCCAGCAAACTCGGTCCTCCCAGTCCGACCTTGTGTGCTCGAGAGCTTTGATCTTTCAGAAAGCTCAAGCACACTAGACCTCAAAGGGGTGAGCGCTTTGACCTGGTGTGCTTCAGCCATTTGACTCAGGTCATATAAATAGAGCTCCACCCTTTGAGACCTGTGGTCCTTCGGTCCTACCGATCCTTTAGTACTAATAATCGGAAAAAAGAAAAGGTTGAAGAAAAGCTGCCTAAAACAGCAAAATTTTGGTATTTTACTGATAACTTTGGATTTTAAGAATTAAGAAAGTAGCATTCTAGGCGGAAGCAAATTTATTTTCACTCAAGCAAAAAAGCTAAAACTTGAATACAAAAATAAAAAGTGTTTTCTAAGAAAACACTGAAGTAACAACTTGAAGAACAGGCTTAATTTTTAAGTATATATAGATCCAGAAACATAACAAGGCAGCTTTATTAGCGGGTAACGCGATTCGAACGCGCGACCTAATCCTTGGCAAGGACTCGCTCTACCACTGAGCTATACCCGCTTTAAGCTTTCTAATGATTATACCATAGTTTGCAAAAGAAACTTTTCATTGGTTCTTAACCAGAGAATTTATGATATCTTATCTGTATCCGGGCCAGGAGGGATTCGAACCCCCGACTCCATCGTCCGTAGCGATGTGCTCTAGTCCACTGAGCTACAAGCCCTTGCACTTATGATATAATAAAAAAATAGAAGGGGTATACACAAAAAATTAAGGAAGTAAGGGCCAAAGGCCTCAAGGACCACAAGACCGAAGGTCCTTTGGTCCTTGAGACCTCTGGTCCTGTGGTCCTTGAGGGGCCGAAGTTTTTTCCGAACGATTTCGTCTTTGTCTTAAAAAGATCAAAAGTAAGCCCTACTGGTTTTGGTCTTGGCTCGCTCAGAAAGAAAAACGATCTTGAAATTGAGAGCTCTTTATTTTTATAAGATAAGCGACAAAAGTATAAAGGGGGAAGCAAGCCCCCTCAAAAAAAAACGCAATACTAAACATAAAGAATACCTCTCTTTAAGCTTTGTCCATGTGAATCAAAAAAAGCAATCAAAGTTTTAAGAACTATTCACTTGAGTTTAGTAGGCTATAAAAAAATACATTTTTATTAACAACAAATTTTAGAGTGTTTATAAAATGTTATAAAAAACTGAAAGTAAGTCAAATATTCGTTTTTATAAGGATGAGAATTATTCTGAAAAAAAGAAATGAAAGTTTCTTTTTATAAACTAAATCAGAAAAAAACCAAAGGACCATAAGGGCCAAAGGCCTCCCCCCTTCGGGGGGAGGACCAAAGGACCGGAGGTCTTCCCCCGAAGGGGGAAGACCTCAAGGGGGTGAGCGCTTTGACCTTTCAGGTCATACATAAAGCTCACCCCCTTGAGACCTCTGGTCCTTTGGTCCTTGAGGCCTTTGGCCCTTAGAAATCTTCCCCTTTTTAGGGGGCTATTATTCTCTCTTTTATTGGGCCGGAGGCCAAAATTTAATATGGGTTTACCATGGTATCGTGTTCATAACGTTGTTTTAAATGACCCAGGTCGTTTAATTGCGGTTCACTTAATGCACACAGCTCTTGTATCAGGTTGGGCTGGTTCAATGGCTTTATACGAATTAGCTGTTTTTGATCCTAGTGATCCTGTTCTAAACCCAATGTGGAGACAAGGTATGTTTGTTCTTCCATTCATGACTCGTTTAGGTGTAACAGGTTCATGGGGTGGCTGGAGTATTACTGGTGAAACAATTGGTAATCCTGGAATTTGGAGCTATGAAGGTGTAGCAGCATCACACATTATTCTTTCAGGTCTATTATTCTTAGCTGCTGTTTGGCACTGGACATTCTGGGACTTAGAATTATTCCGTGATCCAAGAACTGGTGATCCAGCACTTGATTTACCAAAAATTTTTGGTATTCACTTATTCTTATCAGGACTTCTTTGTTTCGGTTTTGGTGCTTTCCACGTAACAGGATTCTTTGGTCCTGGTATTTGGGTATCTGATCCGTACGGTATTACTGGAAGTGTTCAACCAGTTGCACCAGCTTGGGGTCCAGAAGGGTTCGACCCTTACAACCCAGGTGGTATTGCAAGTCACCACGTAGCTGCTGGTATTTTAGGTATTTTAGCTGGTTTATTCCACTTAACAGTACGTCCACCACAAAGACTTTACAAAGGTCTTCGTATGGGTAACATTGAAACAGTTTTATCTTCTTCAATTGCTGCTGTATTCTGGGCTGCTTTTGTAGTTTCTGGAACAATGTGGTATGGCTCAGCTGCAACTCCAATTGAGCTTTTCGGGCCAACAAGATACCAATGGGACCAAGGTTTCTTCCAAGCAGAAATTGACAAACGTGTACAAAAATCTCTTTCAGAAGGAAAGAATCTTTCAACTGCATGGGCTTCAATTCCTGAAAAATTAGCTTTCTACGATTACATTGGAAACAACCCAGCAAAAGGTGGTCTATTCCGTTCAGGTCCTATGGATAACGGTGACGGTATTGCTGCTGGTTGGTTAGGACATGCTGTATTTACAGATAAAGACGGCCGTGAATTAACAACACGCCGTATGCCAACATTCTTCGAAACATTCCCAGTAATTTTAGTTGACCAAGATGGTATTGTTCGTGCTGACGTTCCATTCCGTCGTGCAGAATCTAAATACTCAATTGAACAAGTAGGCGTAAGTGTTACTTTCTACGGCGGTGAACTTGATGGCATTACATTTAATGACCCAGCAACTGTTAAGAAATATGCACGTCGTGCACAACTTGGTGAAATTTTTGAATTTGATAGAGCAACATTACAATCAGATGGTGTTTTCCGTAGTAGCCCACGTGGTTGGTTTACTTTCGGTCACCTATGCTTCGCTCTATTATTCTTCTTTGGTCACATTTGGCACGGTGCTCGTACTATTTTCCGTGATGTATTTGCTGGTATCGACCCAGACCTTGATGAACAAGTTGAATTCGGAGCTTTCCAGAAACTTGGTGACGTAACAACTCGTCGTCAAGCTGTTTAATTTATCTTTACTGATTGGTTAGGGCCAAAGGCCTCAAGAGGGTGAGCGTTTATGACCTGAAAGGTCAAAGTGCTCACCCTCTTCCCCCGAATGGGGGAAGAGCTGGGGTCCCCTTCAGACCTTCGGTCCTCCCCCCTTCGGGGGGAGGCCTTCGGTCCTGTGGTCCTTGAGGGAACAAGAGTACGACACTAAGATCAAAAAAGTTCACAATCTGAAAACATTACACAAATCAATTGTTTAGATTTTTTTCGCTTAGTGTTCAAGGATGCAATTCTTGCCGTTCAATTGTCCCGCCCCCCCTAAGACTCCCCTCTTTCAGGGGATATATTAAGGGGGGAGACCGCTCTGGTCTTTGTGTTTTTTTTGGTGGGGGTACCCCCCTTTTGACTAAAAATTCAAAAATCTAACCCCAAACTTCAGACCTTCGTTTTTCATTCAATCAAAGAAAAGTTTTTTCTTCAGTTTGTTGAAACTTTCGGTCTATCAGTACTAACTTAGAAGAGGTCAGAAAAAAAAAGAAAATAGAAATAGAAACTCGAAAAAGTAAATATAAAGTTTTCTTTAAGAATTGGATTTTATCCAAAAATAGATTTTCACTCTCTTTTGTTAGAACAATTAATGAAAGATTTAAGAACTAGAAGCTATATTTAGAGATAAATCAAAATTCTTTATCTCTAATAAGCAGGCACTGAATCATTCTGGGCGGTTTTATCCGCAAAGAAGTTGGCTCTAGTCCTTGATGAATTCAAAACAATTCATGGAGTAACTATGGAAGCTTTAGTATACACTTTCCTTCTTGTTGGAACATTAGGTATTATTTTCTTCTCAATTTTCTTTAGAGAACCACCTCGTATTAAAGATTAATTTTAAAATTTTAAATTAATTCAAAGTTAAAAGATCTGAAGACCAAAGCTCTCCCTCTTCGGGGGAGGAACGGAGTTCTTCCCACGCGACCCTAGAGGCCTTTGGCCCTCTCTTTACATAGCATTGTGAGGGCCAAAGGCCTGAAGGGGGTGAGCTTTATTTCGACCTGAAAGGACCGGGAGGTCTGGTGTGCTTCAGCTTTAAATATGACCTGAAAGGTCAAAGCGCTGAAGCACACCAGGTCAAAGTGCTCACCCCCTTGCGGTCTAATCGGTTTCTTTTCCTTTGGCATTCTGAGTACTTCGGTTAATGTTCTAAAACTAAACCCTGATTTTTGTAATTTAATTATGGAAACACCAGCTTTTATTTATGCCATTTTTTTATGGTTTCTACTAATTAGCGTAACTGGTTATTCAATTTATGTTGGGTTTGGTCCTCCTTCAAAAGAACTAAAAGATCCTTTTGAAGATCATGAAGACTAAAATAAAAATACCAATGTAAATAATTTGTTTATAGAAAAAAACGCCGGAGTTTTTTGCTCCGGCGAACATTTGAAAATATCCAAAAGTTTTCCATTCTCTGAAAAAGGAAAAAAAACAAATAAAAAATTTGTCAACCTTCCCACACAAGCCTCACAACGAGAGGAAAGAGAGGGCCAAAGGCCTCCCCCCTTCGGGGGGAGCGTCGCGTGAGAAGAACTCCGTTCCTCCCCCGAAGGGGGAGAGCTGGGGGGCCCTTCAGACCTTCGGTCCTCAAGGGGGTGAGCGCTTCGACCTTTCAGGTCATAAATAAAGCTCAACCCATTGAGACCTCCGGTTGTTCGCTTTTTTCAGATTTTGAAAAAAACTTTAAAAATAAGAAAATATACGAAACTTATGAGTCAAAACGAACGTCCAGTATTTCCATTTACTGCAATTGTTGGACAAGAAGAAATGAAATTAGCTTTAATTTTAAATGTTATTGATCCCAAAATTGGTGGAGTTATGGTTATGGGAGATCGTGGAACTGGAAAATCTACGACAGTAAGAGCACTCGCTGATATTCTTCCGGAAATTGAAATCGTTGCAAATGATCCATTTAATTCGGACCCAAATGATCCTGAAGCAATGAGCGATGCTGTACGTGACATGATTCGTCAGAATAAACCATTTGAAATCACAAAAACAAAAATTACGATGGTTGACCTTCCATTAGGAGCAACTGAAGATCGTGTTTGTGGGACAATTGATATTGAAAAAGCTTTAACAGAAGGTGTAAAAGCTTTTGAACCCGGTTTATTAGCAAAAGCGAATCGTGGTATTTTATACGTAGATGAAGTAAACTTGCTTGATGATCACTTAGTAGATGTTTTATTAGACTCAGCAGCTTCAGGATGGAATACTGTAGAGCGTGAAGGTGTTTCAATTCGTCACCCAGCACGTTTTATTCTTGTTGGCTCTGGAAACCCAGAAGAAGGAGAACTTAGACCACAACTTTTAGACCGTTTTGGCATGCACGCACAAATCGGAACAATTAAAGAACCTGAACTAAGAGTAAAAATCGTAGAACAAAGAACAAGTTTTGATCAAAATGCTCAAGCTTTCCAATTAGAATTCCAAAATTCACAAAAAGAACTCCGTGAGAGAATTATTCAAGCTCGTGCATTATTACCAAAAATTCAACTAAGTTATGAATTACGAGTAAATATCTCAAAAATGTGTTCAGAATTAAACGTAGATGGTTTAAGAGGCGATATTGTAACAAACAGAGCGTCAAAAGCTTTAGCTGCTTTTGAAGGACGTCAAAATGTAACACCTAAAGACATCTATACAGTGGCCGCTCTTTGTTTACGCCACCGTTTAAGAAAAGATCCTTTAGAATCAATTGATACAGGAACAAAAGTTCAAGACGCATTTACAAGAGTATTTGGTGAAGTATAATTGCCTACTGGAACAAGAGAGCAAAAATGAAATTCATACACTGACCAAAGGACCGGAGGTCTCAAGAGGGTGAGCGTTTTGACCTGATGTGATTGAGCGTTTTGACCTGGTGTGATTGAGCGCTTTGACCTTTGAGGTCATATATTAAGCTCAATCACACCAGAGCTGGGGGGCCCCTTCAGGCCTTCGGCCCTCAAGGACCAAAGGACCGAAGGTCTGAAGGGGCCCCCCAGCTCTTCCCCCTTCGGGGGAAGGGGGTGAGCGCTTTGACCTGGTGTGCTTCAGCGATTTGACCTTTCAGGTCATAAATAAAGCTGAAGCACACCAGACCTCCCGGTCCTTTCAGGTCATAAATAAAGCTCACCCCCTTCCCCCGAAGGGGGAAGACCTCCCCCCGAATGGGGGGAGACCTTCGGTCCTCAAGGGGGTGAGCGCTTTGACCTTTCAGGTCATAAATAAAGCTCACCCCCTTGAGACCTCTGGTCCTTTGGTCCTTGAGACCTCTGGTCCTTTGGTCCTCATCAAAAAAGGGTCCTGTGGTATTGTGGTTTCCCTCTGTTGGATTCTGAATAGGGGCAACTGCAAGTTTTCAGCTTGCGATTCTAAAAAACAAAGTTTGCACTCAACAATGAAATTATTAACCTAAAAGAAAAAACTTTAGCGACTATAGATCAAGGGGAAAGCACCCCTGTCATACTTGCGTTCTTAAAAAAAATACGATACTATTAAAATAGATTGGTCGCTGTGGTGAAATGGTAGACACTCGACACTTAAAATGTCGTGGACTTGTCCGTGTCGGTTCGAGTCCGACCAGCGGCATATATGCTTTCTTTAAGAAAATTTGAAAAAGCGACAAAAGGGAAATTTCTCTATCTACACATATGTAGATAGAGAAATAATAAATAGAAAGTAAAGACTTAAAAAGAAAAATAACCCTTGGTATTTTACCTGAACTTTTGGGGGGGAAAGAAATTGACTCATAGTCATCCCACTGGGCGAAAAATTTGTTTCTTCGATGCTTTAGTTATCCCCCAAGAGGAAGAAGGTCGAGGGGAAAGAAAATCATTGACCTTTGTTGCTTCCGAAAACCCTCTCATTTTTGGTCACTTCACAATTGGAATTGGGAGATTGTTTACACAATTTTAAAATATAAGTCTGAGTAAAAGACATCGAAGATAAGTTGTCTTTAAACTATCTTCGACTTAGTGTAAAATACAAAATAGAAAATAAACGAATAAAATCCATTGACCAACTGCGAAAACGTTCTTTCAAAATAAAAAACTTCTCTTTTTTTCTATCTACAAAAGATGTAGTTTAGTACTAAAAGACCATAATTTTTTTATTCCCATTGTTAGAACAGTGTTAAAATAAATAATTCTTTTCTATGAGTAAAGTTTATAATTGGTTTAATGAGCGTTTAGAAATTCAAGCAATTGCTGATGATATCGGGTCTAAATACGTTCCGCCGCACGTAAACATCTTTTACTGTTTTGGTGGTATTGTATTAACATGTTTCTTAGTTCAAGTAGCAAGTGGCTTCGCTATGACATTCTACTACCGTCCAACAGTAACAGAAGCGTTCCGTTCTGTTGAATACATTATGACGGATGTAAACTTTGGTTGGTTAATTCGTTCAGTACATCGTTGGAGTGCTTCAATGATGGTTATGATGATGATCCTTCACGTTTTCCGTGTATACTTAACGGGTGGCTTCAAAAAACCACGTGAATTAACTTGGGTAACTGGTGTTCTTCTTGCATCAATTACTGTTTCTTTTGGTGTTACAGGTTATTCTTTACCTTGGGACCAAGTTGGATACTGGGCGGTAAAAATTGTAACTGGTGTTCCTGATGCTATCCCTGGCGTAGGTTCATTTGTAGTTGAATTATTACGTGGTGGCGTAGGTGTAGGTCAAGCAACATTAACTCGTTTCTACAGTTTACACACATTCGTACTTCCACTTCTTGCCGCAACATTCATGCTTATGCACTTCTTAATGATTCGTAAGCAAGGTATTTCAGGCCCATTATAAAAAGCTTTAAATCAAAGTATTTATAGGACAAAAAAAGCCGAAGAACCAAAGAACAGAAGGACCAACGGGCGGAAGCACACAAGGGCAAAAGCAAACGAGCAGTCGAAGTCAAAGCGCTGAAGCACACCAGGTCAAAGTGCTCACCCCCTTCCCCCGAATGGGGGAAGAGCTGGGGGGCCCCTTCAGACCTTCGGTCCTTTGGTCCTTCAGGGCCAAAGGCCTCCCCCCTTCGGGGGGAGGGTCTCGGGGGAAGAAATTTCAAAGATATTTTTTGGGGTACCCCCCCTTTTCATTTCAATTTAATAATATGTCAGTTACAAAAAAACCAGATTTATCTGATCCAGTACTAAGAGCAAAATTAGCAAAAGGTATGGGTCACAATTACTACGGGGAACCAGCTTGGCCGAATGATTTACTTTACATGTTCCCAGTTGTAATTTTTGGTACTGTTGCAAGTTGTGTTGGTCTTGGTGTGTTATCTCCTACACAATTAGGTGAACCAGCAAACCCATTTGCAACTCCAATCGAAATTCTTCCAGAATGGTATTTCTTCTCAACATTCAATCTCCTTCGTACAATTCCTAATAAACTATTAGGTGTATTATCGATGGCGGCTGTTCCTGTGGGTTTATTAACGGTTCCATTTATTGAAAATATCAATAAATTCCAAAACCCATTCCGTCGTCCAGTTGCAACTGCTGTTTTCTTATTTGGAACTTTTGCAGCCGTTTGGTTAGGGATTGGTGCTGCTATGCCAATTGACAAAGCCTTAACACTTGGTTTCTTTTAAACTAAATTAAAAAATATCTCTCCCCGAGCCTTTCTTAAGAAAGGCTCGGGGAGAGATATTTTAGATCTCTTTTAGAGTTTAGTACACAGTATCTATATTTATATATACGGTAAATACCAAGTTTTTTATACTTTTTCTAGATGCGTTCAAGTAATCTATTATAAAACAAGCTTTATCAAACTAAAGAAAAACTATAAAAAGAATATTTTGATAGTGAAGATGATAGCTTATTTGAGTACTTTACAAAATAACAAATTAAAGTTTTTCATTTAAATCTTTTGTACTTGAGCCCTTTGACCTTCGGTCCTCTGGTCCTTCCCACGCGACCCTCAAGGGGAACCCCTTGAGGCCTGTGGCCCTCCCCCCATTTGCGGGGAGGCCTTTGGCCCTCGAGGGGAACCCTTCGAGGCCTTTGGCCCTCCCCCCAATTGGGGGGAGGCCTTTGGCCCTTTAACAAATAATTTAATGAAAATTAAAAATAAATAAAGTGATCTTTTCTAAGACTTAAAGACAAAATTTGTGCAAAACTAAAGAAAAAGAATCAAAGCTTTAGTTCTTCTTTCCAGTCCACCTGGCATGTCTTTTTGGAACTTTATTCTTTTTCTGAGTCAGAATATGATCCTTCCTATCTTTACAGAAAAATCAACTCGAATTCTTGAAAATAACCAATATACGTTTGATGTTGACCCAAATATGTCAAAACAAGAAATTCGACAATTTGTAGAAAAAAATTTTGAAGTCAAAGTTCTTTCAATTAATACACACCGTCCACCAAGAAAAGCTCGCCGTGTTGGACAATTTGCTGGTTTTAGAGCACAAGTAAAAAGAGTAATTTTAACTCTTAAAGCCGGTGATTCTATCGCATTCTTTGAATAATTTGAAATACAAAGAATGCTTTTAAGTCATAGCAATTTCTCTTTAAGTTGCAAGCTTTTTTGATTTTCATGCGAATTATCAAAAAGGATGTGAACAATTAAGCACAAAGCTATGCATCAATATTCCTCTCCTGAAGGAAGAGAACTTAGGGTCTCGGTCGCTTGACCCTTTTGACCTTTGGTTAAAGTTTAAGCCACTGAGGGCCAAAGGCCTCCCCCCTTCGGGGGGAGGGACCGGAGAGCCAAAGGCCTGAAGGGGACCCCCCAGCTCTCCCCCCATTCGGGGGGAGGTCTTTTACCTTGGGTGGCGGCCTTCGATCCTTTGGCCCCTGGGTCTTTTGGTCCTTCTCACGCGACCCTCGAAGGGTTCCCCTCGAGGGTCGCGTGGGAAGAACTCCGTTCCTTCGGTCCTTTATGGCTAAAAAAAAGCTTTTCATTGGCTTTAATTCGCTTAGCCTATAGAATTCTATCTATATAATATGAGTATTAGATCATATAAAGCCTATACACCAGGCACAAGAAATCGATCAGTTTCGGATTTTAATGAACTAACAGGAGCACTTCCACAAAAAAAATTAACACGTTTTGCACATAGTTCGACAGGTCGTAATAATCGAGGCATTATTACAAGTCGTCATCGTGGGGGTGGTCATAAAAGAAAATATCGTGACATTGATTTTAAAAGAAATAAATACGATATCCCAGGAATTGTTAAAACGGTTGAATATGATCCAAACAGAAATGCTAATATTTCATTAATTTGTTATCAAGACGGCGAAAAACGTTATATTCTTCATTCAGCGGGTTTAAAAATTGGAACAGAAATCCTTTCAAGTCCTCAAGCTCCAAGTACCTTAGGAAACTCTTTACCATTAATGAATATGCCTTTAGGCGTTGAAATTCATAATGTGGAAATTCATCCTGGAAAAGGTGGTCAACTTGTACGTGCAGCAGGTACAGTTGCACAAATTGTTGCTAAAGAAGGTCCTTTTGTAACTCTACGTTTACCATCTGGTGAAGTAAGACTCTTTTTTAAAGAGTGTTGGGCGACTGTTGGGCAAGTTGGAAACATTGAACATATGAATATTCGTATCGGAAAAGCAGGCCGAAACCGATGGCTTGGCAAACGACCTCATGTTCGTGGTTCAGTAATGAACCCAGTTGATCACCCACACGGGGGGGGTGAAGGACGCTGTCCAATTGGTCATCCACGTCCATTATCACCTTGGGGTAAACCAGCACTAGGGAAAAAGACTCGTTCAGCTAAAAAATATAGTAATGCATTTAGAGTCATTTAATTCTTTTATTTCGAAGGGAAAAGACAAGCTTTCTAAATTGTGTGCTTGAGCTGAAGGGCCCGTCAAAGCTGGGGAGCCCCTTCAGAGCCGTGGTCCTACTCGGTTCCTCCCCCGAAGGGGAGAGAGAACTAGAGGCCCCTTCAGCCCTCAAGGACCACAGGGCCGAAGGCCTGAAGGGGACCCCCCAGGGCCGAAGGCCTCCCCCCGAAGGGGGGAGGACCGAAGGTCTGAAGGGGCCCCCCAGCTCTTCCCCCTTTGGGGGAAAGGGTGGAGCGCTTTGGGCTTTCAGGTCATATATATAGCTCCACCCCTTGAGACCTCGTCTCCTTGGTCTTTTGGTTCTCAAAGAATTCTAAGACTCTATTAATATGTGTTTCCTGGTTCACAATCAAAGAATTATGAACCTTTCAAGATGGAGAATTTTCGCTATGCCAAATACACGTCCTCCTTTTATTGCAAATCATTTATTTAAAAAAATTGTTGAATTGAATAATAAAAGTGAAAAAAAAGTTATTCAAACTTGGTCCAGAGGTTCAACAATTGTTCCAATGATGATTGGTCATACAATTGCAGTTCATAATGGAAAAGAACATATTCCTGTTTTTATTACTGACCAAATGGTTGGTCATAAACTTGGTGAATTTTCACCAACACGAACATTTCGTGGACACATTAAAACAGATAAAAAAGGAAAACGTTAATAAAACATTTTTAATACTTCGATCATAGGCATTGAGTTTTGAATGAATAAGATTTTTCAGCTTTAAAGAGAACTTCTTTGTTCAACTTATGACTTTTAAGTGAACTCAATGCTATGGCAAAGTACTTTTGATTACCTCAAGGACCAAAGGACCAGAGGTCTCAAGGACCAAAGGACCAGAGGTCTCAAGGACCAAAGGTCTTCCCCCTTCGGGGGAAGGGGGTGAGCACTTTGACCTGGTGTGCTTGAGCTTTATTTATGACCTGGTGTGCTTGAGCGCTTTGACCTTTCAGGTCAGATTTCAAGCTCAAGCACACCAGACCTCCGGTCCTCAAAGGTCAAAGGGCCCAATCATATCACCAGGTCAAAGCGATCAATCATATCACCAGGTCAAAACCTTCTATATTATTTTTACATAAAAACTAAAAATATGTGAAAAATTTCCATCCTAAGAGCGGGGGGTTACTTCCCCCCCTTCCCCAAAAGGGGAGAAAACTTCTTTCTTCCTGTAAAGGGGAAAGCTGGGGGGTCCCCTTCAGGCCGAAGGCCTGAAGGGGACCCCCCAGGACCGAAGGTCTGAAGGGGCCCCCCATCTCTTCCCCCATTCGGGGGAAGGGGGTGAGCGCTTTGACCTTTCAAGTCAGATATTAAGCTCAAGGAGCCGAGAACTTTTTAGGTTCAAGGTCTTAGGAGGGAAATATTTAAAACGAAACAAAAACTATCAATCATTTTCTAAAAAATAAAAACAATAGATTTAAAGGCAAAAATATACGAGCTTTAAAAGCTTGAATACTCGAGAACTATTAACAGTTTTAAAAAAGTAAATGAATGATTCTTTGTTACTATCTTTTCTTTTGAGGATAAAAAATGGGTCAAAAAATTCACCCCTTAGGGTTAAGAATCGGTATTTTTCAAAAACATAAATCTGAATGGTTTGCACCAGTGGGTTCATCAAATTCAAACCAATCAATTCCTAATTATGCTGCTTTTATTGAGCAGGATAAAGGTGTAAGAGATTTTTTTAGTTCAGAACTTCGCGATGCTGGACTTTCTAAAATTCTGATTTCTCGACGAACAAATCGTTTATTTGTTGAATTACATGTTGCTCAACCAAAACTTGTTCTTGGAGAAAACGGAAACAACTTAAAACAGTTAACCGAAAAATTTCAAAAGAACATTCAAAAACTGTTAAGTCGCCATAATAATCCTTCTATGAGCGCACCTGCTTTATCTATTCAAGTGGTTCAAATCCCACAAGAAGAAATTGCAACAGATGCCACTTTATTAGGACAAAAAATTGCGGAACAGTTAGAAAAACGTGTAGCATTCCGTCGTGTTATGAAACAAAGTATTCAACAAGCGCGAGCTGCTGGTGCAGAAGGAATCAAAATTCAAATTGCTGGTCGTTTAAATGGAGCAGAAATTGCTCGAACAGAATGGGCGCGTGAAGGAAGAGTACCTCTTCAAACATTAAAAGCAAATATTGATTATTGTTACGAGACTGCTCAAACAATTTATGGAATTTTAGGGATTAAAATTTGGATTTTCAAAGGAACAAATACGAGTCGTGTTTAAAAAGACTAAAGTTAACATTCTTAAAAAATGTAATCAATATTAGAACCGCAGATTTTATATCTGCATTTATGGCTAGAGAGAATCTGGTGTTCAATAGAACACCGAACCAAAGATTAGGTATGTTGAAAAGAAAGCACTCTTTTGGAGTCAAACTTCGTTCCTCCCCCGAAGGGGGAGAGCTGGGGGGGGCCCTTCAGGGTTGCGTGGGAAGACATCTCTTTTCTTTTTACCTTGGGTGCTAGGATTTAAACTTTTTAGCTTATTCATAAAGCTCGAAACTTTAATCCTTTGATCCTATAACTTTAGTTTAGCCAAATCAACTTTTCACTTGAATAAAGAGTATGTTAAGTCCAAAACGAACAAAATATAGAAAACACCATCGTGGTCGTATGAAAGGTCAAGCTTCTCGTGGAAATAAAATAGCATATGGAACTTTTGCATTACAAGCTCTTGAACCAGGTTGGTTAACATCCCGACAAATTGAAGCTGGTCGTCGTACAATTACAAGATATGCGAAAAGAGGTGGTAAACTTTGGATTCGCGTTTTCCCAGATAAGCCAATTACTATGAGACCTGCTGAAACCAGAATGGGTTCAGGCAAAGGTTCACCAGAATATTGGGTAGCAGTAATCAAACCAGGCCGAATCCTCTATGAAATGAACGGCGTTCCATTAACTTTAGCAAAAGAAGCTATGCGAAATGCTTCATATAAAATGCCTGTAAAAACAACTTTTTTAACAACAATTACTGAAAACTAATCAAAACATTTGTTAAAACAGGAATGTTCTAAAAGCACGGCAAGGGGGGTTAGCCCCAAAAAATCTTACAAAACCAAAGGGCCGAAGGCCTGAAGGGGCCTGCCCAGCTCTCTCCTTCGGGGGAGGAAGAGAGTTCTTCCCATGCGACCGTCTCTTTCCTCGCGTTGGAGGGCCAAAGGCCTCGAAGGGTTCCCCTCGAGGGCCAAAGGCCTCCCCGCAAATGGGGGGAGGGCCAAAGGCCTCGAAGGGTTCCCCTCGAGGGTTGCGTGGGAAGGACCACACCAGCTCTCAAGGGGGCCCCAAGCTCTTGGGGGTTTGAACTTTATATCTGACTTGAAAAGTCAAAACGCTCCAAAGCCTTAGGAATAAAGTTCGACCTCTTTTAGGGGGCAAAGTTCTTGTCTTTTGACGTTTTCGGGGATTTTTGAAGAAGGAGCAGAAATTAGAGAGTAAAGCTCAAACAATCGACCTTAAAGCCAAGTTTTTTTTAGCAACCTTATGATTCAACCACAAACTTATCTTCATGTAGCCGATAATACTGGGGCTCAAACTATTATGTGTATTCGTGTTCTCGGAAGTCAAAGAGAATATGCCAGTGTTGGGGATGTTATTATTGGAGTTGTTAAATCCGCTCTCCCTAATATGACTTTAAAAAAGTCAGATGTTGTACGCGCAGTTGTTGTAAGAACTGCACACGGTGTTCGCCGTTCAAACGGAATGACCTTACGCTTTGATGAAAATGCTGCTGTTGTAATTAATCAAGAAGGAAATCCTCGTGGAACTCGTGTTTTTGGACCGATCGCAAGAGAATTACGTGAAAAAAATTTTTCCAAAATTGTGTCTCTAGCCCCTGAAGTTCTTTAATTAAATAAATATGGCACAAAGGTTAAAAACATATTACGCATCAATTGTTCAAAATCCAGAATCGTTTGGGTATTCTAAAAAAGGAACTTTTGAAGTTCCAAAAATTGAAAAAATTGTTATTAATTCTGGAATTGGAGAAGCTTCCTCAAATATTGAACTTGCTTCGCAAGAATTTACACTTCTAAGTGGACAAAAAACGGTTGTTACCAAAGCAAGAAAATCAATTGCAAGTTTTAAAATTCGTGAAAACATGCCTGTAGGTATTTGTGTAACACTACGCGGTGACAGAATGTATGCTTTTTTAGATCGATTAATTCAACTTGCTTTACCACGTATTCGAGATTTTCAAGGTTTAAGCCAACAAAGTTTTGATGGTCATGGAAACTATACCTTAGGTTTAAAAGAACAATTAATGTTCCCAGAAATTGATTACGACAAAATCGAAAAATCTCGAGGGATGGATATTTCAATCGTTACTTCAGCCAAAAATGATCAAGATGCTTTTTTGCTCTTAAAAGCATTAGGAATGCCATTTAAAGCTGCTTAAAATTAACTTCTTTTATTTCTTTAAAATTAAAATTTCTTTTACTGTAATTACAAGTTGAAATATTAAATTTGTTCTTTTGCCGTTTTCGGAGGAAAGAAGTTCTCCCTTTTGCAACTCATCGGCTTGAATGTTTTTGTAAAGAGAATAGAAATGAAGTTTACTTTGTTGCTCTTTCTAAGCAAACTGTATACCCTTCTCTCTGGAGGACCAAAGGGCCAAAGGCCTCCCCCTTCGGGGGAGGAACGGAGTTCTTCCCACGCGATCCTCCCCCCATTTGCGGGGAGGCCTTCGGCCCTCAAGGGGAAACCCAGCTCGTCCCCCTTCCACTTTGACCTGGTGTGCTTCAGCGCTTTGACCTGGTGTGCTTCAGAGCTTTGACCTTTCAGGCCATAAATAAAAGCTCACCCCTTTGAGACCTTTGGTCCTACGGTCCTTTCAAGTAATAAATAAAGCTCAAGCACACCAGGTCAAAGCGCGCAAATGAACAAGGTCCTCAAAAGTAAAAACTATCCAGAGGAAACAAGTTTATAAAAACTTAAAGAAAAAAACGAAGCACAGGGGGGAAATTAAAACGAAAGCTCCAACGATCAAATAATCTAAAAAACAAAAAATATAAAACTGATATTACTTTAAAAATCTAGAAATAAATATATTACTGGTTAACAATTCATATGGTGAATTACGCTGTAAGCGATATGCTTACTCGAATCCGAAACGGAATTCGAGTTAAAAAAACAAAAGTTTCTGTTATTTCAACAAATTTAACAAGAAGTATTGCTGAAATTTTAAAACGTGAAGGTTTTATTGAAAATTTCGCTACAACTCAAATGACAAAACCTTCCGTTGGAAATTTAGCAACTACCGGAAATAAAAACTCTACTTTAGATATTTATCTAAAATGGTCTCAAAAAGACGGCTTAGGAAAAGCACAAAAAAATGTCTTAACAAACCTAAAGTGTATTAGTCGTCCAGGTGTTCGCATTTATGCAAATGCCAATAATATTCCCCAAGTTCTTGGTGGATTAGGCATCACAATTCTATCTACTTCAAAAGGCATCTTAACTGATTATGAAGCAAGAAATCAAAAAGTTGGTGGAGAAGTTCTATGTATGCTTTGGTAAAACCTATTTAACTAGCCAATTGCTGAACAACCTTACACTCAAGGGGTTTGAGCGGTTTGACCTGGTGTGCTTAAGCGCTTGGACCTGGTGTGATTGAGCGGACCTTTTAGGTCATATATTAAGCTCAATCACACCAGAGCTGGGGGGCCCCTTCAGGCCTTCGGCCCTCAAAGGGGTGAGCGCTTTGACCTTTCAGGTCATAAATAAAAGCTCACCCCTTTGAGACCTTTGGTCCTACGGTCCTTTCAGGACATAAATAAAGCTCAAGCCACCGAGAGCTGGGGGGCCCCTTGAGGCCTTTGGCCCTCCGGTCCTTTGGTCCTGTATTGAGAGAAGAAAATAAAGTCCTCATCAAACCAAAAATAGGTTTTCTTAAATGTTTTTTTTGGATTGGGTCCTCGTCTTTCAGTTAATTAGGAAAGTCAAAGAAACAAAGTTGTTCCCTTGTGATCTTTGTGTGCTTGAGCTCTTTGACCTTTCAGGTCATAAATAAAGCTCAATCACACCACAGCTGGGGGGCACCTTCAGACCTTTGGTCCTCCCCCCTTCGGGGGGAGGCCTTTGGCCCTAGGGTCCTTTCAGGTCCTTACAAAGCTTGAAGAGATAGAGGGCCAAAGGCCTGAAGGGGAGCTCTGGGGGAAGCATTATGGGATCAACCTTAAAAAGAAAACGAAGATAAAAGATCGACTTTATCAGGAGGAGAAAAAACTACTTTATCACTAAATATTTCAAAACTCCCCTCTTTTACAGTTCAGAACAGTTCTACAGAACTTCTTCTCCAAAAAGCAGAGATAAACTCAATGAAGTTAAAATCTCTAAGGAGGAACACTGGAAAGACAAAATTTGATCGAAATGGAAGGAATTATTACGGAATCATTACCTAATGCTATGTTTCGTGTTGATCTTGAAAATGGATTTAACGTTCTAGCACATATTTCAGGAAAAATCCGTAAAAATTATATTAAAATTTTATTAGGTGATAGAGTTTTAGTTCAACTTACACCTTATGATTTAACAAAAGGGCGAATTATTTATCGACAAAAAAATAGTTCATCATAAACTTATTGTCTTTATGAATAAAGACAAAATAAATTCAACGAGGAATGAAACAAACACAAATTGATTATAAAGATGTAGCTTATCTACGTCGTTTTATTACCGAGCAGGGAAAAATTTTATCTCGTCGTTTTACGGGTTTAAAAGCCAAACAACAACGAGAGCTTACAAAAGCTGTAAAACAAGCACGAATTTTAGGATTACTTGGTTTTGGTCCTTCAACAAAAACCCGTTAAGTGGGGGGTCCCCCCCCCTCTTTTTAGTTCAAAATAGATTTTTAAATGCACTCACAAAGTGCTAAACTGACGAGTGTATTTTCATCATCCAAAAAAGTTCATAGTTTCCCCGAATCATATAGGTTAAGACGGGGGGAACCCCCCCGTCTTAACCAATTGCTAAAAGAGTGGGTTTCACCATTCTTTAGATCATTTATTACAAATTTTTAAAAATTATGGCAGTTCCTAAAAAACGAGTGTCACGTACACGCAAGCTTTTACGTAATAACCAATGGAAATTACAAATTAGACCGCAAGCTTTAAAAGCTTTATCATTAGCAAAATCAGTAGAAAGGGGGGGACTTCCTTCCCCGCCTGAAAACACTTCTCCAAACGATGAATCATAAGAACAGGAATAAAAAACGAGAAAAGAACTCAAAATATATTTGCCCTTCTTTTTTTTGATAACCCATTCTTGAACAAGATTGGCTAGGATCCAGTTAAGAGAGTACTTTCAAAAGCTAGAAAAAAACTTTTTTTTCGTGCCTCCTATTCTTTTTAAAATTCAGAAGATCTTTTCTATTTAGGCTAAAAGTGCAAAATACTAAAGTGGCGAGCTCTTTGATCCTTTATTACAGCTCGCCACCCAATTGCTATCTTTTCAATAGCACCTGCCCCTTTGGGTGTAGAACGTTGTTCCTCAGTAGATTGAGCAATATGATTTTGAATTCAAAAACTTCTGAGAAAGCTATTTTATATAAAACAAAAATATTACCACTTTTGTTATATACTCTAAGTAACAACGCGGGGTAGAGCAGTTTGGTAGCTCGCAAGGCTCATAATCTTGAGGTCATAGGTTCAAATCCTGTCCCCGCCATACTAAATATAACCGGATCTAGCCGTATCGTGTCAAACAGAATAGCTTTTATTTTTTTGGTGGGGGCTTTAAAAAATGCCCCCACCAAATTGATTCACTTTTAAAAAAAGAAACTCTTTTGTCAGCAAATTTGTCAACTCAATGAGTCAACAATTTGCCAAAAGAAAGAAATTGTAAACTTAGTCAAGAGGACGCATAGTTAAAACTGGCTCTGTATCACGATCAATACCTTTTTCGAAACCTGCAGCCGCTGCACGTGCACGACCAGCGTGCCATAAGTGGCCTACAAAGAAGAAGAAGAAAAGAACATAGTGAGAAGTTGCTAACCAGCTTCTAGGGTTTACGAAGTTTACAGCGTTAATTTCTGTAGCTACGCCACCTACTGAGTTTAATGAACCAAGTGGTGCATGAGTCATGTACTCAGCTGAACGACGTTCTTGCCACGGCTGAATGTCATTTTTCAGTTTGTTTAAATCTAAACCGTTTGGACCACGAAGTGGTTCTACCCATGGAGCACGCATATCCCAGAAACGCATTGTTTCACCACCAAAAATGATTTCACCAGTTGGTGAACGCATTAAGTATTTACCTAGACCTGTTGGACCTTGTGCTGATGCAACGTTAGCACCTAAACGTTGGTCACGAACTAAGAATGTGAAAGCTTGCGCTTGGCTTGCCTCTGGACCTGTTGGACCAAAGAATTCACTTGGGTAAACCGTATTATTAAACCACACCATGCAAGCAGAAATAGCAGCCATTAAAGATACTGCAGCTAATGAGTAGCTTAAGTATGCTTCACCGCTCCATACAAGAGCACGACGTGCCCATGCAAATGGTTTAGTAAGAATGTGCCAAATACCACCAAAAATTAATAAATTACCAACCCAAATGTGGCCACCAACTACGTCTTCAAGGTTATCACAGCTTACAATCCAGCCGTCACCACCAAATGGTGATTTTAGAAGGTAACCGAAAATAACGCCTGGAGTTACTGTTGGGTTTGAAATAATACGTACGTCACCACCGCCTGGAGCCCAAGTATCGTATAAACCACCAAAATACATCGCTTTCCAAACTAATAAGTAAGCACCAACACCAAGAAGAACAAGGTGAATGCCTAGAATAGTTGTCATTTTAGCTTTGTCCTTCCACACATAGCCGAAGAATGGGAAGCTTTCTTCTAATGTTTCAGGCCCGATTAGAGAGTGGTATACGCCACCAAAACCAAGAACAGCTGATGAGATTAAGTGAAGAACACCAGATACAAAGTATGGGAAAGTATCAAGAACTTCACCACCAGGGCCAACACCATAGCCTAAAGTAGCTAAGTGAGGAAGAAGAATTAAACCTTGTTCATACATTGGTTTTTCTGGAACAAAGTGTGCAACTTCAAATAAGTTCATTGCACCAGCCCAGAAAACAATTAGACCTGCGTGTGCAACGTGAGCACCTAAAAGTTTTCCTGATAAGTTAATTAAACGAGCGTTTCCAGCCCACCAAGCGAATCCAGTTGATTCTTGGTCGCGGCCGCCTACTACAAGAGTACCGTTAAAAAGAGTTTCCATAAGAAGAGACTTCTGAGAAAATGAACTTATTACATGAGACAAGATGATGAAAAAAATTCATCGAAGGACCTGAGGTCAAAGGTGCAGAGAAAAGAACAAAAATGTTCAATTTTTAGAACCTTTAAAACTACAGTTTTTAATATACTGTTTCAAAAGTATGATCTTTTGAGAATAGCAGAAAGTTAAGATTATTCGTTTTAAAAGATAGAATCACTTTAATAAATAATAAAGCGACATACCTCCAAGGAATAATATAGTCCTTAATAGAATTATAGCATATACACAATGGTAAAAAGAACTGGGCTATCAGAGTTCATAACAATACATAGGATATGACTCAAAAAGATTTATGTTATTGAAAGCAAAATAAAACATAAAAAAGTCTCCAAAAAAGCTTCAGTATCTTATTCTTAATTAATAATAAACCCTGTTTTATTATTAATTAAGAATAAGATACTGAAGCTTTTTTGGATCTACACACGACATAAAAAGGAATGAGTCAGCAATTATGGGGGGGTATTACCCCCCCCATTAGCAAGTCGCAAGTCGCAACTTTTTCTTAATACTAGCCAACGATTGAAGGAGCTTCAACTGCAGCAAGGTCAAGAGGGAAGTTGTGAGCGTTACGCTCGTGCATAACTTCCATACCTAGGTTAGCACGGTTAACGATGTCAGCCCAAGTGTTGATTACACGACCTTGAGAGTCTACAACAGATTGGTTGAAGTTGAAACCGTTAAGGTTGAAAGCCATAGTAGAGATACCTAGAGCTGTGAACCAGATACCCATAACTGGCCAAATTGCTAGGAAGAAGTGAAGAGAACGAGAGTTGTTGAAAGAAGCGTATTGGAAAATTAAACGACCAAAGTAACCGTGAGCAGCTACGATGTTGTAAGTTTCTTCTTCTTGACCAAAACGGTAACCAGCGTTAGCTGATTCGTTCTCAGTAGTTTCACGGATAAGTGAAGATGTTACTAATGAACCATGCATAGCAGAGAACAGAGAGCCACCGAAAACGCCAGCTACACCTAGCATGTGGAATGGGTGCATTAGGATGTTGTGCTCAGCTTGGAATACGATCATGAAGTTGAAAGTACCAGAGATCATTAGTGTTCAGATGAGTTCGCAAAACTCACCTCGTTCAGTAAAGAAACTTTATCGTATTCTTTTATAAAGTTTTTTCTGAACTGCCTGACGTCACCGACAGGATCAGACCATATCATGTTCATATGGTAATTCTGAACTTTGGAGATTTCTAATGATATAAAATCAGTCGTCACTCCCCAAAGCAAAAGGAAATCCCTCAAGGGGGTGAGCACTTTGACCTTTCAGGTCATACATACAGCTCACCCCCTTGAGGCCTTTGGCCCTTTTATTTCTTCAGAACTCCTAGAACCTCGCCATTTCGAGAGCGCTTGCTCCCTACTCCTTTCGGATGGTCGTTACGCATGTCCTTGCTGTTGTCTTTGTTTTTTTAAATCTTCTTGTTCTTTTGGAGTTAATTCGCGCCAATCCGGAAATGTCGGATCATTTAAACGTTTTCGTAGATCACGTCGAGACATATTTGTCACACGAGATGCTTCAGCAAGGCTTAAAAAAGAACCTCCAGGGGAAATATTTCCTTTTCTAGATGTAAAAGATGGAATACAAATTCCACGTCCTAGCTCGTAATTTGGAATATTTGTGCGTTCTTCAGTGAAACGCTTTTTCAATTCTGGTGTGTGGATTTTCCCAAAAAAACTATTATTTTCAACGCATCGGTCTGTATTATAAAGTTTTTCAATAGGAAATTTTTTTATGTATTCTTTTTCAAGACTTAAACGAAGATCATTCGACTCGTACTCTATTCCTTCAAGAAGAATTGAGACTTCAAAAGAATGTATACCGTAGATTTTACAATCTTCTGTCATTTTTTTGTTTTGATGTGTTTCTCGTTCTAACATAGATCGATGTGCACGAAGTCGTTGAATGATATTTTTAGATTGGCCAATATAAATGAACCCCGTTTGGGTGTTTTTTATAGAGTAAATACCAGGAAAAACAGGAAGAGAGGACAACGAGAAGGTTTTTAGCACGGGATTGTCTTTTGATTGTGCTTTCATAATTGGAATAAGAAAAACAAAAGAGGTTCCCCGTTTAGACAAGTTTTAACCTCGTATAACTTTCGTAGTATAGAGGGGCAATGTTATTCACCTAAAGGCATACCGTCAGAGAATGAACCTTGACCGATTGGGTAGATGATGAATACTGCAGTAGCAGCTGCAACTGGTGCAGAGTAAGCTACAGCGATCCAAGGACGCATACCTAAACGGAAAGAAAGTTCCCACTCACGGCCCATGTAAGAACAAATTCCTAAGAAGAAGTGACAAACGATTAGTTGGTAAGGACCACCGTTGTATAACCACTCATCTACAGAAGCTGCTTCCCAAATTGGGTAGAAGTGTAAACCAATAGCGTTTGAAGTTGGAATTACAGCACCAGAAATGATGTTGTTACCGTATAATAATGAACCAGAAACTGGTTCACGAATACCATCGATGTCCACTGGTGGAGCAGCGATGAACGCAATGATGAATACACTAGTAGCTGTTAATAAAGTAGGAATCATTAACACACCGAACCAACCGATGTATAAACGGTTTTCAGTAGATGTTACGAATTCACAGAAGTTAGACCAAATTGTCGCGTTTTCGCGTCTTAAAGTTGCTGTCATGATAGTTAATTATGTAAATAAAGATATCTCTTCGAAGAGAAAAGAACTTAAAATTCTTTTCATTTGAAGTTATTTTTATTATAACAGTAGCAAAACACAAAAATTAGTGTTCAATAGCCCAATTTAAAACCCCCACTTTGGTGAAAAAATATCCCGCTGCCTCATCTTAAAGAGATCAAGAAAATCAGTTCTTTTTATTTTTGTATTAAACAATACAACTGAAATAAATGGTCGATTAGTAGTTAATGTTTATACAAGATCCAGTTAATATTTATTTGACAACAATTAAAAATTTTTATAAATTCCATATACGTGGAGTAAAGAGAATGAGTAAAGAATTATTATTTAGATTTAGAACATAAGTATATTATAAAGAGTAAACAATTTATATTATATCTTCGATGTTACCTAAAAAGGAACGAATTCATTATTTTTGGAATCTATTCTGATTTTATTTCTATTTTTAGTTTTCTAAAATCTATCTAATGTTTTTTAATGAATAAAAAACCGGAGGACTAAAAACCTCCTAAAACTAAGAAAGAATTTTTTGTGTTTTGGTTTTTTACAGTTTCAGTTCTTAAGATTTCATACAAGCTTTGTATTCCCGAATTGGGAATCTTTTTAAGTGAACTAAAAGTTTGAGCTACTAAATCTTCGATTTAGTATTTGATATTGATGTGAATTGTTCACCGTAGGCAATATTTGTGGATCTCTAATGTTTTAAGTTTCGTAATTATTTATAAGGTAGTCTGCATTAGTAAATTGATTTATCTTTTATTTGTATTTTTTTTTTCAAGATTTTTTAACAATGTATCTCTATGATGAACGAAAGTCTAGTGTGTTCGAGTTTGATTCATGAAAGGACCGAGAGAAATAAAGATCTCGGTGGCTTGGGCTTGATTTCTGACTTCAAAGGACCTCTGGTGTACTTCGATTTATGACTCGAAAAATCAAAGCGCTTTAGCACATGAGGCTCTCAAGCACATGAGGCTAATTTTAAACTGGTTCGTTTTCTTTTTTAAATGTATAGTTTTAATGGAATTTTTATTTTTTTCTTTTTCAAAAAGAGACTTTTAGAGGCGGACAATGTTTTTTTTATACAGGGTAGTTGATATAATAACTGCATGAGAAAGTTTTAGACAAACAAATCAACAGAAAGCGTTGCTTCCTGAAAACATTGTTTTCTAAAATTTTTTCTTTGATTTTTTGAGAGTTTGATCCTGGCTCAGGATGAACGCTGGCAGTATGCTTAACACATGCAAGTCGTACGGAAGAAAAGCAATTTTCTTTAGTGGCGGACGGGTGAGTAACGCGTAAGAATCTTCCCTTTAGAGTGGTATAACCTTTGGAAACGATGGTTAATCCCGCATATGAGGCCTCTGGTCTTGAAAGGTGCAGCAATGTATCGCTATAGGATGAGCTTGCGTCTGATTAGCTAGTTGGTGAGGTAATGGCTCACCAAGGCGATGATCAGTAGCTGGTTTGAGAGAACGACTAGCCACACTGGGACTGAGACACGGCCCAGACTCCTACGGGAGGCAGCAGTGGGGAATTTTTCGCAATGGGCGCAAGCCTGACGGAGCAATACTGCGTGGAGGATGAAGGCTCGTGGGTTGTAAACTCCTTTTACGAGAGAAGAAAACATTGACGGTATCTCGTGAATAAGCATTGGCTAACTACGTGCCAGCAGCTGCGGTAATACGTGGAATGCAAGCGTTATCCGGATTTATTGGGCGTAAAGCGTCTGTAGGTTGCTTCGCAAGTTTGCTGTTAAATTGTTCGGCTCAACCGAATCCCAGCAGCAAAAACTATGAAGCTTGAGTGTGGTAGAGGAAAAAGGAATTCCCTGTGGAGCGGTGAAATGCGTAGAGATAGGGAAGAACACCAATGGCGAAAGCATTTTTCTGGGCCTGCACTGACACTGAGAGACGAAAGCTAGGGGAGCGAGCGGGATTAGATACCCCGTTAGTCCTAGCCGTAAACGATGGAAACTTGATCTTGGGGTCCACAAGACTTCATGGTCGTAGCTAACGCGTTAAGTTTCCCGCCTGGGAAGTATGCTCGCAAGAGTGAAACTCAAAGGAATTGACGGGAGCCCGCACAAGCGGTGGATTATGCGGTTTAATTCGATGCAACACGAAGAACCTTACCAGGGCTTGACATGTCACGAAGAAGGCAGAAACGTCTTTGTGCTGGTTTACTCCAGAACGTGAACACAGGTGGTGCACGGCTGTCGTCAGCTCGTGTCGTAAGATGTTGTGTTAAGTCACGCAACGAGCGCAACCCTCGTGCTTTGTTCAATTTAGTCAAAGCAGACTGCTGGTGAGAAATCAGAGGAAGGTGAGGATGATGTCAAGTCAGCATGCCCCTTACGCCCTGGGCTACACGCGTAATACAATGGCCAATACAAAGAGAAGCAAAGGGGCGACCCCAAGCAAACCTCAAAAAGTTGGTCTCAGTTCAGATTGTAGGCTGCAACTCGCCTACATGAAGGTGGAATCGCTAGTAATCGTTGGTCAGCCATACAACGGTGAATCCGTTCCCGGGCTTTGTACACACCGCCCGTCACACCATGGGAGCTGACTATGCCCAAAGTCGTTACTCCAACGTTTTACGAGGGGGATGCCTAAGGCAGAGTGAGTGACTGGGGTGAAGTCGTAACAAGGTAGCCGTTCTGGAAGGAGTGGCTGGAACACCTCCTTAAAAAGGAAAAATATACTCAAAAGTTCTTTTTGACTCTTTGAGAACCGCAAGGTTAAATCTAGTATGTTTATCATACTAGACAGGGGAAGCATATAGATTTTTAAAAAGCTTCCCCAAAGATTTTATAAGCTTAAAAACTAAAGTCTGCTAAAAGACTAAAGCGTATCAAACGCTCTGTCTACTCGCCATGAGTTTCTTCGAAACTCAATTGGCGGGCTATTAGCTCAGCTGGTAAGAGCGCACCCTTGATAAGGGTGAGGCCCCTGGTTCGAATCCAGGATAGCCCAGGACTTAGGTCTTATAAAATGTTCGCGGGGGTATAGCTCAGTTGGTAGAGCGCTGCCTTTGCAAGGCAGATGTCAGCGGTTCGAGTCCGCTTACCTCCAGCGAATAGAATGAAGATAATCATCCCAGAAAGATTAAAGCAAAGACTAAAATTCTCCACCTTGTGGATGAAAACTGTCGCTTTGTGTTTTCTTTTTGGCTAATTTTACAGTTTTCGAAAAAATAAAGGCTTATGGTGGATACCTAGGCACCCAAAGACGATGAAGGGCGTACTTACCGACGATACGCTTCGGGGAGCTGGAATGACGCTTTGATCCGAAGATTCCCGAATAGGGCAACCTATATAACTTCTTTTTGAATTCATAGAAAAGAGAGAGACAACCGAGTGAATTGAAACATCTTAGTAGCTCGAGGAAGAGAAAGCAAAAGCGATTCCCGGAGTAGCGGCGAGCGAAATGGGAACAGCCTAAAGGATATAGATTCTTTTTGAATCTATCTCCGGTTGTGGGACATGAAATGGATAATTAAAAACACAAAACTGAAACAGCTGAGTCCTGTACCAAAGAAGGTGAGAGTCCTGTAAGCAATTGTCGTTTTTATACTTCCCATGAATCCCGAGTAGCATGGGGCACGTGAAATCCCGTGTGAATCTGCGAGGACCACCTCGTAAGGCTAAATACTCTTGGGTGACCGATAGTGAAACAGTACCGTGAGGGAAAGGTGAAAAGAACCTCATCAGGGGAGTGAAATAGACCATGAAACCGTAAGCTTACAAGCAATGGGAGAGTCCTGAGACTTGACCGTGTGCCTGTTGAAGAATGAGCTGGCGACTTATAGGGAGAGGCTTGGTTAAGGAACTCAGTTCCGCAGCCAGAGCGAAAGCATGTTTGAATAGAGCGTTTGTCTCTTCTTATAGACCCGAACCCGGGTGATCTAACCATGACCAGGATGAAGCTTCGGTGATACGGAGTAGAGGTCCCAACCGACCGATGTTGAAAAATCGACGGATGAGTTGTGGTTAGGGGTGAAATACCAATCGAACTCGGAGCTAGCTGGTTCTCCCCGAAATGCATTTAGGTGCAGCTGCTTTTCATGAACTATTCTGGGGTAAAGCACTGTATCGGTGCGGGCTGCGAAAGCGGTACCAAATCGTAGCAAACTAAGAATACAGAATATGAATCCGACAAGCAAGTGAGACAGTGGGCGATAAGGTTCATTGTCAAGAGGGAAACAGCCCAGATCACCAGCTAAGGCCCCTAAATAAGTACTAAGTGGTAAAGGAGGTGGGAGTGCTAAGACAGCCAAAAGGTTTGCCTAGAAGCAGCCATCCTTGAACGAGTGCGTAACAGCTCATTGGTCGAGCGCTCTTGCGCCGAAAATGAACGGGACTAAGTACTTTGCCGAAGCTGTGAGGGGAGGTTTACCTCTCCGGTAGGGGAGCGTTCTGCTTGCGAGTGATGGAGGCGGGTAACTGTCCTCTTGACGAAGCAGAAGTGAGAATGTCAGCTTGAGTAACGAAAACAGCAGTGTGAATCTGCTGCCCCGAAAACCCAAGGGTTCCTCTGGAAGGTTCGTCCGCGGAGGGTGAGTCAGGACCTAAGGTGTAGCCGAAAGGCGGAGCTGATGGCAAATCAGGCGAACATTCCTGTACTAGTTTGTATTTAGTCCCGGGGGACAGGGAAGGGGTTCGCCCCTCTCTTTTGGAATAAAAAACAAAAGTATCCTTCAAGAAAAGCCCGTCCGACTTTTGAATACAAATTACCTGTACCGTAAACCGACACAGGTGGGTAAGTAGAATATACTCAGGGGCGCGAGATAACTCTCTCCAAGGAACTCGGCAAAATGGCCCCGTAACTTCGGAAGAAGGGGTGGGAACTTATGGTTCTCCGCAGTGACCTGACCCAAGCGACTGTTTACCAAAAACACAGGTCTCCGCGAAGTCGTAAGACGATGTATGGGGGCTGACGCCTGCCCAGTGCCAGAAGGTTAAGGAAGTTGGTTCGGGAACTTGTTCCCAAAGCTGGCGACCGAAGCCCTGGTGAACGGCGGCCGTAACTATAACGGTCCTAAGGTGAACGCAAGCTGCCTTAGTAAAACTTAACTATATGCTGGAAACTCCTCAAAAAGGTGCGTCTACTCATTTAAAATTCAATTTTTGACCAAAAAAGCACGTGAAACGGTAAGTCGGTTTTGGCCTTTCTTATTGAAGAAAGATTTTAAGTAGTGAAAATGAACATCCTAGGGGGACAATCAGCAGGAAACCAAAGATGCAAATCGAGTAGGATCCTCAGAGACTATACGCTAAGCTCATGAAAAGAACAAATATCTAAGAATTTCTCCGCAACATTATGAGTATGCATGAACAATGGATCACCGGCTTTACTGACGGTGAAGGGTGCTTTCACATTGGAATAAGTAAAAACAACGAAACCAAATTAGGTTCTCAAGTTTTGTTAGAATTTGTGATTACACAACATCAAAGAGATGAACAACTTTTAAATGAAATTAAAAATTATTTTGGAGTTGGCGTCGTTCGCAAAAGTAATGGCCGTGGAGATATTCTTTGCTATCGAGTACGTTCACAAAAACACTTAAGAGATGTCATTCTTCCTTTTTTTGAGAAAAATATTCTAAGAACAAAAAAAAAATTCGCCTTTCAAAGATTTAAACAAGCTCTTGTTTTAATTGAAAATAAGGAACATTTGACTTTGGAGGGTTTAGATAAACTTCGAAAATTAAGAGATCAAGTTGATGATTCTGATTAAAGCGTTTGAATGAGTACGAGATGGAGAAGAGCATAGGTCTTCTACAAACTTAAAGATATTTGGTCTTCTTTTGGGAAGATAGAGTCCAACAAAGAACTAATGATCTTTGATCAAAACGAGCGAAATTCCTTGTCGGGTAAACTGAACTTGCCCGGTTAATTTGGCGACAAATTATAGCACTCCAGCTCATAACGGTGGAATCTAAAGAGAGTAATTCTCCATGATAATACCGTGGGAAGATTTATTTTATAAAATAAATCCCCGTAACGACTGATCCGAAAGGTGAGGGCTCGGAAAAGAAATCCAACAGAAAAGATATAATCCGAACTGTGGATTTTATTTTCTTGGCCAAAACGCTGGCACTCGATCTTCTTAGAAAAGAAAAATTGAAATCATGGAGCCAGAATCTAAGAATACATTTGATTTTGCTAGTTGGCTTGTAGGTTTTATCGATGGGGAAGGTTGTTTTTGTCTTTCTTTTTCGGAAAGAGAAAGATTAACACTGAAAATTGAGGTTCGACCAAGTTTTTCAGTTTCCCAAAATTCAAAGTCGATGAAAATCTTAGAAACAATGAATACATATTTTGGTTGTGGTGGTGTTAGACATTCAAAAAGAGAGAATACGCATAAGTATGAAGTAAGAAATCTAAATCACCTTACTACTGTTATTATTCCTTTTTTTAGAAAATATCCACTTCTTACAAACAAACAGAAAGATTTTCTGCTGTTTGACCAAGCATGTATGATTATCAAAGAAAATCGTCATCTTTCGAAAGAAGGACTGAAAGAAATTTTACAACTCGCAGCTCAAATGAACACATCAGGGACACGAAAGAATTCGATCGTGAACTTATTAAATATTCTTGATTTAGACTCCTAAAATTTCTGACGAGTTGAAGGTATAGTCTGAACAATATGGAAACATATTGCATAACTTTGACACTACAAAAGCGAAGCTTTTTTTAAAAAAGAAAGTAAATATCGTTTTTAAGTCAGAATTGAAGTTCCGACCTGCACGAAAGGCGTAACGATTTGGGTACTGTCTCGGAGAGAGACTCGGTGAAATAGACATGTCTGTGAAGATGCGGACTACCTGCACTTGGACAGAAAGACCCTATGAAGCTTTACTGTAACTTGGGATTGAATTTGGGTTCATCTTGCGCAGCTTAGGTGGAAGGCTATGAAGCAAAGGTTCCGGCTTTTGTGGAGCCACCAGTGAGATACCACTCTGGATGAACTAGAATTCTCAATGCACAGGGTAATCCCTTGCGTGACAGTCTCAGGCGGGCAGTTTCTCTGGGGCGGAGTCCTCCTAAAAGGTAACGGGGGTGTACAAAGGTTCCCTCAGGCTGGACGGAAATCAGTCAAAGAGTGCAATGGCAGAAGGGAGCTTGACTGCGAGACCTACAAGTCGAGCAGGGACGAAAGTCGGTCATAGTGATCCGACGGTGCTGCGTGGAAAGGCCGTCGCTCAACGGACAAAAGTTACTCTAGGGATAACAGGCTAATCTCCTCCAAGAGTCCATATCGACGAGGAGGTTTGGCACCTCAACAAACATCGGGGCTTTAGAATCGAAAAGATTCTAAGTATGCATTTCTCTTATATGCAAGGACCTCTGGAAGCAGCTTTCTCACCTTTTCGAGGAGTTCAAAAGTATTTAAACTTTTCTCCATAGACAAAAAGGGAATATCAGAAAGAGAACCTGACAACTTGCAGGGAAGAACGACTGCGTGTACCTTCTGGACACTCGGTCAATCACCCTCAACGACTTTATGAGAAACACCCACTTCGGGTGATGACAAAGTCTACTCTTGGTTGAAAAATCAAGGACAACCTCGTAATGAAACAAAACATGAGTGTTTTTCTTCAGAAGATGTTGGCATACAATAGAATGAATGGAAAAGAATCAAGAAAAACTTTTAGCTGCTGGAACTTTACTCTCCCAGTATATTCAAAATCCAAAGCCATACACTACAAGAGTTCTCAGAGGCGGGAAGCGCACAGCTTATCTTGAGCAGTTTGCTAACCAACCTTTGTCCTTTCTTCAAAAAAGTTTTATTACTGGACATCTTTTAGGAGATGGGTGTATTTTGTATACTGATGGAATAACCCCGTTTTTAAAAATTGATCAACAAGTAAGCCAAAAAGCTTATATAGATGTGATATATAGTGTGTTTGAAGAATATGTAGGAAGTCCACCAAGTTTAAGAAGAGATAGAATGGGTAACCCTCATTCTTACTACTTTAGGACTTTAAGGACTGAAAAATTAGCAAATTATGCCAAACAATTCTATCAACTCAACGCAATGGGGAGGCGTACAAAAGTTGTCCCGCAGAATATCCATAAATGGTTAAATCCTATTTCTTTAGCGGTTTGGTTTATGGACGATGGGGGAACTGAAGTATCAGGGTATCGCTTACATACTGAGAATTTTCTTCTTTCCGATGTAAAGATTTTACAACAAGCTTTAGGTTCGGTTTTTAATTTACAAGCCAATGTCCGAAGAGATAATCGAACAACCGGAACTTTGTATTATCTTTCTATTCCTGCGAATTCGAAACAACGTTTTCAGGAAATCGTTGCCCCTTACATGGTTCCAACCATGATGTATAAACTTCGATTGCCTGATACTGAAAGTTAGAGTTTAGCTTTTCATTTCAATTGTATTAATTCGCGATGTCGGTTCGTCGCATCCTGGGGCGGTAGTACGTCCCAAGGGTCTGGCTGTTCGCCAGTGAAAGCGGCACGTGAGCTGGGTTCAGAACGTAAACATCATTGCGTTTAGTTAGGAGTAATCCTTTCTTAGTATTGGCTTATATCGGTGAACCCTAAAGAGCATAAGCTCCATGGCAACGCCGAGGGAAGACTTTTCAGATTATGACCACGAAGAATACTTTACAACCAACAGAAGCAGCTTATATTGCAGGTTTTCTGGATGGTGATGGGTCGATATATGCAAAACTTATTCCTCGTCCTGATTACAAAGACATTAAATATCAAGTGAGTCTAGCAATTTCTTTTATACAAAGAAAAGATAAATTTCCATATTTACAAGATATCTATGATCAATTAGGAAAACGAGGCAATTTAAGAAAAGACCGAGGTGATGGCATCGCAGATTATACCATTATCGGTTCAACACATTTATCGATTATATTGCCAGACTTGGTTCCTTATTTAAGGATTAAAAAAAAACAAGCAAATCGCATTCTTCATATAATTAATCTTTATCCGCAAGCTCAAAAAAATCCTTCCAAATTTTTAGACTTAGTTAAAATAGTGGACGATGTTCAAAATCTCAACAAAAGGGCTGATGAACTTAAATCTACAAATTATGATAGGTTGTTGGAGGAGTTTTTAAAAGCAGGAAAAATAGAATCGTCCCCGTAGAGACTGTGAAGGACCCAAGATCTTCTGTGCTTAAGCTTGATTTTTGACCTGAAAGGTCAAGAGGCTTAAGCAAATAGAAATTCTCCTTCCGATATCTCTTTTGGTTAAAAGAGATATAATACGCCAACTCCAACAAGCAAATTGTTGGATGAAGACATAGTCCATGCCCTTTTGAAAAATTGGGGACAACATGCGTGAGACAGTTCGGTCCATATCCAGTGGAGGCGTTAGAGCATTGAGAGGATTTCTTCTTTGTACGAGAGGACCAGAAGGAACGCACCCCTGGTGTACCAGTTATGGAATTTCGGTTTCGTAGACGCTGGGTAGCTATGTGCGGAGTCAATAAGACCTGAAAGCATATAAGGTTGAAGTGCACCTCAAGATGAGTGCTCTCGCGATTTATCGCTAAGGTCGCGGCAAGACTAGCCGATTGAGGAATCAAGTGCATGCTGAGATTTCCTAAAAGACCGAATGATTTTGATTTTGACTGTAAAACACTACGAGAGTGTGGCTTCTGTTAAAAAAGAAGCCACACTCTCTCATACTCTGGTATCCTCGGTTCAAAAGAACTACACCAACCCTTTCCGAATTTGGTGGTAAAAGTTTGAACGGCTAAAATACTTCAAGGGGAGCCTTGTGGAAAGATACGCTGACGCCAGAGAATT